AGTTTGATCCTGGCTCAGGATGAACGCTGGCGGCATGCTTAACACATGCAAGTCGAACGATTGAAAAAGGCAAATTGTCTGATCAAAAGTGGCGAACGGGTGAGGAACGCGTAAGAACCTACCCTTTGGACAGGAATAACTCTGGGAAACCACCGCTAAAACTTGATACATCTATTTGGATGAAGCATAATTCCAAAGGACGGGCTTGCGTCTGATTAGCCTGTTGGTGGGGTAATAGCCTACCAAAGCAACGATCAGTAGCTGATCTGAGAGGATGATCAGCCACATTGGGACTGAGACACGGCCCAGACCTCTACGGAGGGCAGCAGTGAGGAATTTTCCGCAATGGGCGAAAGCCTGACGGAGCAATGCCGCGTGGAAGATAGAAGGCCCTTGGGTCGTAAATTCCTTTTCTCAAAAAAGAAAAAAATGACGGTATTTGAGGAATAAGCATCGGCTAAATAATTTGGCCCTTAAAGAAGTGATTCTTTAAAGCAAACTTAGCTATAACGGTGAAACCCTAACTTAGATGATTTCAACATAAACTTCGGTTATCGGAACGTCTAATGGGTAATACCGTGGGAAGTTTTGAACAAAATCTCAATATTTTATGGAATTAACACAAACAGAACACAATATTCTTTTAGGAACACTTTTAGGTGACGCTTTTTTACAAAAGCGAGGAAAAAAAGCAAGATTACGGATATGCCATTCTTTTAAACAAAAAGAATATGTTGATTGGAAATACTCCCAATTATGTCGATTGTGCCAACGAACTCAATCGCCTAAAATAAAAAAAGTTCAATTAAATGCGAAGCTTTGCTATGAGACCTATTCTTTTGCTACACAATCAGAGGATATTTTACTTCAATATCATTCTTTATTTTACAATTTGAATAAGAATGGGAAATATTATAAAAAACTTAGTCCTAAATTATTCAAATATATAAAACATCCATTAAGTTTAGCTGTTTGGTGGCTAGATGATGGATATAGACGTACAGATTGTAATGGAGGTCGGCTTTATACTCAATGTTATACCTTAAAAGAACAACAACTTCTACAGAATATACTTTTAAAAAATTACAAAATAAATAGTAATATTGTTAGACATTATATTCGAAAAAAAAAAGTTTATTATTATTTGTCAATTCCCTCTAAAAAAAAGAATTTTAACGAGTTTTTAGATTGTATTTCAATATATGCAGACTCGATCAATTGTATGAGATATAAGTTTGAACCCCGTAACGACTAAAGAATAAAAAATTCTACGATAAATAATTTGAATAAAAAGGTTATTTTCAGAAACCTGAAATTCGATATTTATAATACGCTAAGCTCTAATAGATGATTAGATGATGATATAGTCTATGCTCTAAGTAATTAGAGATTTTCATGAACTTCGTGCCAGCAGCCGCGGTAAGACGGGGGATGCAAGCGTTATCCGGAATGATTGGGCGTAAAGCGTTCGAAGGTGGTTTTGAAAGTCGACTGTGAAAGTTCAGAGCTCAACTCTGTGAACGCAGTCTTTGATACTCCAAAACTTGAGTGTGATAGAGGTAGAGGGAATTCTCGGTGGAGTGGTGAAATGCGTAGATATCGAGAAGAACACCGGTGGCGAAAGCGCTCTACTGGGTCAACACTGACACTTATGGACGAAAGCTAAGGGAGTGAATAGGATTAGATACCCTAGTAATCTTAGCTGTAAACGATGGAAACTCAGTCTTGGAAATTTTTCAGGGCTCAAGCTTACGCGTTAAGTTTCCCGCCTGGGGAGTATGCTCGCAAGGGTGAAACTCAAAGGAATTGACGGGGGCCCGCACAAGCGGTGGAGCACGTGGTTTAATTCGATGCAAAGCGAAGAACCTTACCAGAATTTGACATATTCAAAAGTTTTCTCGAAGGAGAAAACCTATTTTATTGATTACAGGTGGTGCATGGCTGTCGTCAGCTCGTGTCGTGAATACTCGCGACCTATTTTGAGTAATCATTTAGATAAATCTGGCTCATAACGATGACACCTAAAGTGTGTGCGCACACTAAGGCAATATCGTGGGAAGTTTAGAAAGATATTCATATAATATTTTAAAATGGATTTATATATACAACAAATAGTTATAGGCTGTATTTTAGGAGATGGTTCTATTACGAAATCTGGATGTTTGCAGATTGAACAATCATCTAAACAAAAAGAATACGTATATTGGAAATATGAGCAATTGAAATCTATTGTTTCAGACGAACCTAAAAGAGTTAATCGTTATGATAAACGGACTCAATGTACTTATTCAAGTGATCGTTTTTATACTCGAGCTTTGTTTAAGCAGTTAAGAAAAGAGTTCTATCCAATAGAAAAAAAGTCTATACCATTAAATGTTCAAAATTTTTTAAAAGCACCAGTTACTTTAGCTGTGTGGTATATGGATGATGGTGGTCGGGGTGCTAATACAAAAAAAGGAGTTATTTTAAGCGTGCCAAATTATGATTTTGAAAGTCAATTGCGTTTGCAAACTGCATTGAAATTCAATTATGGTATTGATACGACACTTCATAAAAATGGGCAACTTTATGTGCCTATGTCGTCGTATACTACTTTTGATAACTGTATATCACCTCATATAATACCGTCTATGCGGTATAAGCTTTCTATAACCCCGTAACGACTGAGGAAATTTTCCAAGAGGGGTCCCTGAGAGGGAGTCCCACTAAGGATAAAGTACGCAGGTGACCAAAAGGGTAAACCAAGAGAGGTCATAATACGCCAGCTCTCAAAGATCACATTGAGATGAAGGTATAGTCTACACTTATAAGAAATTATAAGAAAAAAAAGGAGATGTTGGGTTAAGTCCCGCAACGAGCGCAACCCTTGTCATTAGTTACTAAGTCTAATGAGACTGCTGGTGCTAAACCGGAGGAAGGTGAGGATGACGTCAAGTCAGCATGCCCCTTATATTCTGGGCGACACACATGCTACAATGGTTGAGACAAAGAGCAGCTTGCTTGTCAAAGTTGGCAAATCTCAAAAACTCAATCTCAGTTCGGATTGTCGGCTGCAACTCGCCGACATGAAGTCGGAATCGCTAGTAATCGCCGGTCAGCCATACGGCGGTGAATAAGTTCCCGGGCCTTGCACACACCGCCCGTCACTCAGGCAAAGTCGGAAGCACCCAAAATCAACTTTTATTTGCCTAAGGTGAATCTGGTAATGCCTGAGAAGTCGTAACAAGGTAACCGTACTGGAAGGTGCGGTTGGATAACCTCCTTATCAGAGTATAGCCAAAAGGTCGCAATGTGGACGTGCGGCTGAGTGCCTCGCAAAGAACTTGTAAAAATATTTATTACTTAACTGCTACTGCTAGAATCAGTAGTTAAGTAATAAATATTTCAAATGAGCAGGTCACCAAAGCGAAGACACTTTTGCAACTTTCTTTAATCGTCGAGTTAGCCTTATTTCGGAGCGGAGAAAGTTTTTATCAAATTGAGAACCTGAAAAAAAGTTAAGTTTTTTTGAAATTTCAGTGCTTCTTTAAAAGAAGACTTTGCTCTTTACTATGAAGATCAAATATTAATGGTGGCCAATATTGCTTTTGGACCTCCAAATACAAAGAAGAAAAAGAGGAGGGCCAGAAGGTCGCCGGAGCTTCGTTTTGATATTGAATTGCCAGGATCCAACTTTGAAATCTGTCTCGACTCACATTATGGTTATGGCCGACTTGGTTTTTATTGATTGCGAAGCTTCGTCCCTCTTTTATTGCTTTACGTTGCTCTGCCAATGTCTCTCCAAGCTATATTCTAAGATTTGATCCAGCTGCTTATGCGATTGGTAGAATTATTGATTTGCTAGAGGCTTGATCAATTGAAAAGCCAGTCAGAATTGCAAGTCTTCAAATGGTTCTATAATGATCCCCTTCTATTATATACAATACGTACGTTTGATGGTGATGACTCCTCCCATCCGACGTTCCAACATATAGATCGATCTATCTATTAAATCTATTTTTCTGATAAATTTTGAGTTTAATATTCTTTTTGACTCATTTGATCAACTTGACAAATCTTTGACAAAATGTTATATTCTTCATATAGTTTTATGGTTTTATGGTTTTATTGCACTTGTCAAATGTTTGACTTTGCGAAGCTCCGGCAACCTTGCGACCTTCTGGGTGAGCGAAGCTTCGCCCTTCTGGCTGGCCCTCATTTCTCGTCTGAAAATATAATGAACATTACAAAGCTCCGTGCCTGCTTAGCTCAATTGGTAGAGCATCGGTCTTGTAAACCGAGGGCTATCGGTTCAATTCCGGTAGCAGGCTAACTAGAATTTAAAAGAGACATCCGTTGAATTTGAGTTGAGTGAATTCTATTATATCTTTCTCAAAATATTACTAAACTTTTTATGGCACGAGAAAAATTCGAACGAACAAAACCTCATGTGAACATTGGAACAATTGGACATGTCGATCATGGAAAAACCACATTAACAGCTGCCATTACAATGGCCTTAGCTGCGGAAGGGTCTGCAAAAGCTAAAAGTTATGCAGATATAGATTCCGCACCTGAAGAAAAAGCACGTGGGATTACAATTAATACAGCACATGTTGAATATGAGACAAATAAACGTCATTATGCTCATGTCGATTGCCCTGGCCATGCAGATTATGTGAAAAATATGATTACTGGTGCCGCACAAATGGATGGGGCCATTTTAGTTGTCTCTGGAGCAGATGGGCCAATGCCCCAAACAAAAGAACATATTCTATTAGCGCAACAAGTTGGAGTCCCTGCTATTGTTGTTTTTTTAAATAAAATTGATCAAGTCGATGACCAAGATTTACTTGAACTTGTTGAATTAGAAATTCGAGAAACTTTAAATCGTTATGACTTTCCTGGTGATGATATTCCAATAATTAATGGTTCAGCATTATTAGCTGTCGAAGCTCTGACTGAAAATTCTCAAATAAAAAAAGGAGATAATGTATGGGTTGATAAAATTTATCAATTAATGGATATTATTGATGAAGCCATTCCTTTGCCACAACGGAATATTGAAAAAGATTTTCTCATGGCAATTGAAAATATTGTATCAATTACTGGAAGAGGAACTGTTGCGACAGGTCGTGTGGAACGAGGTCAAGTGAAAGTCGGCCAAACTGTTGAAATTATTGGCTTAAAAAAGACAAAAGAGGCAACAGTTACAGGTTTAGAAATGTTTCAAAAAACATTAGATGAAAGTGTTGCTGGTGACAATGTTGGTGTTTTGTTACGTGGAATACAAAAAAATGAAATTCAGCGCGGAATGGTATTGGCGAAACCTGGTTCAATAACACCTCATACACGCTTTAAGGCTCAAGTTTATATTTTAAAAAAAACAGAAGGGGGACGTCATACCTCTTTTATACCAGGTTATCGCCCTCAATTTTATGTTCGAACAACGGATGTGACTGGCAAAATTGAATCTTGTTTAACCGACGATAATACAGAAATGCGTATGGTTATGCCAGGAGATAAGGTTAATATTATCGTCGAATTGATCCAACCTATTGCAATTGAATGTGGAATGCGTTTTGCGATCCGAGAAGGCGGACGGACAGTTGGTGCTGGGATTGTCGCCGAAATTTTTTAGATATATCTTTTAATGGATTATGTATTTCAAACATTTTGAATTATTACAAAAAAAAACAGAAGCTGTTCAAAGTCGAAGAGTTGGGGATTACATCAAAATAGGGTTCCTTCTGCAAGAAGGTAAACGTAAACGTAAACGTATTCAATTCTTTGAAGGCATTATTATTGCGATAAATGGATCTAAGTTCGACAAAAAAATAACAATTCGTAAACCTGGGGTTGAACGTGTTTTCTCTTGTGAAAATCCTCAAATTCAGACGGTTCAAGTTTTGATGCCAAATTCCCAATCTTTTCGTCAATCTAAACTTTTTTATCTAAGAAAACTCAAAGGTCGCCGTGGGCCAGGGGCTGAGCCAGAAGGTCGCCGTGCGCGTGAGCGTTAGTCGCCTGGTGCTTGCCAGAAGGGCGAAGCTTCGCTCACCCAGAAGGTCGCCCAAAAGGTCGCCGGAGCTTCGCATTGAAATTATATAGTTTTGAGTTTGTGAAAAAGAAAGGTTAATATATTTATGGCTGTTCCAAAAAAACGCACTTCAAAATCGAAATCTCGAAATAGAAAAACATTATGGAAGAAAAAGCTTTCTAAAAAATTGTGGACTCGCAACACCAACACAAGACCGTCGCGGTGATAGAGACGAGGGGATCGTCGGCACCTCGCTCACCGCATTGGCCCTGAAAATTTGCCATTTTTACGGCAATAATGTTGCTATGGTGAAATTGGTAGACACACAGGCTTGAGGGGTCTGCGGAAAAAATTTCCATCTCGGTTCAAGTCCGAGTAGCAACAGCGTGCCAGGTTAACATTATGTTGAACACCACTAATAGTATTATCTTCGTATACGAAATCTCTCTCCCTTACCCCAAAATCTTATAACTACAAACCCTCTCTCCCCTGCTCTTCAGGTCACAACGAATTACGTGAAAACGTGCGGAAAACATAGCATGGGAGAAAGAGTTGTATGTTCAATCCTAGAATATAAAACATATAGTTTGGAGAAGTGTCTAAACGGGGATAAGATGTCTCTCCGAACAGTCGCACCCGTCCTCATCATTCCGTAGATGAATAGTTTCTAGGGAAGACTATTTTCGTAAGTAATTTCTAATATGTTGTTTTAGAAATTAGAAAATCTTTACTTATTACCGCCTTATTTAGATGAGTTTTCAAAAAAAAATGGGGTGCGCCCCAGAATATGGGTTTCAAACACATGGGGAGAAACGCCTCAGCGGGTGGTGGTTGAAAACCAGCACAGAAGATCGTATTTTTTGTTTAGATGCCGACAGTCGGCAAAGGATGGAGCGTACCAAATACTTATATACTGCCAGTGGCGGGCTGCCCGCTGTGTTGTTTGTCGCCAACTCTGGGCTTGTCACAAATATCTCTGACGAAGTGCGACAACAGTTGGGTCAAGAGGGGGCGGCCATTACGGAAGGCTGGAAAGGAGGTTTAGCTTTGTGCTACACCGAGATCAATTGTTTTAGTATGCACGGTTGCCAGGGAGGCAAAAGTGTGTTTGAATTTTGTCTCCAAAACAATATACCACTGGACACCATACACATCATTTTTGCAGATACGGATGTTCTGTGGAACCCAGCTGTGAACAAAGCGTACTCAAAAATGCTGCACTGGTTTGAAAACGCAAAGATGGTTGTGATGCCGCCCTCAAACTTTTTGACACAGAGCGGTACATTAAATTTCGCCAAAGATTCTCCAGATAATTGGATTGAAGGGGGTTTTACAAAAGAGATGGTTTATGAAAAGGTTGTCACTTTTGATATCAAGGGTGTGTCCAAACAGTTAGAGCACCAAGCCAAATATCATTTGAAAATGACGGAGACCTTATATACGTCAACCAAAGAACTCAAAGAAGATATGTTTTGCATTCTCAAAGATTTTTTAGAGGAGAATGCTTTCTATATTCCAAAAATGGACACGTATTATGTTTTCAAAGAAGACGCGTGTGTTTGGGAACAGATGGAGTTAGATGTTTTGTCTTTATTGTGCATTAAAAAATTTTCAGAACGCAAATGGCCTTTTCAAACCGTTCTCGAGGTCCTCAAAAGTGCGCGTGCTTATATTATGACAGATGTGATGACTCTCAACAGTTTATTTAACTGCCAGGACATCTTACCATTTAAAAATAGCTGTTGGCATATTAAAGACAAATACTTTGTTAATGGTCTCGTCAAAGACAACTACTTATTATCAACACTCCCATTTGAATATACTCCACTTAAATCCGCGAACATAAATACATTGGCCCCCACGATTTGTCATTGGTTATGCGAGAGAGTGGAGAACTCAGAACTGTGTACAAATGTGCTCTCCGCTGTTATGTTTGCGTGTATTTTACAAATACAGCACCCAGAACGCTTTTTATTTCTTACAGGACACTCGGCGACTGGGAAAAGCACATTTTTTCTTTTGTTAACAAAACTTATTGCCGACAGCACTTGCTACACGATATCCGCAGAGGATTTTTCGTGTGATTTTGGTTTAGAAGATCTCGCGGAGGGACCCCCCAAAAGCGTTGTCATCTTTCACGATATAGGGAGTACTGAGAACACATAAGTTTAATGGCTTGATTGGGTTGTACATCATTTGGAGTTTTTTGCTGTTTGAGTTGTCAAGAACATTTTTAATAAATCCATTATATGCAAAAAAGAACAATTTTTAATAATCAGCCTGATGTTTTAAATAGAAGGCTTAGGAATACTGAGCTAACCTCACAATTCCCGAAAAAATTAAAAACCTACTTACCTCTCACAAAAACAAAACAATTCTTTAAAAAACTTTACAAAAATCCTCAAAACATATGTATTAGGATTATGCAAATAGCCGTATGATGGGAAACTATCACGTATGGTTAGGTAGAAGAAGGGATTGGTATGACCTGGTCCCTGACTTTCATGCCGCGACTTTCTGGCGTGCCTATTTAGCTCAATTGGTAAGAGCGCCCGTTTCATACGCGGAAGGTTGCTAGTTCAATTCTAGTAGTAGGCAATTGAAACTTATAGCTTTATTTTATTTATATAATATTCAAATGTCTCAAATAAATGTAAATGGATACGGAATAGGACGTCGAAAGTGTGCTGTTGCTCAGGTTTATATTTTTTGCGAAGCTCAGGCGACATCTTCAAAAGTTGCCCAGCCCGAAGGTCACCCAGAAGGTCGCAAAGTCGCAAGGGCGAAGCTTCGCTCGCCGGAGCTTCACAATGAGATTTTGATTAATGGTATTAATGCTAATGTATATTTTCAAAATGATCTAAGTATTATTTCGATTTATGATCAAATTTTTAAACCTCTATTAAAAGAAAAAGAACCTCTTCAAATACGAATTCGTGTTTCTGGTGGAGGCCAAACAGGTCAAAAAGATGCTATTATTTTAGCGCTTGCTCGAGCTGTTGTTCATTTTTTTAAAAAAACGGACAATAAGGCAGTAACTGCCCATCAAATTGAAATCGCTATGATCAAAGGAAAAGGTTTATTAACACAAGATTCTCGAATAAAAGAACGAAAAAAATATGGTTTGAAAAAAGCTCGAAAAGCACCTCAATATTCAAAACGTTAAGTTATGCTTATCTCCAAGGTACAATTCCCAGGACTTCGTTTACGTTTGGCTCCAAGCAAGTTAATTCGTCAATGGGCTCAACGAGAATTACCTAATGGAAAGAAAATTAGTGGTCAAATATTTAATCCAAAAACAGTTCATTATCAAACTTTAAAACCTGAAAAAGATGGCTTATTTTGTGAACGGATTTTTGGGCCCATTGATGAAACCACATGTGCTTGTGGTCGAAAACCTTTACGTGGACAAAAATTTTGTCCACGTTGTGAAGTTGAATATATTTCTGCGCGTGTTCGGCGTTATCGCTTAGGATATATCCAATTAGTAACTGCAGCGGCCCACACTTGGTTTTTTAAGGGACAAAGCTGTTATTTTTCTCTTTTTTTAAATTTATCAAAAAAAAAAATAGAATGTTTGCTTTATTGTACAGAAAATATTTCTCGAACTATTTTTCCACAAGAATTGGAATTTTGGGGATTCCCACCAATTCAACAAAGGGGATCCTTCCCAATTCAACGATCAACTAAAGCTTTGACCAGATCGCCTAATATAAGGCCATTTATTTCTAAAATGATATATATTCCAAAAGAATCAAATTTTCGAAAATATCCTAATATTCTTCCAAAATTTTCGAGGCAAATAAGTTTATTTGCATTTCGAAGATTTCGGATCTTTTCTAGAAATCTTCGAAAAAAATCACTTTGGCAAAGTGGGGGACTACGAGATTCCGCCCTTTATTTTGGTGTTTCTTTAATTTCGAAAATGTGCAGTTGGGAAATATCGGCGAATTGGTTTTCTTTTATTTATTTTTTAATTTCTGTTCCTCAAAAAGGAGATCAATTAAATAAATATTATCCAGGACCTCCAGGACTCGTAAATTTTTTTGGAAAAAAATCAAGATTATTTTGTTTCACAGGAGTACAATTGATCCGTACATGGCTGTGTCAATTAGCACAATACGAATGTAATGATGGAAAATTATTAGAGCTTCAGATTCGAGTTGACCTTGTTCAGTTAGACAATGGAAATGGAATAGAAAAAGAAAAAGAAAATGGTGATGAAGACGAGTTGACCCAGAAAATTCATTTATTTCGACGTTTAAAATACTTAAGATCATTGCGAAGCTGTGGCCCTCAAATAAATCCAGCTTCTATGGTTTTAAGCGTTTTGCCTGTTTTACCACCAGATTTACGACCTATTTTAAAATTAGATAAAGACCAAATGGCTGTCTCAGATTTAAACAGACTTTACCAAATGGTTATTTTGCGAACTCGAAGATTAGCCCGACTAACTATTGAACAAGATCAAATAAATTGTTTGAATTCTGAAGCTTTACAATATGCTCAGAGATTATTACAAGAATCTGTGGATTCTTTAATTGAGAATAATGGAAATTCAATAAATAAAAGCCAAATAAAAACCAAATCCACCAAATCCACCAAATCCTTATCCGATTTGTTTAAAGGAAAGAAAGGTCGCTTTCGACAAAATTTATTAGGGAAACGTGTTGATTATTCTGGACGTTCTGTCATTGTGGTTGGACCCGATTTAAAAATTTCAGAATGCGGTTTACCTAAAGAAATTGCTTATGAATTGTTTCAACCTTTTTTACTTCGAAATTTACTGTTTCAAAAAAAAGCTCAAACAATTTTTGGAGCTAAGAAACTCTTACGAAAAAAACCACCATTTGTTTGGAATTTATTAAAAGAAATTGTGCATTCTCATCCTATTTTACTTAATAGAGCACCTACTTTACATCGCTTAAGTATTCAAGCATTTCAACCGCAGCTTATCGAAGGCAAAGCTATTTTGTTACATCCTCTAGTGTGTGCCGCTTTTAATGCCGATTTTGATGGAGATCAAATGGGAATTCATTTACCGCTTTGTTTTGAAGCACGGGCAGAAGCATGGAAGATTACTTGGTCGCAAAATAATCTATTTTCTGCGGCGACTGGAGGGATTTCCTGTTCTCCTAGTCAAGATATGATTTTAGGAAGCTCATTTTTAACTGCGCAACATATTCAACCGCAACTCTTTAATGAAATAACAGAGATTCCAAATTTTCAGACTTTATTTAGACAAAAACCTGTTTTTTTCAAAAATGGAAATGATATTCAAGAGATGCCGAAGAGTATTTGCTTTGCACAGAATAGCCATTCTTACAAAGGTGATGGCGGAGCTTCGCACTGCCCAACTGTCTACTTTCATTCAATTTGGGTCAATTCGAACCCTATTTTTCATTGTGTTGAAACGGACAAAAAAAGACAAAAATTAATTGAAATACGTTTAAATTTCAGGGGATATTTCCAAAAATTCAGACCCCAATTTTGTGAACACTATCATCCTAGCGGAGCCCAAATGTTTCGCAAAATACGCACCACATACGGCCGAATAAAATTTTATCAAATCTCTTTATGACTCGCACCATTTTCTTTAACCATTGTTTCGATAAGCCGCGATTTCAGTGCTTCCTTATTTGGTTTTTTAAAAAAAATCGTCAGATTCGACTTTTGAAATTTCTTGAAAAGCTAAAATTTTTAGGTTTCCATTCCGCAACAGAGGCAGGATTTTCTATTAGTATTGATGATTTAAAAATTCCATCATCAAAGTCTGGAATCTTTTTAACTGCTGAAAATCAAGTTTTAGATACAGATCTTCAATTTTATGCTGGAAATTTAACAATAATTGAAAGATATCTACGAATTATTGAAATATGGAACAGGACTAGTGAAAAATTAAAATATCAAGTTCTTCAATCATTTCAAATTTCAGATTTTTTAAATCCTGTTTATTTAATGGCTTTTTCGGGAGCTCGTGGGAATATATCTCAAATTCGACAACTTTCGGGAATGCGAGGGCTTATGGCTGATCCGCAAGGACAAATTATTGATTTTCCAATACGAAGCAATTTTCGGGAAGGTTTAACTTTAACGGAATATCTTATTTCTTGCTCAGGGGCTCGTAAAGGTATTGTGGATACTGCTTTAAGAACTGCTGCTTCTGGTTATTTAACTCGACGATTAGTAGATGTTGCACATCATGTTATTATAAGTCAAATTGATTGTGGAATTAATAAAGGTATTTTTTTTGAAGATTTATATGATAAAAAAAAAAAGGTACTTCCTTTGAATCAACGTCTTATTGGTCGAACTTTAGCGGAAACCATAATCGATTCAAAAACGAATAGAATAGTAGGTACAAACAATCAAGAAATTTCAAAAATCATCAGCCAAAAAATTTGTCAATACCGACAAAAAGTTCTCATCCGTTCACCGCTTACATGTCAATCTTCTAAATTTATTTGTCAACTTTGTTATGGATGGAATTTGGCAGAAGGCCAATTTGTTTCCATTGGGGAAGCTGTTGGTGTTTTAGCTGCCCAATCCATCGGGGAGCCTGGAACTCAATTAACAATGAGAACTTTCCACACAGGAGGCGTTTTTACTGGGACACTTATAGATCAAACATATTCTCCCTTTTCTGGAATTATCAATTACAAGTCTCCTTGTAGTGGATTTTTAATTCGAACAAAACAAGGACAAATTGCTTATTTAAGTAAAAATAGTATAAACCTAAATATTACCTCTGAACATGCGAAGCTCAGCCCTTTTCATTCTCGATTTAATAAATGGGGTACATTTTCTCCACTCCAACTAATAAAATTTGTTTTTCAAAACTCGACTCTTCTTTATGTACGTCAAAGCGAACATGTTTTGAAAGCACAACTTATCGCAGAATTGCCTTTTTTCGATTTTGGCGAAGTTTCGCATTTTAAAAATATATTTCAATTTGAACAAGAGATTTTATCTCCTTTTTCTGGCGAAATCTACTTTGAAGATTTACTTTTGCTTGAAAAAACAACTTTCGATTTTAAAAATGCAATGATACAAGGTCTTGGCGAATTTTGGATTTTATTTGGAAAATCTTTAAATTTATATAGATCTTCTTTTTTCCGAAAGCAAGATTTAGTTATAGGACATGTACCCTTTTCACAAATTGCAATTGAGCCTCATATTTTTGATTCTTATTCAAAAGTTATGACCTCTTCTCAAATTTTTTTTCTATTTTTTAAAAAAATTGGTTATTTTCAAGTAGAACAAAGCTTACAATCTCTAAAAATGATCCTTCCAAGTTTTCACATTTGCCAGAAGGTCGCGATGACGGAGCTTCGCCAAGATCAATTTTTTAAACTTTACGAAGCGCGCTCAGTCAGAAGAGTAAAAAAGGCTATCGCAGCGCGACCTTCTGGGCGACCTGGCGACCTTCTGGCTGGTGCCAGAAGGTCTCGAAAGCGCTTGTCGCAGCTGTGCAGTAGCTCACCGTCCATAAAACAAATTTTTAGAATTTGTTATTTTGACAAGATATTTTTTAGTGATGGTTCTTTCCCGTTTAAATTAACATTAATATCGGGGCTAGCGACAACTGGGGCGAATCAGATTTGTGAAAAATCGTATCTATGTGAAGCTCTGCCCTTTGCGAAGCTCCGCCAAAATTTTGTTGTTTCTTTTAATCGGCAAGGTTATTTCAAACAAAAATTCTTAAGTTCTTGGAAGAGAAATCAGTCGTGTCTTAACTTTTGTGGCAACTGTCAAAGCAAAGCTCCGCCAAATAGTATGTGGAAGCAATTATGGATTTTTCAAAATAGTTCAAAAATTTTGGTGCGTCAAAAAAGAAATCCAAAACTTACTATCATCCATTGGAAGGAATTGACATCTCAAAAATATTTTTTTTTAATTAATTTTTTAAAAAATTTAATATTCAAAAAAATTAACTTTTCGAATAATGGGCTAATCAGGGGTGATTTGGCAGAACAGTCTGCAACTGGCACCCCCCGTTTTTCGATGGGCTGCGGCGATGGATGTAAAAGAATTGGATTTTATTCATATATTCGGATTTTTTTATATATCTCATCTAAAAATCTTATTGAACTTCGTCCTTGCTATCAAAAAGTACGGGAGCGAAGCGCGCTCAGCGCTTATGAACACATGGCTACGGCAAGCGGTGAGCCAGAAGGCGACTTTCTGGCTCACCGCGCTTCAGCGACCTTCTGGCCCAGAAGGTCACCCTTTCTGGCCGTGGGGCAGTGGAAGCGCAAACTATGCTTTTCTTTATTTTTTACCAAAAGTTTCAGAGTTCAGAGGCGACCTTCTAGCGAAGCCCCACTTAAATTTGAAAATATGAGATTGAATCTACCAATTTTACAATTTAAGAAAAATTTTCAAAATATGGTAGATATAGGTTCAAATTTTCAAAAATGGGAATTTTTGAGTGATTCTTTTTGTTTATCTCGACAAAATGTAGGGCAATTCCCGCCGAAATACCTCATCAAACTTAATGATTGGAATTTCTATTATAATTCTTATATTTTGTTATTTAGAAATTTTCCTATTTTTTTAAAAAATAAAAAAACTCGTTTTATGCAAACGCTACCCAAACAACCTATTTCTAAAGTTTTTTATGAAGTCGAGACAGAACTTTTCGTTCAATGCGAAACTCCGCCAAATTGGGACAAATTACCACAAGGACAGACGCACCTCACTTCTGGCAACCTTGGCCTTCTCGTACCCAAAAAATTTAAGAATTATTTAACTCATTACTTGACACGTGATTTTGGGCTGGTGCATGCGCGCTCAAGCAGAAGGTTCCCCCTTCTGGGCGACCTTCTGGCTGGCTTTAAGGGCGGAGCTTCGCAGGGGCAACCATTCAATCTTCTAACCTCCTTGCGAAGCCCTGCCCAACACTCTAGCAGCCAAAAAATTTTTCAGATAATCAAAAAAAATTTTTATAAATCTTCTGAAAATCAGATTTTTGTTCGTTTTTTTATATCATTCCCAACAAAAAGCGAAATAATGTTTGTGAATAAGAAATTTTTTTTTACAAGTATTTCAGATTTTTTTGGATATGCGTTGCCACGTAGCAAAGGCAAGCGAAGCTCGAAGCTTCGGCAACCTTTTGGCACCAGCCAGAAGGTTGCAAGGTACAGCTCACCGCACCAGGTCGCCGCGAATGCCCTGTGGCTGGCACATCTACCAACTACAAAACTAGGATCTTTTATAGGAAACGCTTCTTTTGACGCGGAGCTTCGCTCAGGACAATTAATAGCTAAAACACAAACTGGTGGGCAGTTGCCAATACCTTCTTTTTTATTTAGAAAAGGAATAATTTATCTTTTAAATAATCAAAGCATTTTACACGTCAAACATGGCGAAATAATATCAAAAAATCAAAGACTTTGGAGTTTATTTTATAGCCAATTTAAAACTGGTGATATTGTTCAGGGAATCCCAAAAATTGAAGAAATTTTTGAAGCCCGCCAGAAGGGCGAAGCTTCGCTCGCCCAGCCAGAAGGTCGCCAGATCGCCCAGAAGGGCTTCCGTATAGCCAGAAGGGGGGACCTTCTGGGCGAGCCAAAACCAGCGGATATGCTATCTGGTAGAGGCACTCCAGCGCGAATGAGTGGTGGCCAAACTCATTTACAAAATCTTCAAAAATCTGTGATCAATAATATTCAAAGAATTTATTGTGGTCAAGGAATTCATATATCAGATAAACATATTGAAATAATTGTGCGTCAAATGACATCAAATGTTCTGATTATTGAACCTGGTCCAACAGGATTACTTTGCGGGGAAATAGTCGCATTTCAGTGGATTTCCCGTATAAATAAAAAATTAAAAAAGAAACAAAAAATTATATATGAACCTATTTTAATGGGAATGACAAAAACATGTCTTGGAGCTGCTGGCTTCATTTCAGCAGCGAGTTTTCAAGAAACAACGCGTATTCTCAGTCGAGCAGCTCTTCAAAACCAAATGGATTTTTTGAGAGGGCTTAAGCAAAATATTATTTTAGGAAATTTAATTCCAATAGGAACAGGAGTTTTCGCATGTTTTTAAACGAGACCCTTATGCACTCAAAAAATTATGTATCATATAGAATACAAAATTTAAAGCTTATGGTTACAAAATTTCCAAAATTTAGTCAAGGTCTTTCTCAAGATCCTACAACAAGACGTCTTTGGTACGGAATTGCGACAGCTCATGACTTTGAAAGTCATGATGGAATGACGGAAGAAACTCTTTATCAAAAAATTTTTGCATCTCATTTTGGTCAGTTAGCAATTATTTTTTTATGGACATCTGGAAATCTTTTTCATGTTGCATGGCAAGGCAACTTTGAGCAATGGATAGGGGATCCTTTACATATCCGTCCTATTGCACATGGTATTTGGGATCCTCATTTTGGACAACCCGCCGTCGAAGCTTTCACTAGAGGGGGCGCCTCGGGTCCTGTCAATATTGCAACATCTGGGGTTTACCAGTGGTGGTACACAATTGGTTGCACATCCAATCAAGACCTTTATCAAGGGGCTGTTTTTCTTTTAATTATTTCAGGTTTATTTTTATTTGCTGGGTGGCTACATCTTCAACCAAAATTTCAACCAGCTCTTTCATGGTTTAAAAATGCGGAATCTCGGTTAAATCACCATTTAGCAGGACTTTTTGGAGTAAGCTCCTTAGCATGGACAGGCCATTTGATTCATGTAGCGATTCCTCAATCTCGTGGAATTTCTGTTCGATGGTCAAATTTTTTAACAACGTTGCCTCATCCGCAAGGATTACAACCCTTTTTCACTGGAAATTGGAATGCTTATGCACAAAATCCAGATACATCTGCCCATATTTTTGGGACTTCAGAAGGTGCAGGAAATGCTATTTTAACTTTTTTAGGGGGGTTTCATCCTCAAACCCAAAGTTTATGGTTAACAGATATAGCCCACCATCATTTAGCGATTGCCGTCATTTTCATTATTGCAGGGCATATGTATCGAACAAATTTTGGTATTGGGCATAGTTTAAAAGAAATTTTAGAAGCACATCGTCCACCAAGTGGAAATTTAGGCGCAGGTCATAATGGATTATTTGATACCATCAATAATTCTCTTCATTTCCAATTAGGATTAGCTTTAGCTTCTGTTGGGACTATCTGTTCTTTAGTTGCACAACATATGTATTCTCTACCTCCTTATGCTTTTTTAGCGCAAGATTTTACAACACAAGCTGCGCTCTATACTCATCATCAATATATCGCTGGATTTTTAATGTGTGGTGCTTTTGCGCATGGAGCTATTTTTTTCATTCGAGATTATGATCCTGAATTCAATAAGGAAAATGTGCTTGCTCGTATTTTAGATCATAAAGAAGCTATTATTTCTCATTTAAGTTGGGTAAGTTTATTTTTAGGTTTTCATACATTAGGTCTTTATATCCATAATGATGTAATGCTCGCTTTTGGAACTCCTGAAAAGCAGATTTTAATTGAACCTCTTTTTGCGCAGTGGATTCAAGCAGCTCACGGACAAAATCTATATGGTTTTGATGTTTTTTTATCAAATAATCAAAATCCAGCGTATATTGCGAGTCAGACACTTTGGCTTCCAGATTGGTTGACTGCCATAAATAATCAAACAAATTCATTATTTTTAATAATAGGTCCTGGGGACTTTTTAGTACATCACGCGATTGCACTTGGACTTCATGTGACAACTCTTATTTTAGTTAAAGGGGCTTTAGATGCTCGAGGCTCAAAACTTATGCCTGATAAAAAAGATTTTGGTTATAGTTTTCCTTGTGATGGTCCTGGACGAGGGGGCACATGTGATATTTCCGCTTGGGATGCTTTTTATTTATCTGTTTTTTGGATGTTGAATACAATTGGATGGGTAACTTTTTATTGGCATTGGAAACATTTAGGTATTTGGCAAGGAAATGTTAATCAATTTAATGAATCTTCAACTTATTTGATGGGATGGTTACGTGACTATTTATGGTTAAACTCATCCCAATTAATTAAGGGGTATGATCCTTTTGGGATGAACAGTTTATCTGTATGGGCATGGATGTTTCTTTTTGGCCATTTAGTTTACGCTACTGGATTTATGTTTTTAATTTCATGGCGAGGATATTGGCAAGAATTAATTGAAACTTTAGCATGGGCTCATGAAAGAACACCTTTAGCTAACCTAGTTAGATGGAAAGACAAACCTGTTGCTTTATCAATTGTACAAGCTAGGCTGGTAGGTTTAATTCACTTCTCAGTAGGCTACATATTAACATATGCAGCATTTGTAATAGCTTCTACGACAGGAAAATTTAGCTAACAATATTAAACAATTTACTTATTCAATAAGTAAATTGTTTAATATAAAAATTGCAATAAGTATGAAAATAACTTAGTATTAAAAATTATCATTTATTTAATCTAAAAAAAAATGGCTAAAAAAAGCATGATAGCAAGAGATATAAAAAGAGAAAAATTAATTAATAAGTTTTTACATAAAAGAAAGATATTTAAATCTGAAATTAAAGAAACAAATAACTTCAATGAACAGTTAGAAATACAAAAAAAAATTCAAAGACTGCCTAGAAATAGTTCATCAGTTAGATTAAGAAAAAGATGTTGGGCAACAGGTAGGAGTCGAGGATATTTTAGAGTATTTGGTTTATCTCGTCACGTCTTAAGAGAGATGGCTCATGAATGTTTAATTCCAGGCTTACAAAAATCTAGTTGGTAGATAAAAAATAAATACTCTAAATTTTAATTAGAGCATTTAAATTCACATAATATCTATTTAATATTACATAAGCTTTCAGTTACAGACCGAACTGATTTCCTCTACGATACTGCAAATAAGCAGCGACTAATAAACCAATTAAGGTTACCGGGATCAGACCTAAAACAATACCTGATAATAGTGGTTCTACCATTTGTATAATAAAATAAATAATCAATTTGAATAATTAACAATAATTTTAATACATACCTATAACAAATATATTTAACTTGTTAACGGAATCCAATAGCTGCTTGCCATACAAATGCTAAAAGCAAGAAAAATACAGGAATTACTGGTAGTATATCAACTAATGGTCTAAATATAGCATATGCTTCTGGCAATTTTGCTAAAATTAGCATAACAGACATATAAAAAACTCCTATATTATTAAGAAAAATAATTACTTAATAGAATGTACACTAAAAACAATATTTATGCTTCATTTCTTCTTATTTTGTCATCTTAATTATTTAATAATCTGCTTTACAATATAAAATTAATATTTAATCGAATTACTATAAACTATATATATAATGTAAGATATAAATGTACTGCATTTTAGCATTTCACAATTAATTAAATCATATTATATTAAAAATCTATGACTATTGCTATTCAATTATTAGTATTTGGATTAATTATACTATCTATTATTTCAGTAATTTTTATGCCTGTTGCGCTTGCTTCACCTGGTGAATGGGAAAAATCAAAAAATCTAATCTACACTGGAGCAGGCATCTGGTCAATTTTAGTAATTATTACAGGATTAGCGAATTCATTTTTAGCTTAAGAATATATAATAAGCTCATTATTTCTTCTTTTTGGCCATTTAGTTTACGCTACTGGATTTATGTTTTTAATTTCATGGCGTGGATATTGGCAAGAATTAATTGAAACACTTGCCTGGGCTCACGAGCGAACTCCATTAGCGAGCTTAGTTCGATGGCGTGACAAACCCGTTGCTTTATCTATTGTGCAGGCTCGCTTAGTAGGTCTTGTTCATTTTTCAGTAGGTTTTATTCTTACTTATGCTGCTTTTGTCATTGCTTCAACTTCAAGTAAATTTGGTTAATCTTTAATGAACTTATTATTTCAAGTAACTGTTTTTTCTTTTGTTGCATTTTCTTCTTTATTAATGATTGGAGTTCCAATTGCGGGAATTACAAATGTCTCATGGAATAAGACAACACTTTTAACAGGTATTGGAGTTTGGTTTTTACTCGTATTTATTGTAGGCGCTATGAGCTCATTTGTTGTTTGATTTGCTTTTAAATTTGCTTTGACTTTTTCGTTTGAAAAAGTCAAAGTCAATGCGAAGCTCCGCCAAAGCGAAGCTCCGCCAACAAATTGGTAAAGTACAACATGTCTTTAATTGCTTTTTCTGGGGGTCAAGACTCAATAAATTTATTAATTTTGCTTTTCAAAAAAGATTCAACAATTCTTTGGTGTAATCATTTATGGAAAAAAGAAGATTTTTATTTATTCCGTCATACAGTTCAAATAAGTGCTATTTTTTATCAACGATTTTTCTACACTATTTTTTTTTCTAAACATTTTTCTGAACAAGAAGCACGAAAATATCGTTATTTTTTATTCTTCAGGATTTTAAATTATTCAGAATCTCAATTTGTGTTAACAGCTCATACATTAAGTGATAATGTTGAAACATTTTTTATTCATTTATTTAGAGGATCTGGAAAATTTGGTTTACACAGTTTGCAAAATATCCAACTTTTTTATAATTATGACTGCAGCCACCAATGTTCACAAAAATTTTACTAATTTAATAATGTCTCGTCATAGTATTCAAAAACTTTATATAAGGTCTATTCGTACGGCTACGCCGTGCGAGACAGTTCCTCGAAATCTAAAATTCAAAATTGTACGACCTTTGATTTTATTATCCCGATTTGAAATTTTCAAATTTTGCGAATTTTGGAATTTACCTATTTATCCAGATTTGACAAATTTTCAACACTATTTTAAACGAAATCGTTTGCGATCTCATTTTCTTCCTTATATGAAATTTTTTTTTAATTTGAATTTATTAAAAAAAATAAATAGAATACAGAAAATTATCGATTTCGAAAATCAATATTTTGAATATATAACTCAAAAAATTTGTTTAACTGAAAATTTTTCTTATTTTCCAAAAATTTTGCAATATCAAATTGTTCATACTTTTTGTAATCGAATAAACAAAAAAATATCTTTTAATGAAATTTTGAGTTTATTGGAAAAGAACAAGGAAAAGGAACAAGTAAATTGAAAATGAGATTGTTCCTTTTATATTTTCAACAATAACAAGCCAAGCAGATGACATGACTTTAATCGTAGAAAATTCTATAATTACCAAGAAACGCACTTGGTTTGATAAGGTGGATGATTGGGTTCGTCGAGATCGTTTTGTTTTTGTAGGTTGGTCTGGTCTTTTATTATTTCCGACAGCCTATTTAGCACTTGGAGGTTGGTTAACTGGAACAACCTTTGTTAGTTCGTGGTATACACATGGTTTAGCAACGTCTTATTTAGAAGGATGTAATTTTCTAACTGCTGCTGTGTCTACTCCTGCAAATAGTTTTGGACATTCATTATTATTTCTCTGGGGTCCAGAAGCTCAAGGAGATTTGACTCGTTGGTTTCAACTTGGTGGATTGTGGACATTTGTAGCTTTCCACGGAGCAATAAGTTTAATTGGATTTATGCTTCGTCAATTTGAAATTGCTGGTAGCCTACGGCTGCGCCCATACAATGCAATTGCTTTTTCTGCACCTATTGCTGTTTTTGTTAGTGTTTTTCTAATTTATCCATTAGGACAATCCGGGTGGTTTTTTGCTCCAAGTTTTGGGGTTGCTGCAATTTTCCGTTTTATCCTTTTTTTTCAGGGATTTCATAATTGGACTTTAAATCCATTTCATATGATGGGTGTAGCAGGAGTTCTTGGTGCCGCTTTATTATGTGCTATCCATGGGGCGACCGTTGAAAACACATTGTTTGAAGATGGAGATGGAGCCAACACTTTTCGTGCTTTTAACCCAACACAGGCAGAAGAAACTTATTCAATGGTAACAGCTAATCGCTTTTGGTCTCAAATTTTTGGAGTAGCATTTTCAAATAAAAGATGGCTACATTTTTTCATGCTTTTTGTTCCAGTAACTGGATTATGGATGAGTGCTATTGGAGTTCTTGGCTTAGCTTTGAATTTACGTGCTTATGATTTTGTAAGTCAAGAAATTCGAGCTGCTGAAGATCCAGAATTTGAAACTTTTTATACTAAAAATATTCTTTTAAATGAGGGTATTCGAGCATGGATGGCTGCCCAAGATCAGCCTCATGAAAAACTTGTCTTCCCGGAGGAGGTTTTACCACGTGGAAACGCTTTATAATTCAAATTCCAGTGAACGGGTACGTTATAGTGACCAAGAATCTACAGGGTTCGCTTGGTGGGCTGGAAATGCACGTTTAATTAATTTATCTGGAAAATTATTAGGAGCTCACGTAGCTCACGCTGGTCTTATTGTTTTTTGGGCTGGCGCTATGAATCTTTTTGAAGTTGCACATTTTGTGCCCGAAAAACCAATGTATGAGCAAGGATTTATTCTTTTACCTCATTTAGCTACTTTAGGTTATGGTGTTGGCCCTGGGGGCGAAATTTTAGATACTTTCCCTTATTTTGTTTCTGGGGTTTTACATTTAATTTCATCTGCTGTTTTAGGTTTTGGAGGGATCTATCATTCTTTAATAGGACCTGAAACTCTTGAAGAATCTTTTCCTTTTTTTGGATATGTCTGGAAAGACAAAAACAAAATGACGACTATCCTAGGGATTCATTTAATTTTACTAGGTTTAGGAGCCTGGCTTCTTGTTTTGAAAGCTTTATTCTTTGGTGGAGTTTATGATACTTGGGCTCCCGGGGGAGGAGATGTACGGATTATTACAAATCCTACAGTAAGTCCTCAGGTTATTTTTGGATATCTTTTCAGATCTCCTTTTGGAGGTGATGGATGGATTGTCAGCGTCGATAATATGGAAGATATTATTGGAGGACATTTTTGGATTGGAACCCTAGAAATTTTTGGAGGTATTTGGCATATTTTTACTAAACCTTGGGGATGGGCGCGTAGAGCTTTTGTCTGGTCTGGCGAAGCTTATCTTTCGTATAGTTTAGCTGCTATCTCTATCATGGGGTTAACCGCATGTTGTATGGCTTGGTTTAACAACACGGCTTATCCAAGTGAGTTTTATGGACCTACTGGAGCTGAAGCATCACAAGCTCAAGCATTAACTTTTCTTGTTCGAGATCAACGTTTAGGGGCTAATGTTGCTTCAGCTCAAGGGCCTACAGGATTAGGAAAATACTTAATGCGCTCTCCTTCGGGTGAAATTATATTTGGAGGAGAAACAATGCGATTTTGGCTGCGAGTGAGATAGACCTTTTGACGGTGCTGGACCTATCCAGTGGAGCTACTATCAATGCTTCTAATATTGCCCTCTTACTTAAGGACTGAAAGGTCTTTGGGGACTGTAGCATGGGGGAAAAGTGACTCGTATTGTTGAATCCTCTAAGCATTACGGTTGCAAGATAAGATCGACTATGGGAAGAGCTGTATTGCCCGAGCCTTTTATAGGTGGACTAGATTGGGGGGGTTTCGCTTACTTAGTTAGGTTGGAGGTTATTGCCTAATTCGCATTGCTTATGGACAATCCCGGAAGGTTCAGAAGGATAGTCAATGCGTCCCGCTCCAGAATGGAGAAAAATCGAATGGTTGCTCTAAGGTCGAGTTTGGTCAAAGGTATTAAATTCACTGTACTGTCTAAGGGAAGCGATTCCTAGAGTGGAAATTTTGTAAAATTGGGAAGCTCATTTGGCAGGAGAGCCCCCAAATCTTTGGAGGTGGGGGGCAGGCGTCTTTATTTTTTATTCATTATATTCTATATCGTATGATATCTAAAGGAAATGATCGTTTAAAAATTATTTGTCAGAGAAATTTGGAGAATTTGGCTTACGTGAATTGTCGGTTGTATCCGTTATTCTATTGTGAAGATTTGTGGGTCTCAGCTTATGAAAAATTGAAAAGTAATAAGGGAGCTATGACTCCTGGAGTAGGCAAATCATCTTTGGATGGTTTTTCGTTAGAGAGGATTGATAAGAAAATTCAACTTTTTAGGGAAGAAAAATGGAATCCCAAGCCCGCTCGTCGTATTTTAATTCCTAAACCTGGGAAAAAGGTTAAACGTCCGTTGGGTATTCAGGGTCCAGAGGAGAAGATCGTACAAGAAATAGTACGCAGAATACTTGAAGCCATTTATGAACCTGTTTTCTTAGATGTGAGTCACGGTTTTCGTCCTCGTCAAAGCTGTCACTCGGCTCTTTCAGATGTAGAGAAGAAGTTCCAGGGGATGTTTTGGATCATTGAAGGGGATATCACGGGGTGTTATGACAATATCCCTCATGAAACTTTGATCAGCATTCTGCGTAAAAGGATATCCGATGAAAGGTTTCTGAACCTCATCTGGAAATTTTTAAGGGCCGGTTATTTATACTCTGGAGAGGTCGTTCCTCATCCAACTCTTATTGGAACCCCGCAAGGAAGTATAGTTTCGCCTTTATTGGCAAATGTATATCTAAATGAGTTAGATCATTGGATTGTCTGCCTTCGGGATCAGTATTATGAAGATGGTCTTTCTATGACTCAATCTCGGACTCAGGAAATGAAATCGTTGCGTTCGCGCAGGGGTCGAATTGAAAAAGCTTTGAAAACAGTTGTGGGCTCAGATCGGGCGGAACTGGTTCGGCAATTGAAGTCTTTGAAAAATGTATCCCTAAAAACCTCTTATTATGACCACTCTAGCAAGCCTAAAAGAATTCAATATATTCGTTATGCCGACGACTGGATCCTTGGAATATATGGGCCTAAGTCAATGGCTGTTGAGATCAAGGACCGTTTGTCGAATTTTCTATCAGGAGAACTGGGCCTTGAACTTAACCCCGATAAGACGCATATGACTGATGTACGACGGAAGTGTGTGCTATTCCTCGGTTACCATATTCAAATCCCAGCAAACGGAAAACTTCTAAAAATGCGATCTCCGAAAGGAAATATTTATACGAAAAGAACTACGGGTCAACTTGTTCAATTGTTGGTTCCAATGGACAGGGTGATTTCTCGGCTGTATCAAAAGGGGTTTTGTGATGTAGATGGCTTTCCATTATCGCAAAAGAAATGGTCCAGTCAGGACGATGTTGAGATAGTCCGGTCATTTCGGTCTGTGTTTTATGGTTTGATCAACTATTATTCGGGTGCAAGTTATCAACATTGTTTGGGAAGAATTGACTATATTCTCAGATATTCTTGTGCCAAGACCCTGGCTCACAGGCATAATTCCTCTTGCAGTAAGATTTTCAAGAAATTTGGAAAGGAGTTGGTTATTCCAAATTCCTCTGTTTCATTGATCAAAAACCAATATACGAATAAGCGTCAAAGATGGTAAAATTCTTCAAAAATTCGGGATCCCTTTGGGATTCATTTGGGCCGTTTAACCCGATCGGGTCTTTTTAAAAGTTGTTGTATTTGTGGAATCTCTGGTTCTATTGAAATGCATCATATTCGGGCGTTGAAAGGGTTGAAACCAAACACTTTTTCTCAGTATCAAGGGGCTGTCCTTGGACGTAAGCAAATTCCTCTTTGTTCGAAATGTCATAGAGCTGTTCACCGAGGCGAGTATGATGGGAAGAAACTGTCGGCTCTGATTTAAGAAATCGGTTCTTGACGAATATTAAGTCGCTGGAGAGCCGTATGCGCTGAAAGGTGCACGTACGGTTCGGGAGGGGAAGGTTAATATCTTAGGAGGTGTACATAGTTGCATCTTTTTCAAGAGTTGGCTTTCTACGCTCGTGATTTTCGAGGTCCATGGCTAGAACCTTTACGAGGACCAAATGGACTGGATCTCAAAAAACTTAAATACGATATTCAACCATGGCAAGAACGCCGTGCTGCAGAATATATGACTCATGCTCCATTAGGAAGTTTAAATTCTGTTGGTGGGGTTGCTACTGAAATTAATGCTGTCAACTTTGTTAACCCAAGAACTTGGCTTGCAACTTCTCATTTTTGTTTAGGATTTTTATTTTTTGTTGGACATCTTTGGCATGCTGGACGAGCCCGCGCAGCCGCAGCAGGTTTCGAAAAAGGTATTGATCGGGATTTTGAACTTGCTCTCTCTTTACCTCCATTAGACTAAAATTTTTGAACTATCAATCTTAAAAATTCAAAAGAATTCAAAATGTCACATACTGTTAAAGTTTATGAAACTTGTATTGGATGCACACAATGTGTGCGGGCATGTCCGACAGATGTACTCGAAATGTCTGCTTGGGATGGATGTAAAGCAGGCCAAATTGCGGCAGCTCCACGTACTGAGGATTGTGTTGGTTGTAAAAGATGCGAAGCTGCTTGTCCTACTGATTTCTTAAGCGTTCGGGTTTATCTAGGATCTGAAACAACGCCTAGTATGGGATTAGCTTATTAAATTTGAAACGATTCTTATGGTAATGCGGTCGCTCATAAGAATCGTTTCAAATTTAACTACCAACCTTAAAGGCATCTATAAAAAAACCTAACAAAATTCCTATTTGAATATTTTTAAAAATAATCAATAATTTTTTATTCCAATTTTTCTTTTTATAAATAATGGAATTTAATAATTCAAAAAATAAAATTAATAAAATTAAAATAGCGCCATCCCAAATAATTTTTTTTCTCATAAAAATCAGAAATGTTCCAAATGAATTTCCAATTAGAAAACTTATATAGAAAGTACAAATAGATTCCAAAAAATTCTTAAATGCAGCCGCATAGCGGCTATGAATAAAGTTAAAGGTACAATAATACATTCTTCTTTTTTGTATGGCCTCCTCAGGCAGGATTTGAACCTGCAACCTTTCGGTTAACAGCCGACGGCTCTACCATTGAGCTACTAAGGATTTACTCATTGATTTGCTTATTTGAGATTATATAATCTCTTTACAATTTGATTTCCACGTGTTAGAATATTCAAAAAATATTAATATTAAATTATGGATAAAATTAATGCTGAAAAGAAAGAAAGTACTTTGCCAAAGAGAATTTATAAAAGAATTCAAAAAAATAAAATAAAACTAACACGAAATGAATTAAGATTTTTATTAATTTGTAATGATTTACACAAAATTTATAAAATTTTTTATAATTTTAGACTTCCACGACCCTTTTTGATAATTGGAAGTAAAACGGCTCAAACAATCACGAATTTGCCTATCTTTTTAAGTTTCTGCTTTATGTCTCTTAGTGTTCTGCAGTTTAGTATTCAAAGGCCAAAGAATTCAAACAATTGTCCTGGATTAGCTATCACCTACCAAAAAATTCCGCAAAAATTAGAAACTTTGTACCATCAACTGAATCCGATAAAAATTTATAAACACCATCAAAATATAAAAAGCGAAGGCACTTGCGGGAACCTGATCGCTGAAGCTCGCGAAGCTTTGCCCAGAAAGTCACCGCTCACTGTAAGTGCTCCGGCGCATCAAATTACAAATTTGAATGAATTGAAAAAAGACCAAAATTCTATTTTGGAAAGGCGCCTATTGCCATATCCTATAGATTTTCATAATATTGTTGAGCCTTATCAGCAAGATATTATTAACCTTTTTAAAACATTTGAACAAATACCACCTATATTAATTTCGGAAATAGAGGAAGAACAATGGGAATGGGAATGGGAATGGGAGGATGATGATGATACGGATACGGATGGCGCCGAAGCATACTATTTTTATGAAGCTCCGCCAATCAACTCAATTGACTTGTCATCTGAACTTTTAGGATTTCCCATTGAAATTACAGATCTTCAAAATTCAAAAGCTTTAAAAATTATTTCTCAATTTCTTCGCCAATATCAAAATTATTTGAAAAAACAGAATGCAGTTGGACTTGACGAAGAACAGCTAGGACCAACACTATCTTTATCTCAAGTCGTACGAAATTTCCAGTATTCTCCTTTTTGGAAAGAATTTTTCCATTCCCATTTTTGGACTTGGGGGGCGTCAACAGGCTTGAATTTTAAGCAATGGCTATTTCTTGGCGAAGCTCCGCAAACATTCCCACTAGAATCGGAATACTCTGGAATATATCGCGGTGAGCCAGAAGGCAACCTTCTGGCTGAACGCGCTTCGCTTTTAACTTCGAAAAACACTTTCCCTTTGGATTGGACAAAGAAATTTATGGATAAATTTTCTGTACGGGAATCCGAACATTGGTATTGGCAAGAGTTATTTTATCAAGTTCAACAAATTCATGATCTTATTCCCTTTAAAATTGAAATGTTGGATAAAGAGAAATGGGCGGAGCTTCACAGGGCGGCCTTGCGCCCTTCTGGTTGGGCCAGGGCGACGCCACAGCCGTGCGATAGCCCAGAAGATCGCCCTAGAGAAGACTGGCAAAGTCAACAGTTAGAGAGTAATGTTTCATCTTCTCCTATTTTTAGAAGTTCATATACAGAACCCGAAGATTTTTTATTGAGAATGATCATCAATCTTTTAAAAATAAATTTCCCAGATGAATATAAAAATACTGGTCAATATAATTTGGATTTAGATATCCTAGAAAAAGAAGAAAACCAGTTTCGAATTTATAATAAATATTACGAATATTTGGATAACAAATATTTAGATTGTCAAAAAGAACTATTTCTTGGGCTTGTCAAAAATCCCCTATTACAAGATAAGGAAAAACAGTCTCAACGATTAAAGAAAGAGCCATTATTAATAACTTCATATATGCTTGATTTTTTTAAATATAGAAAGTTGTTGTTCAAAGAAAAAAAAGTGGAAAGCCAAAATATGAATAGACACCACAGCACGCCAGGGCTCCTCGAAGGTCGCCACAGCCGTGCGGTCGCTCACCTTGGGCTAGACCAGGTTGCTGCCAATCTTACCGCGAAGCTCCGCCAGAAGGTCCAGAAGGTCGCCAGCCGCTTTCGCGTTGGGCAACCTTCTGGCGGCTGCGATAACGCGGAGCTTCGCCCTGCGATTTCACATTCGCGAAATCGAGAATCGGGGAGAAAGACTCAAAATTTTTTCTATGATGTTAGAGATATGCAACAAAGGTATCGCAAATATATACTGAGCACATTAAGACTAAGAAATATATTCAAAGAGATATATCTCTCAATTCTCCCCGTGCAAAAGGTTGTCTCTTGGAAGCAAATCAATTTTGAAGCTATCCCAGTTGTCTCCTTAAAAAAAAAAAATATTTTTAATACCAGAACTTATAGAGATATTGTCGACTATCAAATTATTAATACACCTATAAATTTTTCAAAAAAGAAAAAGATCGAAAAATTTGATAGGATAATGAAATTGTTATCTATAGTGAAAAATCGAGGCTCCGCCCTCGAAGCATTTGGAGATTTTGGGTCAAATAGGCTAAGCGACCAATTCTTTGTTTATAACGAAAAACAGGGTTACATAAATTTAGATTCAAATGAACTGGAATATTCGAAAATTTATATAAAAAATCGTCAACATTTTTGTCAAATTGTTGACGAGATTAAATACAATCTAGCTTTAAGTATTCGTCATCAATTTGATATTGGCAGTGTGCCCCTATATCTTCGATCACGATCACGATCCATGCAAAGTCAAATTCAAACCATGCCTCATCGAAAAATGTCAGGCTATGTTTTTCCCGATCAAACAAAAGTTCAATTCCATAATTTTTTTGTACATTTAGATTTTGAAAATTTTATAAAAGGGTTAAAGTGGAAATCCCCAACCCAATCTAAAAATCTATATCCAGCGACTTTGACTTTAAAAGATTTTAAAGAAGAATATTCCAAAATATTTAAAAAAATTTTTAATTTGAAGCTGGAAGATGAAGAGCAATATGCAGAAATTCGAGAAAATATAACTTATTATTCTTGGTCTCTTGTGTTTTTCGGAAGTACTGGATGGATTTTTTCAAATATATTTAAAAATGCGTACAAAAAATATGGAAAAGAAATTGTTGAATATGGAATTGACTTTTTAAATAAGGCTGGTATTTTCGATGATGAGGAATGCTTATGGATTAAACAAGAATTAGGAATGACACCAGGTCAAGCTTTTCGAGGAATTCGCCACCAGCTTGAAGGAAAAAAATGTAAAAATATAATTGGTTTGGATAACGAATCTGTTATGTTACAAGTTACAGAAATGGTTTGGTTTTTAAAAACAAAGCAACTCATTAAAAGTAATGAATCTGATCCATTGATAAAAATGGTTGTATTAGCCAATAATCCAATTAAAAAAATGTATTTACAATCTCAACAAGTTCCAATACAAGTAATGAACCCGAAAAGAGTTCCATGGACATGGAAATGGAACTATCATTTGGATACATATCCAACAGATGGGAGTCCTATACGTCCTTTTGATAGAGATGTATGGAAAGCAAAAGAAGGGGATATTTTCCCATCCGAAAATAGTGATAGTGTCAAAGCAAAAAGATTCAAAAAATTTCCTAAACCCGAAATATGCTTTACTTCCCTTTATCTTAAACCAAAAGGATTTCTCTTTATAGGGCCTCCTGGAACTGGAAAAACTTTACTGGTGCAGGCAATCGCGGGGGAAAGTGGAGTCCCTGTCGTTACTCAAGCAGGGGGAGTTATAAAAAATCCACTAATACGTGGAAAAGGTATAAAAATATTAAATAAATTATTTAATAGAGCAAGAGAAATTTCACCTTGCATTATTTTTATTGATGAAATCGATGGAATTGGTGCACGTCGACAATATTTACCAGCGGATATTGATATTCGTGGACATTATGATCCTGTGGGATTCATGGAAGATAATGATAACATTAACTTTGAAGAACCTCAAAAACCCAAACTGCAGATACAAAGAAAGCCAGGATTTTACGATGACCATGATGTCTATTGGGAAGAACCCGAATTTACGCAAACGCTTCAACTCTATCAAATTCCAATTGATGTGCTACAGGAAATCGAATTCTCTCGTTTGGTTCGGGAAGAACAAATAGGTCTCTTAACTAAATTATTAATTGAATTGGATGGAGTCCAATCATTAGATAATATTTTAGTTATTGGGGCAACAAATCGTCTGGAAATACTCGATCCAGCATTGATGCGGCCAGGGAGATTACAAAGAATTTTAAAATTTAATCTGCCAGATTATAATGCACGTAAGAAATTATTGAAATTATATACTCAAGCATCTCGTATAGGTGTTGAGAATATTTCCTGGGACTATTTTTCAAAACGTACTTATGGCTTAAGTTGTGCAGATATATCATCGATTGTATTTGCATCTGAATTAATTGCAGTTGAACAATGCGAAGCTCCCTCAAAGAGACATACATTTGAAACTCTTGAACGTGGTATCGATCTTATTACAAGTTTTCCAAGTGATCCTGTAATGTTTCGATTAAGAAATATTTTTATTTTTTTAGATAATTCTATTCAAGATTTTTTTTATAAAAATTATTTATATCAAGGATTTCAGGAAGAATATTGGGAAAAGTCAAAAACTATGGGAACATTACAATTACAAGAAATTTCAAATATTTTAAGAAATTCTTATTATAATATTGGAAAAATGTTAATTTTGTTTTGTTTGGAACTTATGCCTTTAGCTTTTATTGCACTTTGGGAACGACCCCAAAATTTTCGTTTCCTTTTCTTCGCAAAAAATTTAAATTTTAATGAATTTAAATTTCATGAGTTTGATGAGAAAAGATTCTCACGAATACATATTGAAAAGAGATTATTATCTTTTTTTGGAGGAAAAGCTGGAGAATCTCTTTTTATCTTCTTACCATTCCAAAAATTTTCTTCCGAAATTTGTTTTCAATTTGATAAGATTTTTCTTTCTTTTGCAAATAGTCTTGAACAATCGAATTATGGCATTGAAAGCGAAATTCAAAATGCTCAAAATTTATTAAAATTAATGGTAGAGAAATGGTATTTATATATGGAAAATATTTCGACTGACAAATTTCATCCAATACTCGAAAACACTAATCTTTCGGAATATTCCGAATTTGGCCAACAAAGGGAAATGTTTATTAATCAAGCAATTGCTGATGAAATGGAGATTGATCTTGATATGCGACATAGACTTTCAAAAAATCAACAAAAACATTCTTATCCAGCTTGGTGGATGAAAAAAGTTACATCTCGGTTAAATTTCGTAGGCATCAAAGGTACACCAGATCTACAATATGAATTTTTACAATGGTCTCGAATTTATCTTTCAGATCCTGAAAACTATACACCTAATATTGAATGGGTTCCTCCAGATGAATATTATCATACATTGTTACGAACACCACCTGATTGTATGTCTTGGACACAATTTTTAGAAAATGGACGTGCTATGGTTGCAAACTTATTATTGCTTAAATCTTTTAATACTGTATTTAAAACATTACGCCAATTTTCTGAATTTATGGACTTCCTTTCCGATTATTTATTTCGTTACGAATGTCTTCGTGATCCAGAGTTTCGATCAAAAATTGAGAAATTTTTTGATTTATATATTTCGCACGGCGCAACCCAGAAGGTCGCCATGCGAGAATCTTCACCCGTTTTTTCCAAGCGAAGCAATGATGATCCGTGATTTTTGCAGCAGTCAGGATGAGCGCGCTCCGCCAGAAGGGGCCCCTGCCGTAGCATAAGTGTCAACTGGTAACTGCCATTGACCGCACGGCGACCTTCTGGGTAGCCGTGCGATTATTGGGCGGGTCTGTATTATTTTGCTTCCGCTCCATAAGGTGAAATTTGGCTCTCGCACAAACAAAATATATGAGAACACAAAAATGCAAGTAAATATTTTTGGCTTGAGTGCAGTCGCTTTTTTTATTTTCTTTTCGACGGCTTTTTTATTGATTTTATTTGTCAAAACAGAAAGCCAGAAAGAATTCAAAACTTAAGAGAAAGATCTTGTTAACTCTTTGAAAGTGGTTAACAAGATCTTTGCGAAGCTCCGCCAAAGAATCTTATATAATACTATAAGAGATGCGTCTACCGTAAAGCTAAAGGGACCTTCTGGACGAACAGTACACCTTTGAGTGCTCCGCATTTTTATTGGATTGGACAAGCGGCTTCTCCTTTTTGTCAGCTTCCAATGCTTGCTTTTCTTTGCGAAGCTCCGCCAAACTCTCAATTAGGACGTTTATCTCTTTGAATCGGATACATTTATGCCGTGAGATTTTATTTTTGAGCATCATCAACTATATCCGCTTTAGAAATGTCAATGAATTTTCTTTTATAAACTTAAATATTGAAGATTGGTTTCTTATAAATTCATTTGATTAGCGTGGACAGAAGTTTGAATGGAACAAATGCAATTCTAAGTTGCTTGGATTTCCACCGCGTCCAGAAGGTCGCCCTGGCGGCAAGCTTCGCTCGCCGCAGTCGTGCGGGTGACCTTCTGATACCTATTGCATTTCGTGCAACTTCAATCCGACTTTCTATAAAGACTACTTCCAAGTCGTAAAGCAAGAAATCCATTAATGAGTGCAATAAAAAGAGCTATAAATATTTGGCTTTCAGTAATTGGCATAGTATTTTTATTACCTGATTAGCGAAAACTTACAGAAGCTTGCCATACAAAAGCTAAGAGAAAGATAACAACTGGAATAATAGGTAAAACATCAACGAAAGGGCTAAAAGGAGCATATGCTTCTGGCAATTTAGCAAATACCAAAAAAATATCCGAAAAATCCATACATATTGCAATTCGGACGAGTTCTAGTAATAGAATATTCAATCTTCATCAAAAGGATCTCGAAGTTCTTTTGATGGGGGTCCAAATCCAAGATAAATAGAATAACCTGTAAAACTAAGTAAAAGACATCCTAAAAAGATCGTGACAAAAAAAGCAGCATTTTCCATTTGCCTGCAATCTTGCGGGAATAGGATTTGAACCTATGACCTCAAGATTATGAGCCTTGCGAGCTACCAAACTGCTCTATCCCGCAATGGCGAATCTCCGCCCTTTATAGGCGCAATGCTTTCTCTTTTCTATACTATTCAATCATAGCTTGATATGTAGCAACAGTTGAAGGTGAAATTTTATTTAAATATCTAAAAATCCAATATTTAAAAATTGTATCTAATAACACAGGGAAGGTCGAAATAAAAAAAGCAATAAAATTTTGGTTTTGATAGATCCCAAAATGTTCAATAAAAAATTGTAAAAAAATTTCCCAGCTTTTTGAAGAATGAAATCCTACAAGCAAGTCAAGAAAAAAAATTAGAAAAAAACATTTTGTGGTTTCACTTAAACTTAATAAAGATTCAATACAAAATGTTTTAAGAATAAGAATTTGAGGTGTTGAAAAAATGAGTAGAAAAAAAAAAAAAACAAGAGTTGTAAAATCTAAAATCCAATTTGTAATAATAGAAATACTCTGTTTATTATAAAAAGAAGCACATTTTAAAAAATATGTTTGTGTTTGCACCGATTCTGTCATTAGATAGGGTGATGTTGCCAAAAGATCACCCGCACGGCGACCTTCTGGGCGACCTTTTGGCAAAGCTTTGCTCACCGCACTGGGGTTTTGAAAAGATTCAAAAAGTGTTTCAAAATAAACTTGTTGTGAAAATGTTTGAATTTGTCCAAACGCTCGCTCTTGTTGATGAAAATTAAGAAAAATTGTTGTTGGCGAAACTCCGTAAGCTTGACGAAGTGCAAACTGTTGTACTTCACTAATTTGAAAGCAATAAGAGATCAGAAATTTTATTAAAAATTGGAAAGCCCAAGGACAAATAATTAAGAAAAAAAAGCATTGAAGAGAAGCGATGGCAATATAACGGGAAATACGAAATTCATAAATAGCAAAAGAAGAATCTGAAAAAGAGACTTCTTTAAGAAAACGTTGAATTGTTCGAACAATTGATCTTGGAATTAATCCATTATTGCGGTAACCTTCTGGCTGAGCGCGCTTCGCCATTACCTCATTTTTCCTTTCCTACTTGGTAACGAGCTTGAGCTCGCTTAAAAGCAAAATTTGCAGAAACTTTTTGCTTTGGATTTGTTGCTTCAAGAAACTGCTGACGAGCAACTTCAAATGTTTGTAAAGCTTCTTGCGGATCAATTGTTTCAGAATTTTCAGCCTCATTAACTAAAACTGTAATATTATCCATAAGAATAAGGGCAAATCCACCCATAAGAGCAAGGGATGTCCAGGGCGATGGTGAAGCCCCGCCTTTTTTTGACCGATATAAAAGAACTCCTATATCTAAAGCAGTTATAAGAGGTGCGTGTCCAGTAAGAACTCCCATTTGACCTGTATTTGTGGGTAAAATAATTTCGTCGGCTTGTGCATTTAAAAAAATACGATCAGGTGTAATGATAGAAAATTGAAGGGTCATTGAGTTAATGTAGCTGCTTTTTCAATGGCTTCATCAATATTACCAACAAGATAAAAAGCTTGTTCAGGTAAATCATCAAGCTTTCCAGAAAGAATCATATCAAACCCACGAATTGTTTCAGATAAACTTACATATTTACCAGGAGACCCTGTAAAAACTTCCGCAACAAAAAAAGGTTGTGATAAAAAACGTTCAATTTTTCGAGCACGGGCGACTATTAAACGATCTTCCTCGGAAAGTTCATCTAAACCTAAAATAGCAATAATATCTTGTAATTCTTTATAGCGCTGAAGGGTTTGTTGTACATTTTGTGCACAAGCATAATGTTCTTCACCTATAATCCAAGGCTGAAGCATTGTTGATGTTGAATCCAAAGGGTCGACTGCAGGATAAATGCCTTTAGACGCGAGAGCTCGAGAAAGAACTGTTGTTGCATCTAAATGTGCGAATGTTGTAGCGGGGGCAGGATCTGTTAAATCATCCGCAGGAACATAAATGGCTTGAATAGAAGTAATTGATCCATCTTTTGTAGAAGTAATTCGTTCTTGTAATCCCCCCATTTCTGAAGCTAAAGTTGGTTGATAACCTACGGCAGAAGGCATTCGTCCTAAAAGAGCGGAAACCTCAGAACCTGCCTGAACAAATCGAAAAATATTATCAATAAAAAGAAGAACATCTTGTTTTTGCACGTCACGAAAAAATTCAGCTAAAGTTAGTGCTGTTAAACCAACGCGCATACGTGCTCCAGGGGGTTCATTCATTTGTCCATACACTAAAGTTACTTTAGAATCAAGAAGATTTTCTTCATTAATAACTTTTGATTCTTTCATTTCCATATAAAGATCATTCCCTTCTCGTGTACGCTCACCAACACCACCAAATACAGAAACTCCACCATGTGCTTTAGCAATGTTATTAATTAATTCCATAATTAATACAGTTTTTCCAACTCCAGCTCCCCCGAATAAACCAATTTTACCGCCCCGTCTATAAGGAGCAAGTAAATCAACAACTTTAATACCTGTTTCGAAAATATTCAATGTCGTTTCAAGATCAACAAAAGCAGGAGCTTCTCTATGAATAGAAAAACGTGTTGAATTATCGACTTCTCCAAGATTATCCACGGGTTCTCCTAAAACATTAAAAATACGTCCTAAAGTTGTTTTGCCAACGGGAACGCTGATAGGACTTCCAGTATCTACCACAGACATTCCACGCATTAAACCATCTGTTCCACTCATAGAAATGGCACGTACACAATGATCTCCTAAAAGTTGTTGGACTTCGCAAATAAGTAAACTATTGCCATCTCCAGCCAAAGTTTCTACGCGTAGGGCATTATAAATATTTGGCATTTGTCCTGGAGCAAAAGCGACATCGAGAACAGGACCAATAATTTGTGTAATTTTTCCAGTTGTTGACATAAATAAATTTCTTAAATTGTTTTCTTTCGAATTAAATTTAGATTTCAAAATATTTCTAAGCGAAGCACTACACTAAGCCGCCATCGCAAAGCGGCTGCGGTAGTCTAGAAGGTCACCGCTCGCCGCATTGATCATTGATCTAAAAAGAAGTATAATGTTAGTTAGTTATTAAATAGAAATGGGCTCATCGTCTAATGGATAAGACACCAACCTTCTAAGTTGTTAATGTAGGTTCGATTCCTTCTGGGCTCAATAATAAATTCAATCAATTATGAAAAGACCCTGGAAACTAGCATATCAGAAATTATTTTATTTTCAAAAAAAAATTCAATCGAAAAAAAACGCACGACTTTGTCGGAATTTTCAACGGTTTTTACATCGGAATCATTTTATTCAATTGTTAGTTATTCACGAAGTCAATATAGATTTTCTTAAATTCAAATCAAAAAAATATCGTATTTTTTTAACTTTTCAAATTCTAAGTCGATTATGGATTCTTTCACTTTTGCCTATATATCAAAATTCTCAAACTTTGCGAAGCTCCGCCATTTCGACAAGGCACTTGAGGCAATCTGGGCGACCTTCTGGCTATTCCTACTTGCAGCAACGTGAGCTATCACAACCGTGCGTGCTCAGCGAGAAGGGCGAAGCTTCGCTCGCCCAGCCAGAAGGTGAAGCTTCGTTGACCACACCAAATTTTCAAATTTATAGAATTTTATACACATTTTTTAAAAATCCAAATATTCAATATATTTTTATTAATAAATTTAAAAATACTTTAAGTCAAAAAAATAAATTTTGGATTTTATCGAATATATTAATTGAAAAAAAATTTTTTTTTGCTTGGCTAAAAAAAGAAGCGTTTGCGGTCAAACAAACCAACCATCTTCAGGGTTATTCTCGCACAGCGACCTTCTGGGCCAAAAGGGCGAAGCTTCGCTCGCCCAGCCAGAAGGTCGCAAGGGCAAAGCTTCGCTCGCCACAGCTGTGCGAAGCTCCGTGTTTATCTGTACAACATTTTCTTAATCTAAGTTTGATCAGTAGATTTCCACAAACTTTGTATTTTTTGGAATATAATAATTTTCTTATTATCCCATTTAATACAGAAATTGAGATTAAACAGATAAATAAATATTTGAACAATTATATTCGAACTCAGGGATCTCAAATAAAGTTGTGTGAAAGCTATGTTCTCAATAAAGGCTTTTGCTTCTTAGGATGGTTTTTTAAAAAAGAATCTCCATCTTTTTTTCTGGGTAGAATTAGCAATAGAAATTTACGCAGTCATCAAAAAGAATTAAAGCTTTTATTAAAACAATCTCAAAATCAACCAGTAGATAAAATCATTTATAGTTTAAATAGAAAAATTCTCCGGTGGCAAAAATTTTATAGTTGCTCGATGCAATTATCAAAAACTTGGTCTCAAATGAATGATTTTTTATTTTGGTTAATTTGGCATTGGATCCAAAAACGTCATCGAAATAAAGGTTCGAAATGGTTATATATTCATTATTGGAAAAAAGTAACATCAAAGGGCTATGGCCGCCGCCAGAAGATCGCTCTTGGATTGGGCGGAGCTTCGCATCATACCAAATGGGTTTTTGTATCAAATAACCAAACTTTAGTTTTTTATAAACTTTGATAAAATAATATTCAGATTTGATTTGGGATATCGCCAAGTGGTAAGGCAGTGGGTTTTGGTCCTGCTATTCGGAGGTTCGAATCCTTCTATCCCAGTGTTTTGCGGAGCTTCGCCATGCCTTGATGGTGAAATGGTAGACACAGTTGATTCAAAATTAATTACTTAAATAAAGTGTGGAGGTTCGAGTCCTCTTCAAGGCAGAGCCAGAAGGTCGCCCTCAGAGGTGCACAATAAAGTCAGCTAAGCGTGCCACTGCGAAGCTCCGCCATTTAATTTGTAGCGGCCGCTAAGGATCGCTAGGATAGCTCAGTTGGTAGAGTGATGGTCTGAAAAACCATATGCCACCAGTTCAAATCTGGTTCCTGGCAATGCTCTTGTGGCGAAATGGGTAGACGTGTGAGTTTTAGGAACTCATGTCTTTAGACGTATGGGTTCGAGTCCCATCGAGAGCACTATAGCACTATTATAGTATATATAATATAGATTGAGAAATTTAAAAATATTATTAAAAGTTTCCCCTGTCCCATGGCAAAGCTTCGCAATTCAAATCGAACAAACAACTGAACTTGCAATGCTACAGCTACACTTGAACTCAACCTCTTTAGGAAATAAATATCTTAGGTTGGTCACAGAACCGGACAAGACAGTTTCCCGTCATCCGGCTCCTCTCTTTCTTATTAATAGGCTCATTTGAAGTTATCAAGATTTTCTGGAGGAATTTTTAGAACTCCCCTTTTTATAAAATATAAACATTTTTTTTTGCTCCTTTTTGCAACTGCTGAAGTAATATCACTATGGCAAGGAGTTGGGCAAAGTGGAACAAGGTTAACGATTTTATCTTTTCCGTTGTATTTTAAGGGTAATATATGGTGGAGTTCATATCGTAAGTTACGTTTTATCAAATTCTCCCCACATAATCCGCATTTATTTTGGTATCTTTTTAATATCTTTTTGTGCCAACTGGTTCTTAATTGTAAATTTATTTTTGCAATTTTTTCCAAATCCTCTGGGATGTATGGATTTTTCCCTTGATGTGTAAATTGAGGAGCTCTTTGCTTGATTAAAGTTGGTTTGAGCGAGTTACTTGATTCTTTATACGACATTGAGGCCATTGGGTGATTTTATCAAAGAATTCGACATTATGTCGAATTTTCTTGTTTATATCCATTCTTCCCAATTTCAAGTAATGAAGTCGCCATAGCCAATATTCCAATTTATTCATAACAAAATGAGCATCATACGTAAATGAGTAATATTGTGCCCATCCTCGGATTATGGGATTTGATTTAAGTATACATTGCAATAGAGATAATCTAGTATTTGGGGGAGTTTTGTATATTCCTCTTAATTTGTTCTTTAAGTTCCTTATAGCTGATTTGGGTGTGGATATAAATAAGGTTTTATTTTTTCGATTGTTTCGATACACCTTTTTAAATTCAAAACCTACAAAGTTTAAAGTTTCGTATTCGATGTCGATGATTTTTGTTTTATTTGTATTTATTTCCAACCCTCGAATGGCTAAGAAATTCTTAATATTCGTTAGGTTTAGTTGGGTTGTTTGATAGTTTCTGCTAAGAATAACAAGATCATCTGCAAATCTTACTACGGATGCCTCGCCTTTATTATTTTCGGATTTAAGCTTATCTTTTAGATATTCCTGAATTCCGTTTAATGCTAAATTAGCTAATAAAGGGCTTATGATGCCTCCTTGAGGAACCCCCAAACCTGTTGGTTCTATTTCGTTGGATATTTTTGGGTCAATGTCCCCACAGTTTAGCCAAGAGTTAAGGATATGTAATGGTATAATTGGAGTTACTGCCTTTATGTAATCCTGGCTAATTTTGTCGAAACATTTACTAATGTCTCGTTTGAATTATATAAGTTATCAAAACAGCTGTCCCACTGTCCCATCAAAGCCAGTCACCAAATAGCGGTGTTTCTAAGAAATAATTTTGAACGGGACAATGGGACAGCCTTTTGAGAGTTTATACATAGAAGTTTTTAATCAAATGAGTCGTGTTTCACTGTCAAGATTTAGTGAACCTCTACCCTTTGAAGACTCGAAATTTCTCTTATATAGAATTCAATTTTTTGCTGTCCCACTGTCCCATCAACACCCAAAGGGACAACTTTTTTCACTTTCTGGAAAAAAAATATCTAATTCCTTCTGATTTTCAGGAGAAATAACATTTGAAAATTCTATTGGAATTATACGCTCTTCTAAAATACCCTTAGCCGTTTTTTGGAAAATGTTCGAAAAATTTGAAGCTATGATTATTCCACCAGAAAATACAAAATTCACAGAGGTTAAAAACTTTCGAGAAACTGATATGGGTTCACAATTTGAAACCAAATTTTTCAGAACAGCAACTGTTTTACCACTTATAGAGCCTTCAGCATCTCGGACCACTAATAAACGTACATTAGTTTCTACTATTTCAGCAAGCCCAAAAGAAGAAGATAAATCTGATAATTGTTTGGTTATCACAGCATCTGAAATAAATAATTTATCAAAAAACCGAATAGCTGTAGATTTGCCTGTATTTGAAGGGCCAAAAAAATATAAAAATCTATCTAATTTATACTGTTTTATAATGGCTGCAGCAAAACATAAAATGATAGCTGAAAATTCAAAATTTTCTAAAGTTTCAGAAAACCAATTATAAATCGCAGGCATATTTTGTTGAACAAGAATTTCGAGGTCCTCCTGTTTGTGAATTTCTGATATATCTAAAGTTTGAAAATCATATGGTAAAAAATCACGAAAATAGTAAAGTTTAAATAAATCATTAGCTTCAGGTTCTTCGGTTTCAAATTCCATAGTTTGCCAATTTAAAACTCCATTTTTAAACCCGATATATTTACTTATATCTAAATTTACAGATTTAATGCAGTTCGTTTTTAAATCATTAAACAAACGACTAAAAAATGGAGTTTTCATCCAAGCTATATTTGTAATTTCTCGAAAATTGGAGCGAACAGCTTCAGCTATGAAATCAGGTGACTTTGCAACCCAAATAGGTTTTTCATATTGGTACCATTGGTCATTTTTGACCAAGATATTTCCAGCCATTTTATTTAATATTTTATTTCTGATCGATTTTTCTTCCTTCGATTCAGAATCTACAAAAAAAATAAATGTTATTTTGTAGATTCTGAACATTATGTGGGGGGTGGAAATTTAAAAGGACAATGGCTTGCTCGCCCCTCAAAATGCACAGGCACACTTTTAGGCTCTGCCGAAGCTTCAGAGGGCTATCAAGGTCCCCCCAGCTAAACTATCCAAATGACCGAGCCTCTCAGGCCCTTATTTGCGAAATCCGGGGGAGCGGCGCGAGGTCCGTTTCGGGATTTCTGTATGGATGTGCCAATGGCCACCTCTTTTGGGCCCAACTGAAACGAACAAAAAAGAATACGAAATAAAAAAAGAAAAAAAGAAAAAAAGAAAAAATTATGCAGTTAAATGACGAAGTCGTAGCGGAATATCAATGGCGAAGCTCCGTTGATAGATTTTCAGAGTCTCAAAAAAAATTTTTAAATAGATACTTACGGTTACATATGTATTTGAAAACCTTGAAATTATTTGCAAAAGTGGTGTCTGTTCCAAGTTTTGAAGAGAAATGGATTGTGGAGTTCAAAGAGCGGGAAAAGGAATTGAAGATATTGGCGGAAGCCCTTATGAATGACTTGCGTGTGGAGGCTTTGAAAGAGTCCTCCTCCGTGAATGCTCCTTATCTCTACGCATTAGAAGTGGTCAAAAAAGAAGGCGAACTCATCGGGGAAATTTGTCATTTTTTAGCCGGGGAAACCAACGCTCAAGGTGAATAGTGGCTTTGGCTTTGGCCCTGAATTGAGCTTGGCTGCTGAGAAATGCACACGGCCAAGCTCCTTGAATGTAAATAGAAATAATTTTTGAGTTTTCTTAACCGCGTAAGGAAAGAAAACCAAAAAACAAATAACAAATAACAAAGGAAAATGTTATGCAATTGACTATCAAAAATATTCAAGGTGTATGTTTTATTGACAACACCTTTGTAGGAATCGAACATAAGGGTCGGATTTTAAAATTCGACCCGGAAGCTTACGATACTCCAGCGTGGGGTATGGCCGGGATCGTCATTGATTTAATTGAATTTTTAGGTCGGCAGAAAAATCCTGAATCCCAAAGCTCATTTTTTATAGATTTAAAAAAAGAACTCATATATATATATAATATACGCTTCATTGAACCTTATGAATACCTTCCTAGAATGTGGAAGTGTTTGGATAAAATCGATAAAAAAGTGGATACAATTTATGGGGAATTTTTATGATTATGGTCTTAAAGCCAAAAAAAGTCTGTGATTGTTTTGATTGTTTCCCCGTGGAGCCATTGAAATTCGATTATGTAACGCTAACGTCGAAAAAGAAAAGTTTAAGACGATTCTTTTTTCGCACTCTCAAAAAAATTGCTAAGGATTTCCGCATTGTTTCTTGTAGCAAACATCAATTGAGAATAGGTGGCTCAGCTTATCAAGGTTTCATTTTTTATTTGGTCAACGAAAAAGGGTGGTTTCTTGGACGCCGAAGTGCCCGCTCAAAAAGTGGGTATGAATATATTTTATCAATTCCAGGTGAAATGTCAAATTCTTTTATTGCGGAATTCTTGCAAGATCCGAATTTTGAGGCCTTTGCCAAAGATTGGCGTTTCACACGGCTCGATCTCCAGTGCACGTTGGGGATCGAGGAGCTTGAAGTTCGGAAATTGTATTGGGAATTTTATAACGCCCAACGGAAATGGGAGGCAGGCAAACCCGCAAAGCAGCAGCGGGAGGTCAAATTGATTGTGGAAGAAGACCCTCAAACCCAAAAAGGTTTTTTGTGTGTGTCTGTCGGTTCGAACAAAGCTCAGCGAAACTTATTAAAAATTTATTCCGAGCTTCCAGTGTTTGACTTAGTTCGATTGGAAATCACCCTGCGAAAGACTGCCATATTCAAGAGGCTTTTTCGAAAAAATGATTTGAATCTGAACAAAATGTGCCACGCGATCTTCGGTCAACAGCTCGCTACCTTGGCGGAGACGCCACTCTTAGACGAGCATCGATCTTTTTTGAAAAACTCCGCGGATGCAGAGCCAAGTCTTCAGCAAGTGAAGAAAAAGGCAAAAGTGCAGTTCAAAGAGGGCTGCGTTTCGGTGGCGCAAGCCCACGAGAGTTTGGTCGCGGCGCTGAAGCCTCAAATGCACGTGTTTTCCCACCAACAAATTCGCTATCTCAATGAGCAGTTTCCAATCAAGTCTTGGCAAATCTGCTGGGCGAACGCGAAACAGTGGGCTTTGATTCCAACGGAACACAATGCACTCTATCAACCGCTTTTTGCTCCGCTGCCAACCCTCAAAAAAGATTATCTCCAAAAGGTTCAAAAACGTCAAGCTGCTTTTTTGGCATTGGCGAAACATATTGACAAAGTCACACTCAGCATAGCCAATCGCTTTCGACACGTAAAAAGTCATATATTCAGGAACCTCGCGGAAATGAAATCATTCGCCAACTGTTTCGGGCTCTGGTGAAATATTCACCGATCGATACAAATATTGAAAAATTGCCGAGACGCAAAACCAATGATTTTCATTTTAAAGATAAGCCCGACTATGTGCAAGCCATTATTCGGGAACGCTTGATTGCGAAGCAGTCTCAATAACTCACCACTTTGACGTCTCCGACACTGGAGCACTTTGGGGGGGGGGTATAACATAGTCTACATTTTTGAATTTTTTATGTATTAATAGTGTCCCGAGAAAAAGAGGAGGTTTCATATAGGGTTTGGGTTCATAAAAATTGAACAAAATGGAAAGAGAAAAGCATAGAAATCTGAAGTGAAATGTAGAGAAAAAGAACAATATCAAAAAAGCCGAGAATTCGCGAGAATAAAAGGAAAGAACAGAAACAACAAAAAGCGTCTATGTGTAAAGAAAAAGAGAACATCAAAGGCAAATGTCAAAGGTTGGCTTTTGAAAAGGAAATGGAACAAATAAAAACGCTTTTGTGTCTAATATTAAAAGAAAAAAGTAAATAAAAAGTCAAACTGAGCAAAACTTTACGAAAGCCTTTTGGATCAAGAACTGGGAGCCCCAATAATGCCAAAACGGGACTGCTGAAAAAGGATTGGAATTCTGTGAGGCTAAAAAAGGGGTAAGTTTAGGTATTGACTTTCACAATAACATTTGTTACAGTGAGGTTAACCTCACAACAGCATTTGTATTCTGTGAGCCTTGCCTCTCAAAAGAGTTCAATCCGATTTTGGGCTATTAGCTCAGTTGGTTAGAGCGCTGTCCTGATAAGACAGAAGTCGTTGGTTCAAGTCCAATATAGCCCACATTGCCTCATTGATCTTGACTTTAGGAACTCGTTTGGCGGAGCTTCGCAAAGTTGCTGAAGAGATATTTAAAAAATTGTATTCGCTTAAATTTGACATTTAAGGGTGGTATTGAATTCATGTAAAAATGTGAGAAGAAGGCGAAGCTCCGCCATTCCTTTTGCCATTTTTAATGTGGCCTGTTTATGAAAATGGCGGAGCTTCCGCGAACACTAAGCCGCTCTCTCTTTTTTGAGTTCTTCATAATATTTGGAATCTTTTCATCTATGCCTATACTCTTCTGGGGATATAGCTCAGTGGTAGAGCGCTGCTTTTGCACAGCAGACGTCAGGAGTTCGACTCTCCTTATCTCCATATTTAATCGAACAACGAAATATGCCTTTAGGAGTTCCAAAAATTCCTTGTACATTACCAGGTTATCCTGGTGCCCAATGGGTCGATATCTATAATCGTTTATATCGAGAACGTATTCTGTTTCTCTGTCAACCATTAGATGATGAACTCGCCAATCAATTAATAGGTATTATGGTCTATTTAAATGCGGAAGATAAATCCAAAGGTATTTATATTTATATAAATTCCCCAGGAGGTTCAGTAACATGCGGAATTGGTGTCTCTGATATAATGAACTATATTCAACCAAAAGTGACAACAATTTGTGTTGGAACAGCTGCTTCCATGGCTTCATTTATTCTAGCGGGAGGCGCCCGTGGAGAAAGATTAGCATTTCCTCATGCTCGTATAATGATCCATCAACCGGAAGGGGGAAGCGATGGTCAAGCCACTCAAGTTCTGTGGGAGTCCGATGAAGTGCGACGTATTCGACGAAATGTTGCTCAAATTTATGCGGACAGAACAGGTCAACCATTAAACCGTATTTCAACAGATATGGATCGAGATGAATATATGTCTGCACGAGCTGCAAAAAACTATGGACTCGTTGATCATGTAGCCGATTTAACAGACAACACAACTCTGTCTTTCTCCTATTCTTAAAGGGTCAATTATTGAAAAAATTTGGATTGACTAAAAATATCTTTTATAAATTGAACTAAAGAATTCAAAAATACATGTCAGGTACTCCACAGGAACGTCCCTTTTCTGATATATTAACAAGTATTCGTTATTGGGTTATTCATAGTATTACAATTCCTTCACTTTTTATTGCAGGTTGGTTATTTGTTAGTACAGGTTTAGCTTATGATGTTTTCGGTAGTCCACGTCCAAATGAATATTTCACAGAAGAAAGACAATCCGCTCCACTTTTAACGGATCGATTTAATGCACGCCCTTAACATGACTTCAAGAGAATCTACAGATTATCCTATTTTTACTGTGCGTTGGTTAGCTGTTCATGGTTTAGCTGTCCCAACAATTTTTTTCCTAGGAGCATTGACCGCAATGCAGTTTATCGTTCGTTAATGAAAAAATTGAATTTCTCTAGAAATTTGCATCAATGGAATAGAAATGTCAAACCCGAATAAGCAGAGTGTTGAATTAAATAGAACAAGTTTATATTGGGGACTTTTGTTAATTTTTGTTTTAGCTGTCTTATTTTCAAGTTATATTTTTAATTAATATGTCTAATACTGGCACAACAGGTCGTATTCCATTATGGCTTGTCGGTACTCTAATAGGTATCGCAGCAATAACATTACTTGGTGTTTTTTTTTATGGTTCATATGTAGGTTTAGGGTCATCCCTTTAATTGGTTTTTTGAACACCCGACTTACGATTTAATATAAGCCGAGTGTTAAAGAAATATCAATTGGAAGTGTAGCTCCAATTCCAAGCCAAACTGAAACAACGGTTCCAATGAAAAATACGGTCGTTGCAACAGGTCTTCGAAATGGATTTTGAAATTTATTTATATTTTCGATAAAAGGAACAGTTAACAATCCTAATGGAACTGCTGTCATTAAAAGAACTCCTAATAATTTATTAGGAACCGTTCGCAAAATTTGGAAGACTGGATAAAAATACCATTCTGGTAAAATTTCTAAAGGTGTTGCAAAAGGATTTGCCGGTTCACCTATCACTGCTAAATCTAAAATAGCTAAACCAATAACGCAAGCAAAAGTTCCTACAATACAAACAGGAAAAATATAAAGAAGTTCATTTGGCCAAGCAGGTTCGCCATAATAATGATGGCCCATACCTTTAGCCAATTTTGAACGTAAAAAAGGATCGGATAAGTCCGGTTTTTTAGTTACAGCCATAATTTTCAGAAAAATATTTTAAAGTGGTCCAGAAATTCCTTGCTTCCGAATCATAAGAAAATGCATGAGCATAAAAACGGCTGTCAATAAAGGTAATAAAAAAGTGTGTAAACTATAGAATCGAGTTAAAGTGGCTTGCCCTACACCGACGCCGCCTCTTAAAAGTGTAACAACAAAACTTCCAATTACTGGAATAGCATCTGGAACACCTGTAACAATTTTGACTGCCCAATAGCCTATTTGATCCCAAGGTAAAGAATAACCAGTTACACCAAAAGAAACGGTGCAAACAGCCATTAATACACCTGTGACCCAAGTAAGTTCCCGTGGCTTTTTAAATCCACCTGTTAAATAGACTCGAAATATATGAAGAATCATCATTAAAACCATCATACTTGCAGACCATCGATGAATTGAACGAATCAACCAGCCAAAATTGACTTGTGTCATTAAGTATTCAATGGACGAAAAAGCTTCAGCGACTGTAGGTCTATAATAAAATGTCATTGCAAAACCTGTTGCAACTTGCACAAGAAATAAAGTAAATGTAATTCCACCAAAGCAATAGAAAATATTGACATGTGGAGGAACGTATTTACTCGTCACATCGTCCGCAATCCCTTGAATTTCAAGTCTTGATTCAAACCAATCATAAATTTTTGAGTTTTCCATATATTTTCATCCAATTGAATCACACAATTAAGCTTTACCAAGAAGCTTTTTTGATTCCTGGTAAAAATCCTAATAAAGCCATTTCACGTAGAAAATGACGCGACAATAAAAAATCACGGAAAAAACCTTTGGGTCGACCAGATAATAAACATCGATTATGTAATCGAACATATGAACTATCTTTTGGGAGTTTTTGTAATTTTTGTTGGAATTGAAATCTTTTTTGAAGAATTGCTTTTGCCATTTGTTTTTTTAAGAATTGTCGCTTCTGAAAATATTTCTTCACAAGAAATTGACGCTTTTTTTGACGTTCAATTAACGCTTTTTTTGACATATCTTTTTGGAATCGTACTATTGTGTTGTTGATTTCTTTTGAGCTGCTATAATTATAATATATAATGTTAACGAAAAAAAAAAAAAATGCAATAGAAAATATCATGTTAAGATAATCTGCTCAAATATGACTTCTTTACAAATATATTGAAAATGACAATTCAGAATAATTTCTCCATCTCCACCACCTCTCGATCGCCGTCGCTTGTCCCTCCTCAACCTCTTTTGCGCCAGATCTACATTATATTGCCTTATGAGAAATGAAAATTTTATTGATCAAACTTTTACATTAATTGCAGAAACTATTTTAAAAATATTTCCAACATCTCGACGTGAAAAAAAAGCTTTTTCTTACTACCGTGATGGAATGTCTGCCCAATCCTGTGGGGAATATGCCGAAGCACTTCAAAATTATTACGAAGCTTTACGTTTAGAAATTGATGCTTATGATCGTAGTTATATTCTGTATAATATTGGATTAATTCATTCCAACAATGGAGAACACGGCCGTTCATTGGAATATTATTACCAAGCGCTCGAAAGAAATCCTTCATTACCCCAAGCGTTGAATAATATTGCAGTTATTTATCATTATAGGGGATCTCAAGCATTGGAAAATGGCTCTTTAGAAATTTCGAAAATTCTGTTTGATAAAGCTGCGGACTATTGGAAAGAAGCCATTCGATTAGCGCCTACAAATTATATTTCCGCTCAAAACTGGTTAATGCGAACAAACCGAAACGATTAATTAATATATATTAGACTCAAGTCTCTTTTTTTTGTAAGGAAAGGATGATGAGTTCGTATCTCGCCCTTGCGGCTTAGTACCTGGCTTGGGCAAGATGGTTCAAAAATTATTATTGACTTCTTCTCTCATTTCTGTTATTTTTAAACGAATTCTTATTATTTTATAAGAAATTTTAGTGTCTGAGAGCGATGAAATAGTAGCTCTGCTATGGCAATCCGACTCCACTAGGACCATTGCAAAGATTATATACTACTGTTAATGTGTACAAACCAATTGAATTTTCTAGAAATCAATTTGACTCTACTCAATACTATATACTATGACTGCTCCATATTTACCTGAAATTTTTGTTCCACTTGTTGGTTTATTTTTTCCTGTTATTACGATGGCATCTCTTTTTCTCTATATTGAAAGCTCATCAATTGAATAATAATCTCGTATTGAACACTGAATTTTTGAGAAGAAAATTTTCAATCGAATTTTTCATATGATATGTATAAATTTATAATTTTTTTTATATCTTTTTTATTAGCAATAGGATGCAATGGTGTATTTGCGGAGCTTCGCCCTACATTTGCTTATCCTATATTTGCACAACAAAATTATGAGAATCCTAGAGAAGCTAATGGACGTATAGTATGTGCCAATTGTCATTTAGCACAAAAACCGGTGGAGCTTGAAGTTCCACAAGCAGTATTACCAGATACTGTATTTGAAGCTATTGTCAAAATTCCTTATGATCAACAAATTCAACAGGTTTTAGGAAATGGAAAAAAAGGTCCATTAAATGTAGGAGCTGTTTTGATTTTACCCGAAGGATTTCAATTAGCTCCAAAAGATCGAATTTCGCCTGAATTAAAGAGAAGAGTCAAACGACTTACTTTTCAACCTTATAGTGATGATAACAAAAATATTTTAGTAGTTGGTCCTGTTCCTGGAAATAAATTTAACGAAATGGTTTTTCCACTTCTTTCTCCAGATCCGAAAAAAGACAAAAAAACATATTATTTAAAATATCCTATTTATTTAGGTGGAAATCGTGGTCGAGGTCAAGTTTATGCAGATGGTTCCAAAAGTAATAATACAGTATATACAGCATCGACTTCTGGAAAAATTATCAAAATATTGGATACGGATGGATTTGAAATTGTTATTGAGAAAAAGGGCGGGGATCAGATAGTTGAAAAAATTCCTCCAGGTCCTGAAATTATTGTACATGTGAATGAAAAGATTGAACAAGATCAACCTCTAACAAATAATCCAAATATTGGTGGTTTTGGACAGCAAGATACGGAAATTGTATTACAAAATCCACAACGTATTCTGGGCTATTTTGTTTTTATATTAAGTGTTCTTTTCACACAAATTTTCTTAGTTCTCAAGAAAAAACAATTTGAAAAAGTTCAGTTATTTCAATTAAATTTTTAAGGTAACATCTGAAAAAATACTGTGAGATATACGCACGGCTGCAGCGAGCGGTGAGCCAGGATGGGATCCTTGATGGGATCCTTGATGGGATCCTAAAAGCGACCTTCTGGCCGTGCCGGTATACGCTCGTTCAGCTTAGGGCGACCTTCTGGCTGTAGCATAGCTCGCCCAGAAGGTCGCCCAGAAGGTCGCCCAGAAGGTCGCCCAGAAGGTCGCCCAGAAGGTCCGCCCTAAGCTGAACGACGATGCATATATGGCTGAGTGGTCGAAAGCAGTGGACTCATAATCCATCACCCAGATTGGGACAACGTAGGTTCAAACCCTACTATATGCAAAAACTGTTTTTTTATTGAACTACAAATTAAAGATAAAAATAAAAGAATATTATGTATATATATGCAAAATCAAAAGATATGGTCAATCTTGACTTTTTAAAACAACCAATAATTACAGAAAAAACAACAAAATTCATTGAACAAAAACAATATATTTTTGATGTTGATCCAAAATTAACAAAGAAGCAAATGAAAAAGATAATTTATTCAAATTATAGAAAAAGAGTCAAATCAATAAGAACTTATCGAATTCTGAAAAATACAAATATCAAAAAACGAGTTATTTTTTGTTTTGAAAAAACAAAGGCAAAGGCGCAATAAGGTTCGCGCCTTGTCTTGGCTTTGGCATGGACGTACCGAAGCTTCGGCGACCTTCTGGCAGCCGCGCTCACCGTAAATGTTAATGCCATTTGCCTTTGCATTGGTATAATTTTTAAAATAATAAAATGCTGAAATATAAAAAAATAGTTGGAAAAAAGTATCAAGGACGTAATGGTCGAAGAAATGGCAGTCATTCGCGGACTTATCGTCACCTTCAGCATAATGTCATCCAAATAAATGTTGTAGGGAAAGTTCAAACAATCGAACATGATCCAAATCGTTCTGGTCAAATTGCAGGAATTCTTTATAAAAATGGTCGAAAAGAATATCATCTTTGTCCAGAGGGACTCCGAATCGGTGCAAATTTAGTAACAAGTTCCAACGCCCCCCTTATCCTTGGCAATACACTTCCTCTAAAAAATATTCCCTTAGGAACAAATATTTACAATATAGAATCGACTCCAGGAAGTGGAAGAAAATTGGTACGAGCGGCAGGAACAACTGCTTTATTAATGGCGAAATTTGAGACTTGGGTAACACTTCGATTACCTTCGAGTGAAGTTCGACTTTTTTCACAATATTGTTGGGCAACCGTGGGTCAAGTAAGTAATATAAATCACTTTAATAAACGTTTGAAAAAAGCTGGACGATCCCGGTGGTTAGGGATTCATCCAACAGTACGGGGTTCTGCAAAAAATCCAGTGGATCATCCTCATGGGGGAGGAGAGGGGCGAGCTCCTATTGGTCGGAGTCATCCAGTTACCCCATGGGGGCAACCTACTTTAGGAAAAAGGACACGTCGAACAAAAAAATATAGCGACGCTTTAATTCTAAAACGCAGATGATCAAAAAAAATAAATCTTTTTTTGTTGCTGAACATTTAATGCGTAAAATACAAAAATTAAATTTACAAGGACGGAAAGTTGTTCTTCGAACGTGGTCTCGAGCTTCTGTTATTCTTCCTATAATGATAGGTCATACAATTGCTGTTTATAATGGAAAACAACATATACCTGTTTATATAACTGAACAAATGGTTGGGCATAAACTCGGTGAATTTTCACCAACCCGTTATTTTAGGGGTCATAAAAATAAAAATATAGATCGAAAATTGAAACGTTATTAAAAAATTATGGGTCAAAAAGTACATCCAGTTGGCTTGCGTTTAGGAATTACCCAACCGCATTTATCACAATGGTTTGCTTCAAAAAAAAATTATTCGAAATATTTATTTGAAGATTATTTTTTAAGAAAAACACTTTTGCAGCGTTATCGAAATGCTGGTTTTGAGAAAATAAAAATTTTAAGAAAAATTGAGAATCATTTAGAAATAACAATTCATGTGGAAAAGCCGTCAATTTTAGTTGGCAATAAAGGAGAAGATTTAGCTGTATTTCAACAAGAAATCAAAAGAATTCTTCAAAAATATCAGCCTTCTCAAAATGAAAAAAAAGTTGTGTTATATGTTTTAGGTTCTTCTCCCACAAGTGCCAGTGCCTCTTCTATGGCAGATTTTCTTATTGATTTATTGGAAAAACGTATACCTTATAGAATAGCTTTAAAACTATTATTTCAACAACTTCCAAGAAAAAAATTTCAAAAGGGATTGAAAATTCAAATATCAGGTCGTTTAAACGGTGCGGAAATTGCACGGCGTCATTGGGTTCGGGAAGGTCGCCTTCCATTGCAAACATTAGACGCTCATATCGATTATTGTTTGAAAACAGCTCAAACAATTTATGGAATTTTAGGGATAAAAGTTTGGGTTTTTAGTGATGAAAAAGAAACATAAACATAAATGACACTTACCAAATGTTACAACCAAAACGTACAAAATTTAGAAAAATGCACCGAGGACGATTGCGAGGTACCAAAACTTCTGGTTCTCTTCTTTTTGGAGATTTCGCTTTGCAAGCTCTAGAGCCTTGTTGGCTAACTGGGCGTCAAATAGAAGCAGGGCGACGCGTTCTTTCTCGCCAAACAAGGCGAAGTGGAAAAATTTGGATTCATCCCTTTCCGGACAAACCAGTAACTTTTCGACCCCCCGAAACCCGTATGGGTTCAGGAAAAGGAGCCCCAGAATATTGGGTCGCTGTCATCAAACCTGGGCAAATTTTATATGAAATTCAAGCTCTCAAGGGAAGTCGTCAACGGAGTCTAAGTGCTCTTAGAAGTACAAGTTATAAAATGCCAATTCAAACAAAAATTATTTCAAAATGATACAACCTCAAAGTTGTTTAAACGTTGCAGATAATACTGGAGCTCGAAAACTTATGTGTATTAGGATATTCCATAAAAAAAGAGCAAGTCTTGGTGATATTTTTATAGGGGTTGTTAAAGAAGCATTACCTAATATGGCTATAAAAAAATCGGATATAGTAAGAGCTGTTGTTGTTCGAACTTCAAAAAGTGTTCGTCGATCTAATGGTATTACCATCCGATTTGATGAAAATGCCGCTGTTTTAATTAATAAAGAAGGAATTCCCCGAGGAACTCGGATCTTTGGTCCAGTTGCTCGAGAACTTCGGGAAAAAAGTTTTATGAAAATTTTATCTTTAGCAGGAGAAGTTATTTAATATGTCAACAATTCAAATTCCAAAATTAGAAAAAATTGTTTTAAATCGTGGACTTGGAGATTCCGCGGAAAATATTTTTGAATCTTCTCTAGAAGAGTTTCAAAAAATTACAGGACAAAAAGCTTTGATTCACTATTCAAAAAAATCTATTGCTGGATTTAATTTACGGAAAAAAATGCCTGTTGGTGTTGCGATTACCTTACGCCGACATTTTATGTATGGCTTTTTGGATCGACTCATTAATTTAGCTTTACCGCGTATTCGGGATTTTCCTGGTCTTTCTTTGCAAAGTTTTGATGGATGTGGAAATTATAACTTTGGTCTTGATGAGCAATTAATGTTTCCGGAAATTCATTATGATCAAATTCAACAAATTCGGGGAATGGATATTGCCATTGTAACAACTGCAAAAACGGATCCAGAAGGGCTTGCTTTATTGCAAACTTTAGGGATGCCTTTTCAAATTCAAAAACTGTATGACCACGGACTCTATTTCTGATCTTTTTACACGTATTCGAAATGCTAGTTTTGTTCGCCAGGAGAAAGTTTGCGTGCCTTCAAATAAAACAAATAAAAGTCTTATAAAAATTTTAGCTTTTCATGGTTTTCTTCAAAATTTTTGTCAAATCAATAATCAAACATTACAGTTAACTTTAAAATATAAAAAAAATCAACCAATTATTGTACAATTGCAAAGACTTAGTCGCCCTGGTTGTCGCCTTTATATTCAAGTTCGAAATATTCCACAAATTTGTGGAAAATTAGGTATCCCAACAGTTCTCTTTTTATCGACTCCTAAAGGTATTTTAAGCGACAGGGAAGCTTGCCGTTTAAAGGTTGGAGGCGAAATTTTAGGTTATGTATCATAAATATGACCATGCCTAAAAAACAAAGTGGTGTGGAGTTCCCTGGTGTTGTTGGAGAATGTTTATCCAATGGCCGATTTCGAATCAAATTAGAAAATGGATTTCAAGTTCTTGCTCATATTTCTGGAAAAATTCGTCGCCATTCTATACGAATCTTATTAGGAGATCACGTTATTGTTGAATTAAGTCCTTACGATTTATCACGAGGGCGTATCTTGTATCGTTTATCATCAAAATCAAAGAAGCAAAAAAAAAGTCAAAAAAAGTCAAAAAAGTTCAAAAAAGTCAAAAATAACCCATTATGAAAGTTCGCTCATCTATTAAAAAAATTTGTCAAAATTGTCGTCAAATACGTAGAAAAGGTAAAATTTTTATTATTTGCGAAAATTCTAAACATAAACAACGTCAGAAAAAAACTCCGAAAAAAATATATTAATAATCTATGCAACAATCTTCAATACGTAATGATATTTCAGATGATCTGATGCAGTCAGGACGAAGGCAGCGAGCGCTTTCAGGACGAAGGCCTGGTCGCCCAGAAGATCGCAAGGTCAAGGGCGAAGCTTCGCTCACCGTAGCCGCGCAAAGCTTTGCTCACCGCCCTTCGGCTCCAGGCGATGGTGATGGCGATCCACTTCATCTTATTATTCATATAAAAGCGACTTTTAATAATACCATATTGACGTTAACAAATGGACAAGGCCAAGTTCTTCTCTGGACTTCTGCGGGATCTTGTGGATTTAAAGGCACTCGGAAAGGGACTCCCTTTGCAGCAAAACAAGTTGTCGAGATTTTTAAAAAAAAATCTCATGACTATTTCTCTAGATGTACTCAAATAAAAGTTTTTGTTTCTGGTGTTGGTTCAGGTCGCGAAAATGTTCTTCGTGGACTTATGGAAAAAAACAAAGATAAAGAAGTTCGACAAAAACAAAGAAAAAAGCATTTGACCAAACTTCCCATTACCCTTATCCGAGAGATAACGAAAATTGCCCACAATGGCTGTCGACCTCCTAAAAAAAGACGTTTATGAATCAACAAAAAAATTTTTATTGTATTTCTTCTCGAATTGAAAAAACAGGTCAATTTTATGGTTGTTTTAAAATAGGACCATTTTTAGGACATCAAGGTTTAACATTTGCAAATGCTTTACGTCGAACTTTATTAGCAGATCAATCAAGATGTATATTCGATGCGGTTCAAATTTATGGTATTGAGCATGAATTTTCCAATCTTTTGGGAATCCGAGAATCTGTTGTAGACATCCTTTTAAATCTTGAAAAATTAATTTTTCAAATTCAAAAGCCAATAACAAAACCCAAAGTTGCTTTTGTTGCTTTTGCTGGGCCTGGTATTCTTCGGGCACAACATCTTCATCTCCCCCCAGGATTCAAATGTATAGATCCATCTCAATATATAGCAACTTTAGAAGTTGATGGCCAATTAACACTTAAACTTTTTTTTTCACCTAATTGGGAAAAATTTCAATATCTTCTTCAGAAAACTGGGAAAAGCACCAATATTGATATGGATTCGCACAGCCACCATAGCGCTGTGAGAATATTTCAACCACAACAACAGCCTCTGCAAGATATTTTATTTTTAAAAAGTTCACTTTGTACAATTGAAAAAGTGAACTATACACTTCAGTTAAGTTCAAAGGATGAAGAATTTATCCTTTTTGAAGTTTGGACCGATGGAAGTTTACACCCAAAAGCAGCTATTTCTAAAGCAATTAATGAACTTTTATTAGATATATTTTTGGGTTTTACTGTTCCAATAGAAAATTTGGAACAATCTCTTTGGGAATTTATACCTCAAAATTCCAATTCGCGTAACTTAGCTCAACTCCAAAGGTTCTCAAAGGTAAATTTTCGCGAAAAATTTTTAAGTTTAGATATCGGCAATTTTTCTTTTGATATCCAAACCTTTTTATTTTTTAAAAAAAATAAAATTTATAGAATAATTGATTTACTTTCTTTTTTTCAACATACGCAACTGCAACCCAATCTTGATCAATTTCGAGTTTTTATCTTTTCTTTAATGAAAATTCAATAATTTTTACATATTACATAGAGAATATGTAATATGTAAAAACGGACTAACTTACTGCAAGAATTCTAGCTAAAAAGAAACTCCAAGTTGTTCCGATTCCTCCAAGAAGATAATGGGCAACTCCGACGGCACGACCTTGTGTAATACTTAATGCTCGCGGTTGAATCGATGGAGCAACTTTTAATTTATTATGAGCCCATAAAATAGATTCAATAAGTTCTTGCCAATATCCGCGACCACTGAAAAGAAACATAAGACTAAAGGCCCACACAAAATGAGCACCTAAGAAAATCAAGCCATATGCAGATAATGCCGAACCATAGGATTGAATAACTTGAGAAGATTGTGCCCATAAGAAATCTCGTAGCCATCCATTTATAGTATTTGCAGATGCTGCAAAATTTCCGCCAGTAATATGAGATACATTATTACCACTAATAGTCCCCCAAACATCGGACTGCATCTTCCAACTAAAGTGGAAAAGAGTCACAGAAAGTGAATTATACATCCAGAAAAGTCCTAAAAAAACATGATCCCAGGCTGAAACTTGGCATGTTCCGCCCCGTCCAGGACCGTCACATGGAAAACGGAAACCTAAATTGGATTTATCTGGAATAAGTCTTGAACTTCGAGCATATAAAACACCTTTGAATAAAATAAAAGCTGTTACATGTATTGTAAATGCGTGAATATGATGCACCATAAAATCAGAAGTTCCTAAAGTTATAGGCATCATTGCAACTTTTTCTCCAACAGCAACAATCGACCCTCCCCAAGAAGAACTTGTCCCATTTAATGCTTGTGGTGCGGTTAGCTGAGGCGCTAAGAAATGAATTTTTTGAATCCATTGTGCAAAAATAGGTTGCAATTGAATAGTTGTGTCCGAAAACATATCTTGAGGTCTTCCAAGAGCACTCATTGTATCGTTATGTACATAAAGTCCAAAACTATGGAACCCTAAAAAAATACAAACCCAATTTAAGTGAGAAATAATAGCATCCCTATGTCGAAGAACTCGATCTAATAAATTATTGTAATTTTTCGTCGGATCATAATCTCGAATCATAAAAATAGCTGCGTGAGCTCCTGCTCCAACAATACAAAAACCACCAATCCACATATGATGTGTAAATAATGATAATTGAGTTGCATAATCTGTCGCCAGATAAGGGTAAGGAGGCATTGAATACATATGGTGTGCTACAATGATGGAGAGAGAACCCATTAATGCTAAATTAATAGCTAGTTGAGCATGCCACGAAGTTGTTAAAATTTCATAAAGTCCTTGATGACCTTCCCCCGTTAAAGGTCCTTTATGTGCTTCTAAAATATCTTTAATACTATGCCCAATACCAAAATTTGTTCGATACATATGCCCTGCAATAATGAAAATGACGGCAATCGCTAAATGATGGTGGGCTATATCTGTTAACCATAAACCTCCAGTTACAGGATTTAAACCCCCTTTGAATGTCAAAAAATCACTATAAGCTCCCCAATTTAAAGTAAAAAAAGGGGCTAAACCTTGTCGAAAACTTGGAAAAAGTTGTGAAACTAATTCTCGATTTAATAAAAATTCATGAGGTAATGGAATTTGTTTTGGATCCACACCAACATCTAAAAGTTTATTTATTGGAATACTTATATGAATTTGATGTCCTGCCCAACTCAAACTTCCCAAACCTAACAGTCCTGCTAAATGATGGTTTAACATAGATTCCACATTTTGGAACCATTCAAGTTTTGGAGCTGCTTTATGGTAATGAAACCATCCAGCAAAAAACATGAGTCCTGCGAAAATTAATCCAGCGATAGCAGTACTATAAAGTTGTAATTCACTTGTAATACCACAAGCTCTCCAAAGTTGAAAAAACCCGGATGTTATTTGAATTCCTTGAAAACCCCCACCAACATCTGCATTAAGAATTTCTTGCCCAACAATAGGCCAAACAATTTGTGCACTAGGTTTGATTTTCAAAGGATTTGTTAACCATGCTTCATAGTTTGAAAAACGGGCTCCATGATAAAACATACCACTCATCCAAATAAAAATAATACCTAATTGACCAAAATGTGCACTAAAAACTTTTCTGGAAACATCTTGCAGATCATTGCTATGACTTTCAAAATCATGAGCGTCTGCGTGTAAATTCCAAATCCACGTTGTCGATGTAGGACCCCGTGATAAATTTCTTGAAAAATGACCTGGTTTCGCCCATTTTTCAAAACTTGTTTCAACGGGGTTTCGATCCACAAGGATTTGAACTCTTTGAACTTTTTGTGACTCAGGAATAAGTGTCATATTTTTTTTTTTTCGTTTTATTTAAGGATTTGATTTTTCATTTGATTTTCAATAGAAAAATTCAATAGAAATCTGAAAAGAAGTGTCCGTCTTATGGGTTGATACCGCGAGCGACCTTCTGGGCCAGAAAGTCGCCACCGTCGTACGAAACACTGCAAACTTTTCATTGTTTATTATAATATCGAATCGAAAGGTGCATAAGGGTTCAGTTTACAAAAAAAAAAAAAACTTTATAATAATAATGCTCGAGATTGTAGTTCAACTGGTTCAGAGCACCGCCCTGTCAAGGCGGAAGTTGCGGGTTCGAATCCCGTCAGTCTCGTTTTTGGCGATATTGCCAAGTGGTAAGGCAGAAGATTGCAAATCTTCGATCCCCAGTTCGATTCTGGGTGTCGCCTGTTGGCGGGCGTCACCAAGTGGTAAGGTAATGGTTTGTGGCACCATCATACGCGGGTTCAATTCCCGTCGTCCGCCTTATGATGAATAGGGTATGTAGCTTAGTGGATAAGAGTTTATGGCTACGAACCATAAGGCCGGGGGTTCGAGTCCCTCCATACTCAAAACATTGACAATTATTTGTTCAATTGTTAGGATGAATTTTAAAAAATTAAACAATTATGGTTGAACCATTACTCTCTGGTATTGTATTAGGGCTTGTACCAATAACAATTGCTGGTTTATTTGTAACTGCTTATCTTCAGTATAAACGGGGTGATCGTTAAAAAATCTCGGGTTGCTGCAGAAAATCGAAATAAAATTTGCCCTTCGATGATCGATTATATGGGACCACAAACAGAAACTAAAGTTGGTGCTGGATTTAAAGCTGGTGTTAAAGATTATCGTTTAACATATTATACACCAGATTATCAAGTCTTGGAGACAGATATTCTTGCAGCATTTCGTATGACACCACAATCGGGTGTTCCACCCGAAGAAGCTGGAGCAGCGGTCGCTGCTGAATCTTCGACAGGGACGTGGACAACGGTTTGGACTGATGGACTTACAAGTCTTGATAAATACAAAGGACGTTGTTACGGCTTTGAAGCTGTTCCTGGGGAAGAAAACCAATATATCGCATATGTCGCTTATCCTTTAGATCTCTTTGAAGAAGGGTCTGTAACAAACTTATTTACTTCAATTGTTGGAAATGTTTTTGGATTTAAAGCTTTAAGAGCATTACGCCTCGAAGATTTACGTATTCCACCAGCATATGTCAAAACTTTTCAAGGCCCACCACATGGGATTCAAGTGGAACGTGATAAACTTAATAAATATGGACGTCCTTTTTTAGGTTGTACAATTAAACCCAAATTAGGTCTTTCTGCAAAAAACTATGGACGTGCTGTTTATGAAGGTTTACGTGGGGGTCTGGATTTTACAAAAGATGATGAAGTGCGATTTGTGATTGCTAAATAATTTAATTATCCATTGAGATAATCGAACAATAACTTTCGAAACCCAACTAGTTAACCCAATAGACACTACTAAGAACAAAACTCTCAAAAAAGAAACAACTCATATACGCGAAAGCGTGAGGGGAACATAGCATACTAGTAAAGGGTATTAAACCTGAGAGGACCACTATCTTGACAATACCCAAGGGGATAAATAAGGGTGAAGGGCATACTCCCTCAACTCGAGCCGTGTCCGGGTTTTCTTTCCCGACGAATTCAGTGGCCAAACGATTCATTATTCTCAAGGTTCTAAATTTTCGTCTTAGAACCTAGTTATTTAATAAAGAATAGACAGTACTAAGAAAGTACTAAACCGGCGGAATGAGCCCCGATACAATTATTTAGTGAACCAAATTTGCTCGCTAAGGTTTCTTGAACAGAAGCTATGCGAGAAGAGCCCTAAAATGAGGGCAGGAAATTTCTTTTATAAATAGAGTTTATGGAATTCACCCATCAAAAAAATCGGGGTTAAAGCAAAATTTATAAAAAATATTGATATGACTCAAAACAACTCAAGTAGAAATGAAACATTGCCAATTACAAAACCATCGGACTTAGAAAGTGCTACAAAAACTCTCAAAAAAAGATTCTTCCATTTAGAAGAACATACACGACGTAACAAAGATACATCACATATAAATTACAAAATTTATTATTTACTGTGTAACCCTTATACTTTTGTCAATGCTTATGCAAAAATGAGTAAAAATAAAGGAGCACTCTCAAAAGGGGTTGAAAAAGAGGAAACAACATTTTTTGGCAGATGCAATGCAAATCAAATAGCGAAAAAATTTAAAGATGACAATTACCAATGGAGACCCGTTCGTCGAACGTGGATTCCAAAACCCGGAAAACCTTTTCCAAAAATTCGTCGTCCCATAGATACTCCGACTCAAGAAGATCGCATAGTTCAAGAAGCTATAAGAGGGATTTTAGAAGCAATCTTTGAACCTGAATTTGAAGAATTTGAAAAATCTACAAACTATTTTTCTACGAACTATGGATTCCGTCCAAAAAAATCTACCTGGGACGCTGTCCAAATCTTGAAATATCGAGCTCAACGTTGTAATATATGTATAGAAGGTGACATCAAATCAGCTTACAACACTATTAACCAAACTCTTCTTTTAGAAAAACTTCAAACGAGAATCAAAGATAAAAAATTCATTAAACTCATTAAAAATCTATTGAAATCAGGAATAATGGACGAAAATGAGTTTGTACATTCTCTGACTGGAACTCCTCAAGGTAGTAGAGTCTCTCCATTGCTATTTAATATTTATATGTTCAAGTTGGAAAAACATATATATTATAACATCATCAAGCCTATCTACGAAAATGCTCCAAAAATTCAACAAAATCCAGCATACAAAAGTCTCGTCTTTCAAACAACAAAACTTTCAAAACAATATAAAACCACTCCAAAAGAAAAAAGAGAGCCCATTTTAAAAGAAATAAAAAGGCTCCGTTCAAAAAGACAAAAACTTTCAACAAACATCATTGCGACAACACCAAAAGCAGCAGTCTTTTCAAGATATGCTGATGACTGGGTACTTTTAATGACCTGTACCTATAAGGAAGCAAATGAATACAAAAGAAAAATTTCAGAATATATCCAAATCCATTTAAACATGAATCTTGATAATGAAAAAACTCTCATAACTCCACTCATTGAAGGCATTTCCTTTCTAGGGTTTACCATAATTAAATGGTCTAAAAAACAATTCAAAAACCGATTTGTCCTTCAAAATCGAAATGGTCAATTCCAAAGATCATTAAAGATTACAACTTCAAACAAAATAAATATACTTCCAGACAAAAAGAGACTTCTTCGAAATCTCACTCTTCGATATTACTGTCAACCAAACTTTAATCCTATTGGAAAACGTGGATTTGCAGTATTGGATGAATATGAAATCGTGCTCAAATACAGACAAATTATGCTAGGAATTTTAGAATACTATAAAAATTGTGATAATACAAGAGTTCTCAACCAAGTTTCTTATATATTGCAATACTCCTGTGCTAAAACACTAGCAACTCGAAAAAAAATAACTATCTCTAAAATCTTTAAGAAATATGGTACAGATTTAAATATAAGAAGAACCTTTTATTTGAAAAACAATCCGACAACAAAACAAATAAGTTTCCTTACTTACGTTCAAGCAAAACGTTTAGGACGAATAACCAAAGAAACAAAATACGAAACTCGGGACCCTTTCTATATTCAAACTTTCTGGAGAACAAAACTTAAAATCTACACCACTTGCTGTATATGTGGAAGTGACGAAAAAGTCGGAATGCACGATATGAACAGTCTCCGGCAAATAGACCAAAACAAAAGAGACAAATTTGAGTATATACGCTCAAAATTGAAACGGATACAAATTCCGGTATGTCATAAATGCCACATAGATATTACGAACGGAAGATATGATCAACAAAATCCTATAAGATTTTATAACCAATATATCGCTGCACTATGAACAAAGAATTTTACAAAACATTAGACTTAGAAAAAAACAAAATAAACCTGCCAAGAACACAATATATTTCAACAGAAATAGGGGACACAATATTAGAGAAAATTTCCGAAAAATATGAATTCAAAGAATTTCCACAACTTTCTGCTTTGACAGTCCTAGCAATCTTTTTCCAACAAGGAGCTACGGCACGAAGCTGTAATGGCAACATGAATATCACTATTTTTGGAAAAAATATAAAACTTGCAGAAATTCGAAAAATATTTCGAGAGAACAACGCTTCATGTGGTGAACGGAAATTCGCTCGAACTTATGCAACACAAATACAAGACCTAGCACAAAAACTTGAAATTAAGGGAAACTTAGCAAATAAAATTTTACGACAACAACCAGAATTAGAATTAACTATGGAAGATCAAATCTGGTTATCAGACTTTCAAGTATCAAATCCGGATGCTCCGACAAACCTAAGATCTCTGATACTGTCAACGTTTGATAAAAACAAAACAAAAGAAAAAACAACAAAATCTACAGGTAAATAAAGAAATTGGCCTTTATTTCAACAACATTTTTTTTAAAAAAAATATATCAATATTAGTAAATTTCTGGAGAGCCCAGTGCTGCGAGAGTAGCATGCTGGGTTCGGGAAGAGGCCGTTGCGAGGAATCCTGGCGGTCGACTTTCATAATGTAAATTCTCAACCTTTCATGCGTTGGCGTGATCGTTTCCTTTTTGTTGCTGAGGCGCTTTATAAAGCTCAAGCAGAGACAGGGGAAATTAAAGGACATTATTTAAATGCAACTGCTGGAAATTGTGATGAAATGCTTAAAAGAGCACAATGTGCTAAAGAATTGGGAGTTCCAATTGTCATGCATGATTACTTAACTGGTGGTTTTACTGCGAATACTTCTCTTGCATATTACTGTAGAGATCATAGTTTACTTCTTCATATTCATCGTGCAATGCATGCGGTCATTGATCGCCAAAAAATTCACGGAATGCATTTCCGAGTTTTAGCTAAAGCTTTACGTCTTTCCGGGGGAGATCATTTACATTCTGGAACTGTTGTAGGAAAACTAGAGGGAGAACGTGAAGTCACTTTAGGATTTGTGGATTTAATGCGTGATAATTTCAGTGAAAAAGACCGAAATCGTGGTATTTATTTCACTCAAGATTGGGTTTCTTTGCCTGGGGTTATTCCAGTCGCTTCTGGTGGAATTCATGTTTGGCATATGCCCGCTTTAGTTGAAATTTTTGGAGATGATGCTTGTTTACAATTTGGCGGGGGAACTTTAGGTCATCCTTGGGGAAATGCTCCAGGTGCTGCGGCGAATCGTATTGCTTGCGAAGCTTGTGTTCAAGCACGAAATGAGGGACGTTCTCTTGCTTCTGAAGGAAATAAAGTTATCCGCGAAGCTGCTCAATGGAGTCCAGAACTTGCGGCAGCTTGTGAAGTTTGGAAAGAAATTAAATTTGAATTTGATACTATTGATACTCTTTAAGTTTTTCATTCACTATCCCATTTTGCACGGCTGCGCTGTGCAAAATTGGGATCGCTACTGTTTTTTCGCACGGCGACCTTCTGGGCGACCTTCTGGGCGTGCGAAAAAACAGTAGCGATTGATTTCGTCGACGAATTATAATTATATATGCCAACTGTTCAACAATTAATTCAATCTGCTCGGAAAAAAGTATTAAAGAAAACAAAATCAGCGGCTTTGAAAGCTTGTCCACAACGTCGTGGAGTTTGTACACGCGTTTTTACAACAACTCCAAAAAAACCTAATTCAGCCATTCGGAAAGTTGCTCGTGTTCGCCTTTCTTCTGGTTTTGAAGTTACTGCCTCTATCCCTGGAATTGGCCACAATTTGCAAGAATATGCTGTTGTTTTACTTAGAGGAGGACGTGTCAAAGATTTACCAGGTGTTCGTTATCGTATTATTCGTGGAACTTTAGATACAGCAGGAGTTCGAGATCGGAAACAAGGTCGATCCAAATATGGTGTAAAGAAAGATAAAAAATAATTCAAATATGCCGCGCACACACACAAAAATTTCTCAGAAACACCATCGTCAAGTGAATCGCCGCTTCCATTTGGGTCCATCGTCGCAAGGCGACCTTCTGGGAGGCATTCTAGCATCCAGTCCTTTTCTTCAGATGATTCATCAACGACTCATACAAAATGGTAAGAAAAAATTGGCTTATAAAATTCTTCAAAAAAGTTTCAATCATATTCAAAATAAAACTCAACAAGATCCTCTTTTAATTATTGAAAAAGCTATACGAAATGTCACTCCATCTGTTGCAGTTCAAACGCGACGTATTCGAGGTTCTGTTTATCCCATTCCAATTGAAATTCCTTTGGAGCGGGGGGTCCCGAAAGGAATTCGTTGGATTATTATTGCAGCAAAGAAAAGAAAAAGATCTTCAACCCGGTCATCTGGGTTACCAGAAGGTCGCCCAGAAGGGCGCCCAGATGGCCAAAAGGGGCGAGCGAAGCTTCGTCAGGAGGTCGTCCCTTCTACGCTCACCGCAGCCCAGAAGATCGCCGCTCAGCCGGAAGGTCGCTCAAAAGGTCGCAAGGTCAAGGGCGAAGCTTCGCTCACCGCAAGTAAATTTAGTTTAAATTTAGCTAATGAATTTATTGATGCTTCAAAAAAAATTGGAAGTGCATTTTACAAAAAAGAAGAAATCCAAAAAATAGCAAATAGCAAAAGCAAAAGAAAATAAGAAGTGGAAAAAAAAATGTCTATTTTATCCTGGATAGAGAAAGATCCAGAAGAAGGGGGTTTATGGACACGGTGTTATCAATGTGGAGCAGTTCTTTATATAAAACATTTAAAAGAAAATCATCATGTTTGTTTTGCTTGTCATTCTCATTTACATATGACAAGTCGTGAACGTTTACAAAGTTTAATTGACCCTGGTACATGGCAACCTCTCGATGAGACTTTATCATCAATAGATCCTTTAAATTTTTATGATCAAAAATCATATATTTCTCGATTAAAAGATGCACAATATCAAACAGGTTTTCAAGATTCTGTTATTACTGGAACTGGTGTCTTAGAGGGAATCCCAATTGCACTTGGAATCATGGATTTTAATTTTATGGGGGGCAGTATGGGTTCTGTTGTAGGCGAAAAACTTACTCGTTTAATTGAATATGCAACAACCGAAGGTTTAATCTTAATTATTGTTTGTGCATCTGGGGGAGCCCGAATGCACGAGGGTATTTTAAGTTTAATGCAAATGGCTAAAATTTCTGCCGCTTTAAACATTTATCAAAATAAAGCTCATTTAATGTATATTGCTGTTTTAACATCCCCTACAACAGGCGGAGTAACTGCAAGTTTTGCAATGCTCGGAGATTTAATTTTAGCTGAACCAAATGCATTAATAGGTTTTGCTGGACGACGGGTTATTGAACAAACTTTACAAGAGAAATTACCCGAAAATTTTCAAACTGCGGAATATCTTCTCGAACATGGTTTATTAGATTTAATTATCTCTCGTGAATTTTTTAAACCAGCTCTTTATGAAATTCTTAGTGTTTATAAAGAAGCTCCTTTAAAAATTCGAGGTCAAGTCCCTAGAAATTTTTTTCAATCTTTAAACTTATTAACGGAGGAAAAAATTCGCCGACGGGTAACAGCCTCTAAAATTTCAGCAAATTTCGCAGATATTTCACAATTCAATTTGGCGAAGCTTCGCACAGAATCGAAAAGCATTTTAAATAAAAGTCAAAAATTTACTGACTTTTACAAGAAAATTTTAAAATCATTTAATATAATTTTTAAAATTTGACAGAAATATTTTTTTAAAAAAGGTGTGGCGGACAAAAGTGAGCTCACCTCGCAGCCGCTTTGGCGGCTGTGAACTTGCGAAGCTTCGCCTTGCCCCTGTCGTCTAGAGGCCCAGGACATCTCCCTTTCACGGAGGGAACGGGGATTCAAATTCCCCCGGGGGTAATCTCGAAACTCACATAAAAAATGAAAGTTCATGGGACAGTGGGACAGCCTTTGAGAAGTTTATATAATAAATAAATTTAATGAACTTTACTTAATTGGTTGACTCTTCCCCTGGAACTGTATTTATTCATTATATTTCAATCTTTTTCCCATTTAGTCTTTGTTCCAAAAGGTGAATTTGATCATATAAACTCTCTAGATGACTTCGACGCGAAGCTCCGCCATCATCATTGAGTCTCATATTCAAAGAAGCTATATTCGCAGCGTCTTGACGAATATCCCAATAATATATATTTTCTTTAATATTGTCTATATTTTTGAAGAATGCTTTTTGGCGGAGCTTCGCAACGACTCCTATGAAAAAATCTCCACTGTCCCATAAAAAAGAGAATTCTTCTCATTCAAATTTTAAAGGCAATTTGGCGGAGTTTCGCTTTGATCGAATCGTATATGCATAGTTAAGCCATTAATGAGGATAGTAGGACAGTAGATTCAATATATTTAATTCTCCAAACTTATCAAAAATAATAATAGATATAAAAACTTCTTTTTTGCTGTCCTACTGTCCTAGCGATACTTTTCAGTGGGACAGCTGTTGAGAGTTTGAGGGTCATCGATTTGAGCTTTCTCTTAAATTGTACCAAGGGGAATCTATCGGTACAATTTAAGATGTAACAGAGAGTTTTCATTCAGACTTTTTTCTGGAGATAAGGTAGTGCTGTCCTACTGTCCTACTGTCTCATTATTTGAAGCCTTCGTTATCCACGACGAAAGCGGGCTACGAGGACTGCGAGAGCTCAAAAAAGACAGACGAGAATCCCCCAGAATACAGGGGGATTGAGCACAGGTTTTGTAGGTGAAAAACCAAATTTGCTGCCACCTGGAGGGTCTGATTGGACACTCACATGCAGTTTTGATTTTTCATCTTTCTGCTTTGATGCCGTGGGACTTGTTGCGATATTACTTGATGCGGGCATAGGGAATCCTTGTGCAGCACAGTAACCTTCGTTCAAAGAATCACAGATGCCCTGCAAATCTTTCTGTAAACCCAAATAAAAAAGACTTATGTCTCTACGTTTGCTTTTTCTTTTACTTATAATTTCCGGATATGTTGGAACTTGTCGTAAAGCCTTTTGTGCCTTTTGTTTAGCCTTCTTTATTTCTTGGTGAAAAGCTTTTCCGAATACAAAAGAATCCCGAATATATCGATCTCCCATATGGTATTCAGACCATATACAGGTGACTTTTTCTTCCAATTCATTAAAAGAAAGCTTTGTGGGGTAACCTTTTGCGTTGGTATCCCCAGCGTACGTTAAGAGGTCTAAGAAGTCATATTTCATCCCTTTTTTCATGCTTTGTCGCATAATAATAAGAAAATCGGGATCAAAAAAAATAAGTCTCATATATTGCTTAACAAAATAGGAGCAAAGTACATAAAAAATTCTTGTCAAACTAACGGATTTGTTTTTCTCAATGTTGCAATAAAAATATACACCTTTTTCGAAGATGAGCATTAAGATGAAATTCGGTTGATGTCTCTAATTTTATTGGAGTATTACTAGAGTCATACAAAAGAGCATCTTTGTATAAAGACATCACTCTTTTCTTAAGCTCATTTTTTATTTATTTTTTATTGCATCATAATATTTAGATGTTCAATATTTCTTTATACCGAAACTCTTTATTTGTCGCACCTCAATTATGTATTTTCTGTTTAAGGTTTTTGAGGTTCATTGAAGCACAATAACCGACTTTGAAATTTTTCACCATAGAGCGGAAACTTTAATAAACTATTTTCATATTCACTTCGAAATTTTGCGAAAATCGTCATCCCAATAAATAGCATATAAACAATTTTGTAATTGATGAAAAGCAGGGCAGAGCTTCGCTTTGAATGGATATTTGATAGCACTTTGCGAAGCTCCGTCTTTATCTTTTGATTTTCATATAATATTATCAATTTTCTCTTCATTTGTGTTTATATGTGCTTTCTCCACTTTATAAACAACAACATCTGCTCTTAACGAATTTCGTCCAGAATGACCCTATTTGATTATTTGTCATTTTGTCAACTGTGAATTTATAAGCTTCAAAAAACAGCTGTTCTTTGTGACCTTTCGCCAGAAGGTTGTGCGGAGCATTCAATTTGTGCGACCGTCAACGGTCTGTTTTAATCTGGTAAAATTCCAGCCAGCCTTCGAGTGGCTGCGTAGTGATCAAAATTACCCTTTAACCAAAAGAAAAAGGGGACCAAAGCCTTTTTGGCACTTCAAACTTCCTAGTAATCAAACTCAAATGAGCAACTTGATTATAACATTCAAATAGAGATAACTAATGAATGTTCAGGGTTAGCGAAAGCGAAACGACATTAACACCCACGAGGCGCAGTCGGTTAAGTACCGAAGGTTCATTAGGTGTAATAACCTATATGATGAATAATAATTATTAACATCATAAAATCTTAGTTCCAGAAATGTCAAAACTAAACTCGGGACGAACAAGATGGAAAGTCGTGACCTACGGGAAGAATATTGATTGTTAAAACAGATTGAACGGGGAACCCATCCCTAAGGAGTTTTAAACAATAACATATTGTTATATGCTCTATGGATGGGGAACGACAGCACCATTAGGCGAAGTAGGATTGTAATGATTAACTACAGGTTTATGACCAACCCGAAAGGGTGCCAACAGGTGTTAGCTCTCAAACCTATATCTATAATATAGGCCTCTTCGTAAAATAAATCCTATAAACGAAAATCAAATAATTCAAATCAAATATGAACACAAAGTATACATTTACCATTCCTGGAATTAACATACCAGAATTACTTATTTTGGATGAAGTCATTACAGATGAACAATTTCATCTTCGTCAATCAATTTGTCAAACTCTATTATCTATCGTCCTCATCAGCCAAATTTCGATCAATACAAATATTGATCCGCGTCAAAAACAAACTCTAGATTCGGTCAAGTGTTATAGAATCAATTTTTTGAATAAAAACAGGTTATACATTGGATGAGCAGCATCAGTCTCAATCCGTAAAACTATGGCTGCATATACTTCTTTGGATGCAAATGAAATAAAAAGTAATTTTTCGGATTTAATGAATAATACAACAGGACCAGCAACACGCGCCTCCCGTTTACAAATGATTCTTGACAACCCAATAAAACTAAGATCGCATCGCAGAAATATAATGCTCCGAACAACGGGCAAAATCCAATCTCAACCGATTTATCAACCTACACTACCTTACCCAGATATGGCGAATTTAAGTGTTGATACTCTTTCAGAAATTACCCCATTCGAACAAGATGAATTTATTCAAGCCAAAAATCATATTATTGAGACTTTATACCCTAATGACTTAAACAAAATTGTATGGGCCGATGGTATAAAAATTTCAAAAGGAAAAGGGGAAAACTTAACCTTTATAGAAAATGACATCTTCGAAAAGAAAATGTCACGCCTAGATTCCCCAACCCTTCCTGAAACTCCTTCCCCATCAAAAATTAAGAACAGTTTATGGAAACAAGCTATAGCTTCTCAAATTGACAACTTGAAAAAATGAAAAAGGAACCTTTTCGTATCAATGGGACTAGTATCACTGAGTTAAGGGATATAATAAAATCCGAACAGGATAAAATTGCGATGGCTTACAGAAGTGGAGATAAAATTTCCGCATTCAATAATGCATTTAAATTAGTGTTAAATAGACAAGCCCACATTTTAGCAGTACACAGAGTTGTAACAAACAAAGGAGCAAGGAGCCCTGGAATTAAGGAAAAACAAATTTTAACAAATAAACAATTCAGAGATCTTGTAGAAAAAATTGGTTATATAGTCAATAATATTAAGAAGTATAAAGCCAAACCGCTTAGACGTATACACATCGAAAACCCGCCGGGAAAAATAAGACCATTATCCATTCCTACGTACTTCGATAGATGTTTACAAGCCTTATATCTCATCGTTATAGAACCAATAATTGAAGAACATAATGATGTTTATAGTTATGGTTTCAGACCTTATAAAAGTCCAATTTGGGCAATAGGAATCTCCTTAGTAACACTAGGTCTAATGTAGCATTTCGATACATTATTAAACGAGACATTAGTAAATGTTTCGACAAAATTAGCCAGGATTACATAAAGGCAGTAACTCCAATTATACCATTACATATCCTTAACTCTTGGCTAAACTGTGGGGACATTGATCAATCTTTTAAAATACTCTTGAAATTCCATGGGACTGCTTTTAGTTAGTTATATAACTTAAATAGAAATATACATTTAAATATATAACTTAAAGAGTCAATTATATCTTTTTCGGATTTTATAGTATAAGAAATACTAATATATAAATATATATGTATGGTGTAAAATTATATATACTAATAAATATATTAGACCCACCAAAAGGGCTGTCCAGCTGTCCAGCTGTCCGGCTGTCCCAGACAAAAATCTTTTCTGTTGAATTGTGTGGGACAACCCTTTGAGTTATATATTTTAAAAGATTGATCAACTAGGCAAGCTCCCTTACTTAAAATAAAGTTTTCCCAGCCTTTTATAGTTTAAGCTTTCTCTTAAATTGTACCAAGGGGAATCTATCGGTACAATTTAAGATGTAACAGAGAGTTTTATTCAAATGTTCTCTCTGGAAATAAGGTGTTACTGTCCCGCTGTCCTACTGTCCCATTGTCCTATAAATCCACTCAGACGGATTCTTTGTAGCAAAGAAATATTCTCTTTATTACTTAACAAACTTTCATAATAATAAAAATAACAGCTGTCCTGCTGTCCCGCTGTCATAAATTTAATAAAAAAAGAAGGGCGTTCGAGCTTCGCCATTTTTGACAGAATAGAATACAGAACGCGTTCGGTTCTGTCAAAGAAACTTTTCTTGGCTATTCAATAGACCAGGAAAGGGGGGGATTCGAACCCCCGATAGCTCTAATGCTACGACAGTTTTCAAAACTGATGCATTCAACCACTCTGCCACCTTTCCGATGGGTCGAACTGGATTCGAACCAGCGAAGGCAATCACCAGCGGATTTACAATCCGCCCCCTTTAGCCTCTCGGGCATCGACCCTATTGTGGGGATAGAGGGACTTGAACCCTCACGGCTCAAAGAACCAACAGATTTTCATACTTTAAGCACGTATGGACTCTATTTTTATCCTACTAATGCATACGCATTAGTAACAACAGCTCCCGTCGAGTCTCTGCACCTGTCAAAATCATATAGTCCATATGTTTGCAGCACGACCCCTAATCTCTACTGCTGCAATTTGAATTGGCTCAGGGTTTCAGAAATTGTGTGACTGCATACTAATACTAGATTTCCGATTCCCTGAATTTGAGAGCTTTCACTTTTTTAATTTCTCAAAAAAGGCCCAAAATCGCGCGTGTATGCGAATATAAACTTACTTAAGTCTGTAGCGTCTACCAATTCCGCCATACCCCCCTTCTTCTAGCATCAGGTCAGGTTTCCCATAAAGCAGCCCTTATAGTAATCCGAACCCCTAGATTGTTTAACTTTCAAATTCGAAAAGGCAATACCGACAATGCGGTATTATTGAAGTATTTCAAATCTAAAATTGACACTAGAATATCGCACGGCGACCTTTTGGGCCAAAAGATCACCCAGAAGGTCGCCGTGCGATAATACATATGTAAAATAAATCAAAAACAATCGATTATTAGTATTTCTTAGCTAAAATTTTTACAAATCGTATACTTGAAACCTATCAACCGGCTGATCTTACCGGAATCTATTGGAGAATATTCATCTTGAGGTGAGCTTCCCACTTAGATGCTTTCAGCGGTACTCTTCTCCATACATAGCTACCCAGCGTGTCCTATTGGAATAAGAACTGGTACACCAGTGGTATGTTCTTCCAAGTCCTCTCGTATTATGGAAAAATCCTCTCAATATTCTTGCGCTAATCGCGGATATGGACCAAACTGTCTCACGACGTTCTGACAAAATTTCTTGCATAGACTTTTACAAACGTCTATTTCTCCAAATTTTTCAATTTGGTTGGGACTCTATCTTCAATCTGTTTTTGTTTTGTTAATGATAATAAAAGTCGATGAAATCTTTGTTGTGATTTTTTGGTTGTTGGCCGAAGACGTAATAGTTTTAAAAAGTGTAACCACTGAATATTTTTATCTGATTTAAGCGGATATTTATTGAATAGAGTGATCAATTTTCTTATATCTCGACGATGGGTGATTCCCCAATAATAAATATTTTGTCTTTTTCCCATTCCCAATTCATTTTCAAAAAGACGTTCAGTAGAAATATGCCCAATTTTTAATAAATTTTTTATTCCTTGAAGCAAAAGATAATGGACTTCAGACTGAGAAATTTTTATAACAAATTTATATTGAAAAGTGCCTTTTTTGTTTGAAATAGAAATACAACCTTCACTATCAAAAAACCCAACAAACCACGCAAAGGATATTGGTTTTAGATTTCGAATTTTTCGACGACGTGCTTGACGGATCCATTGTATATACCTATTTAAATGGCTTTGCTTTAACAAATATTTTTGTTTATTCTGAGCTGTTTGCTCGCTCGCAAACCCGTTATAATTTGTTAAGACTTTCAAAGATCGAAGAAGCAGTCTATATTGCAGTTGTTTATTACTTCTAAAAGGATATTTTTCAAATATAGGGATTAAGAATTGTTCAAAAAGTTTTCGACTTCGGACCCTATAATGATAATAGCCATCATTACGCTTTGATACCCTTCCAACATACAAAATTTTTTTTATTTTATATAAAAGTTTTGCATCTTTTTGCGTAATAGCTAATACTGGGCGATAATAAAATCGATCACGATTTTTTGTACGCTCTAAATCTAAAAAACCATCTCCATCAATCATACCAACAATCCATTCATATTCCGCTTTTTTTGTGTATATCATTGTGAAATGAGATTGTTTAACGTATAGTCTCTGAGGATCCAAAAAGATATTTTTGTTTTCTTTTGTTTCCTGCGGATTTTCTCCCTGTAAGGACTTTCTTTACATTCACGAAGTTCAATGTCTCTTTGATGACTTTGAATGTAAGTCACATCTTGTTGAAGATCTTCCCGCATACAGTTAAATTTTGGCTGGGCCCAGAATTGACCCAACTCGAGTTCCGCTTTAATGGGCGAACAGCCCAACCCTTGGGACATACTACCGCCCCAGGTTGCGAATAGTCGACATCGAGGTGCCAAACCTTCCCGTCGATGTGAACTCTTGGGGAAGATGAGCCTGTTATCCCCGGAGTAACTTTTAATTTTTGCGCGACGGCCCTTCCACATGGTTAAGTTGACCGTCGGATCACTAAGGCCGGCTTTCGCCTCTGCTCGACTTATAAGTCTTGCAGTCAAGCTTCCTTTTGCCTTTACACTCAACAACTGATTTCCGTCCAGTTTGAGGAAACCTTTGCAAACCTCCGTTACTTTTTAGGAGGTTTTCGCCCCAAAAAAACTGCCCACCTGACACTGTTAAGTGTCCTGTTCCAAGGAACCACTTTTAGAATTCTAGTTATTTCAGAGTGGTCTCTCAATAGCGGCTCACCCTCATCCACAAATGAAAGTTCATAGCCTCCCACCTAGACTGCGCAAAAACAACTGGAATCCAATATCAAGATACAGTAAAGCTTCGCGGGGTCTTACTGTCCAACGATTAGAAGTCCGCATCTTCACGGACATGTCTATTTCACCGAGTCTCTCTCTGAGACAGTACTCATTTGATTACGCCTTTCGTGCGGGTCACAACTTACGTGACAAGGAATTTCGCTACCTTTGGACCGTCCCTGAATGTTAAGCAAAGCTCATGAAGCTCTGCTGCAAAAGCGTCGCTTTGCCTTTCTATTTCGAGAAAGATCGGACTCTATCATTTTCTAGATTTCTCCAGAAATTTGGCGTATTAGTCTCTGAGGATTCTTTAAATAAAGTTCTTTTGTTTTGAAAAGCTTAAGCCTTTCTATTTTTATTTTCAATGATTATTTTATTTTTATTCCAATAAGATTCAGCACGCTGCAAAATAAAGGTATCTGTATATCGGCGTTTAGGGGATTTGATGGAGTATGATTCATTTCGTAATACAAGAATTTGTTTTAAAATGTCATAAGTCATAGAGGAGGTTTTTTGTAACAATATGCAAATTTTTTGAAATTTTTGATATTGCAATCTCTTTTTTTTTGAGCGAAGAGGAAACTGACGGAAAAAAGGTAAAATATTCTCATTCAAAGAATAGAAATTCGAAACTTCAAATGCCCAGACTCCATCTTTTCGAAAACGGAGAGTTCCACATTTAAGAATATGTTTGATCCAAGCTAGAATTTCGCGTTCATCTTGAGAAATATTGAAAACAGGTGTGATTTTCCATCCAATTAAAAAGTCATCTCTTTGACGAAAAGAGACATTAAAAGACCCTTCCCCATCAGTCAATCCTGCGATATAATTACCATATTTTTCGGGAATTTTTTGAATCATGATATTTAAAGTCTTTCCTGCTGATTATCTCTACTTTTTCATTGTTACAAAAATAATGTAGAAAAAGTTTTCAAAAGATTTTCCAGCATATAGCCAAATTTTAAAACTCCAACGATTTAGAGTTACGGCCGCCGTTCACCAGGGCTTCAGTTATCAGCATTTAACCAATTTCTTTAACCTTCTGGCACTGGGCAGGCGTCAGCCCCCATACGTTATCTTACGATTTTGCGGAGACCTATGTTTTTGCGAAACAGTTCAATGAGTCATTTCACTGCGGCCTTCACAGGCACCCCTTCTCCCGAAGTTACGGGGCTATTTTGCCGAGTTCCTTAGAGAGAGTTCTCTCGCGCCCCTGAGTTTTCTCAACTTACCTACCTGTGTCGGTTTGCGGTACAGGTCATTTGAATTCTACAGTGTCTCAAAATTTTCTTGGAAGTTTGACAAAATTTTTTTGAACATAAATAAGCCTCTGCAAGGCAGAGGTTTAGAATGTCGGATCATGTCTTCACATTTTTTTGTATAGATCTGCAAAGTTTCTTTTCTTTAACTATGTGTGAACATTTCCATTACTCCCATAATATAATCAAAAATTGCCTTCTCCGTCCTTTGTCACTCAATTCAAAAAAGTACAGGAATATTCGCCTGTTTTCCATCGATTACACTTTTCAGTCTCATCTTAGGTCCTGACTAACCCTCCATGGACGAGCCTTGTGAAGGAAACCTTAGGTTTTCGGGGCATTGGATTCTCACCAATGTTTGCGTTACTCAAGCCAACATTCTCACTTCTGTTTGATCCAGCCTCTTTTTCAATAGACCTTCACCTCGAAAACAGAACGCTCCCCTACCGGCCCAAATGGACCTCATAGCTTCGGCAAATCGCTTAGTCCCAGACATTTTCGGCGCATCCATGCTTATCGACCAGTGAGCTATTACGCATTCTTTCAAGGAGTTGCTGCTTCTAAGCGAACCTTCTAGCTGTTTCAGCGTGGAGACTTCCTTTAACACTTAGCAATTATTTAGGGGCCTTAGCTGATGATCTGGGCTGTTTCCCTCTTGACTTTGGAGCTTATCCCCCAAAGTCTCACTTTTTATAGGTATTCTATTTAAGTATTCGGAGTTTGCGACAGTTTGGTACCATTTGACTGGCCCGCACCGAAACAGTGCTCTACCCCTTAATAGATCTTCTATAATTGCTGCGCCACAACGCATTTCGGGGAGAACCAGCTAGCTCCGAGTTCGATTGGCATTTCACCCCTAACCACAACTCATCCGCCGATTTTTCAACATCGGTCGGTTCGGACGTCCACAAAGTTTTACCCTGGCTTCCTCCTGGTCATGGTTAGATCACTCGGGTTCGGGTCCGTAATTTTTGACGAGTTCCTACGCCCCTTTCAGACTTGTTTTCACTCTGGCTACAGAAAATTTCTTTAACCACGCCAAAAATTACGAGTCGCCGGCTCATTCTTCAACAGGCACGTGGTCAAGCGGACTCTCCCACAGATTGATTGCTTTAGATTTCAGAATCTTTTCATTCCCCTATAGGGGTTCTTTTTCACCTTTCCCTCACGGTACTTTTCACTATTAGTGACTCAAGAGTATTTAGCCTTACGAGGTGGGCCTCGCTGATTCACAAGGGATTCCACGTGTCCCAAGCTACTCGGGATGTATTCTATTTTTTTTTTTCGAAAGAGAACTGGACTTTCACCATCTATGGTGCAGGTTTCAGCTGCTTAAATCTTCAAATCAAAATTTTATGAAAATCCCACAACCCTGACCTGATTTTCAGTTCAGTTTAGGCTTCTTCCGTTTCGCTCGCCGCTACTCAGGAAATCGCGTTTGCTTTTTTTTCCTTTAGTTAATAAGATGTTTCAGTTCACTAAGTTTTTTCTTGCTGATTTATGAATTTTTTCAGTAGTTTTGGCGCTTATGGCAACCAAGATTGCTCTATTCGGGAATTTCGAGTTCAATGTTTTTTTCCAACTTACTCGAACTTTTCGCAGGTTTACACGCCCTTCATCATCTTTGAGTCCTTAGGTATTCCTCTAAAGCATTTGTCTTTTTGACTTAGAGTCATTATTTATTCAAAACTCTTATTAACTACCCAGTCAGCCTTTCCAACTCGGAAAAGAAGCAAAGGCGAAGCTTCGCAATCTCAATCGCATGGCCAGAAGGGCTCCGACAATGGACTCAATTTTCAACGTCCTCAAATCCGCGTGACTGCTCCCAGGTCTCTCCAATAACTGGAGAGACCTGTTCCCGGAGGGCAACTCAATAGATAACCGCATGGCGACCTTACTGGGCGACCTTTTGGTCCAGAAGGTCGCCACAGCCATGCGAACCTGTAACAAGCTTTGACCAACCCAAATCTTTTAAATGATTATTACGACGTAATGGACGAGTAACAAGTTCTAAAATATCACGAGCATTTGTAAACCCATGAATTTGAGCAAAAGTGAATTCGACAGACCATTTAGTAGTTATCCCGCGTGCTTCTAAAGGATTGGAATGAGCTAATCCAGTAATGACCAAATCTGGTTGAAGAGCACGAATACGTTGAATTTGATTCCAATTATCTGGTTTTTCCACGATACGCGGTATAGGAACATTCATTTCATTACATGTTTTTTCTAAAAAATTTAATTCACTTGCCTGAAAACGTTTATCCATATATGGAATTCCAATTTCATAAACAATCATACCACATCTTATAAGAAAACGAGCTAAAGAAATTTCTAATAGATTATCTCCCATGAAAAAAACAGATTTGCTTTTCATTAAAGAAAGATAATCTTTTAAATTTTCCCAAATTTGAGATTCCCGCTCATCTAAATTTTTTGGTGAGATATCGAAAACTTGACAAATTTTTTCAATCCAAGCACGCGTTCCATCGGGTCCTATAGGGAAAGGAGCTCCTATAAGTTGGCATTTTCTCCGACGCATTAAAGTTGTAGCTGTTCGACTTAAAAATGGATGAACACCGCAAACAAAGACTCCAGGTCCTAATTCTGGTAACTCCTCATATCTCGCTTCAGGTAACCAACCTGAAATAGTAATACCTTGGCTTTCTAATTCGCGAGTTAATTGTTGGGCAACCGAAGAAGGCAAAGATCCAAAAAGAACTAAAGATGGTTGTTGCGAAGCTGGCAAAGCTTCGGCGACCCTGCGACCTTCTGGGCGAGCGAAGCTTCGCCTTTCTGGCTGGGCGAGCGAAGCTTCGCCCTTCTGGCCCTGGACAACCGGACACCGATGAGCCATTGCTGCTAGCACAGTATCTTCTCCCTGTGTAAAAGCATAATCCAGACCGTTCGCCCGAGCGACAATAATAGGAACATCAATCATAGCTTCAATTTTCGGTGCCATTCCTTCTAAATCCATTTTAATAATTTCAGTTGTACAGGTTCCAATCCAAACAAGAACACTTGGATTTCGATCTTGTTGAATTTGAAAACATAATCGTTTTAATTCGTCAAAGTCATGTAATTGTGCTGAAATATCTCCTTCTTCGAGTTCTGCCATAGCATACCGAGGTTCTGCAAAAATCATAACACCTAAAGCATTTTGTAAAAAATAACCACATGTTTTTGTACCAATGACAAGAAAAAAGCTATCTGAAATTTTTTGATAAAGCCATGCTACACAACTAATTGGACAGAACGTATGATAATTCCCAGTTTCACATTCAAATTTTAATGGAGACATAATTTAAAGCATTAAGAATTCTGTTGAGTGGCTATCCGTGCTTTCTGTTTCTTTAGAATTTAAATAAAAATCAGACAATAAAGAAAAAAGTTCTCGATCCATCAACTCTTTTGGAACAACTCCCTCTGGTGTAGATAATAATTGATCTGCAATATTTAAATAAAAATCGCAGACATCATTGAATTCGGTATTGAATTCAGCAAGTTCAAAAATAGTTTGTCCTTTAACCCTTGAAACACGAACGTCTTCAATTAGAGGTAAGACCTCTAGAATAGGCATTGGACAATGTTCCACATACTTATCAATAAGATCTCTTTGTGTTGTCCTATTCCCAACTAAGCCAGCAAGTCGTAAGGAATGACTCCGTGACTTTTCACGGACGGAAGCCACAATTCGATTAGCTGCAAAAAGAGCATCAAAACCATTATCTGTAACAATTAAACAATAATCAGCATAGTTTAATGGAGCAGCGAATCCCCCACATACAACATCTCCAAGAACATCAAATAAAATAATATCATATTCGTAAAAAGCATTCAATTCTTTTAAAAGTTTAACAGTCTCTCCAACAACATATCCACCACATCCCGCACCCGCAGGGGGTCCTCCTGCTTCAACACAAGAAACTCCATTATATCCTTTGTATATAACATCTTCTGGCCAAACATCTTCATAATGATAGTCTTTAGTTTGTAAAGTATCAATTATTGTAGGTATTAAAAAACTTGTTAATGTAAAAGTACTGTCATGCTTTGGATCACAACCTATTTGTAATACTTTTTGCCCACGTCGAGCTAGAGCTATTGAAAGATTACAACTTATTGTTGATTTTCCAATACCTCCCTTCCCATAAACAGCTAATTTCATAAATTATTGACACGCCTTTTGCATGTATTCCCTCCTTTTTTGATCAATTCTAGTATATATTTATATTCAAGGATTATATTTTTAAAAAAGTCTAGTATATTTGCATCTTTCTAAAAAGAAGACTATCATATATAATAGTTTATGGAAAATTTTTTAAATAATTGTTCATTTTTGTTTTTGCTGTGTTCAATGACATTCTATTGGATTCGTGCTTTTTTGAACTTGTCAATTTTCTCTTTTTTTGGAAAATTGACAATAATAAGTGCAAATCTAACAATGTTTTTTTTATTAATTTATAGAGGAATCCGTGAAAATCATTTTCCATTAAGTAATCATGGCACCTAAAAAACACCATTTTCCATATTTGTTCATCTTATTTTTTCAAAAATATGAGCGAGCACAAAACCGAATTCTTTCATTTTTTAATTGAATAATCCGTAATATTTTATTCGCGGTGACTTGGGAATAGTCCGTACCATCAGGAGCATTAGATTATACGAATTCCCAGCGCATTAATGAAGTTCAAAAAATATTTGATTCGTATATTTTTGAATGAAATTCTACCAATGTATTTGGACCGTTTGAAAAAATTTAAAATGAAATTCTAGATCGGAAAAGAGTTGAAATTGGTTGGTGAATTTTGTCCTCAATGAGGAGTCAAATTCATAGAGAATGAAAAAACTTAAGGTATAAGTATCAATTCGACCCCTAAGTATGAGCCATATTGTAGCACTCGTGCAATATATTAATGCAATTGCACCTGGGTGGCTTAGTCCTTGACTTCGCATCACCGCTAGACCCCAAAGCCAAAGCAACGAACGCTCACGCTCAGCCAGAAGGTCGCCCAAAGCGGCTCAAAGCTTTGCTCGCTTTTTCGCGAAGCGCAGTCTACAACTGGTATATTGGGGCGTTCAAAATTAGTATTGTACCAGGAAGCACATCTATTGCACCAAAGTAACTGAAAGGGACTTAAGATTTTTCAAAGTTGGCCAGAGTATTAATCGTTGACTTGAGCTTTATGTACTGAAAAGTACTTGTAAAGTTCTTTTTGAGCAATCTTATTTTATGAAGCATTAATTTTTTTATCTTGGAGTTTAACATTAATAACAATTCTTCATTTTCTTTTCCTAATTAAGTTGACGAATTTCATAGAATTGGGGGCGATAACAACTCCACCAGCTCTTTTTTTAAATGCCTTTGCAAGCTTCCAACTTCCAGAATCATTCAAACAATTAAGTCCTTTAATCCCAGCTTTACAATCAAATTGGTTAATGATGCATGTGACAGTTATGCTTTTGAGTTATGCAACTTTAATTTCGGGTTGTGTATTGTCAATTGCTTTTATGAGTATTTTTGCTTATATGAATATATTTTCAGATATTTCAGTTCTAAGGCCTTCGAAGGCTATACAAACATTAAATACGAAGCTCTGCCAATTAGATCAATTAAGTTTTCGAGCTATTGGAATTGGGTTTCCTTTACTCACGATAGGAATTCTTTCAGGTTCTGTATGGGCCAATGAAGCTTGGGGTTCTTATTGGAGTTGGGATCCAAAAGAAACATGGGCTCTAATAACTTGGATGATTTTTGCTATTTATTTACATTTGCGTTTAACCAAAAAATGGAATGGTTTCAAATCTGCACTCTTAGGAACTATTGGTTTTTTTGTTGTTTGGATTTGTTTTTTAGGAGTGAATTTTCTTGGAAAAGGACTTCATAGTTATGGTTGGTTTCAATGAATATTCTTATAGAAAATGTCTCGAAGAAATTTGGATCAAATGCAGGGATTTCAAAAATAAATTTAGAAATAACAACAGGAAATCTTGTAGCATTATTAGGACCTTCGGGATCTGGAAAATCAACTTTATTACGAACTTTAGCTGGTTTTGAAATTCCTGATGCAGGACGCATTTGGTTTTCTGGAAAAAATGCAACTTCTTTACCTATTCAACAACGGAAAATAGGTTTTGTTTTCCAAGATTATGCTTTATTCCCAAAAATGACAATTTTTGAAAATATTTCTTTCGGGTTAACAATACAAGGTCAATCTTCAGAGCAAATGAAAGCTCAAGTTAATGAGCTTTTACGTTTAACGCAATTAGAAAATTTTTCAAAATTTTATCCTCATCAACTTTCGGGAGGACAAAAACAACGTGTTGCTTTTGCGCGGGCTTTGGCAATTGAACCGGAAATTCTTCTTTTAGATGAACCTTTTGGAGCATTGGATGTCAAAGTACGAAAAAACTTACGAAATTGGTTGCATCGTTTACATGAAAAGCTTCCGGTTACAAGTCTTTTTGTTACTCACGATATTCAAGAAGCAATGGAAATTTCCGATGAAATTGTTCTTTTGAAAGATGGTTGTGTTGAACAATTTGGATGTCCCCAAGAAATCTATGAACACCCTGCTACAACTTTTGTCAAAAATTTTCTAGGTTGTTGAATTTTTTTCTATTTTTGCAAGAAAGAAGAGTTCTAGTATAGGGCAACGCGCTCAGTCGGAAGGGCGAAGCTTCGCTCGCCCAGAAGTGGCTGCTCTAGCAAAGAACTTTAAACAGACACGAAAGGGCCAGAAGGTCGCCGGAGCTTCGCTTTGTATTTTCATTCTGGAGAACCCAGTCACCGAAAGTCGACAGTTTAGTAAGTCAAACACTCAAATGGTCAAGAACATGGGATTACCTTGGTATCGAGTTCATACTGTTGTTTTAAATGATCCAGGTCGTTTGATTTCGGTTCATTTAATGCATACGGCTCTTGTTTCTGGCTGGGCGGGCTCAATGGCTTTTTTTGAATTATCTATTTTTGATCCATCCGACCCTGTTTTAAATCCAATGTGGAGACAAGGTATGTTTGTGTTACCTTTTATGACCCGGCTTGGAATTACACAATCCTGGGGAGGTTGGTCTATTGGCGCGCAAGGAGGGCAAAGCTTTGCAAGTGAGGCAATCTCATCCCCCGGAATTTGGAGTTATGAAGGCGTTGCTACAGCTCATATCTTACTTTCTGGAGCTTTATTTTTTGCATCTGTTTGGCATTGGGTTTATTGGGATCTTGAACTCTTTAGAGATCCACGAACAGAAAATCCTGCTTTGGATTTACCTAAAATCTTTGGGATCCATCTTTTTTTATCTGGATTACTCTGTTTTGGATTTGGAGCTTTTCATGTGACAGGCTTATTTGGGCCAGGAATTTGGGTTTCGGATCCCTATGGTTTGACTGGACGTATTGAAGCAGTGGCGCCTGCTTGGGGACCGGAAGGATTTGATCCATTTAATCCAGGAGGTATTGCAAGCCATCATATCGCAGCAGGAATTTTAGGAATTTGTGCTGGTTTATTTCATTTGTGTGTTCGTCCACCGCAACGTCTTTACGATGCGCTCTGCATGGGAACAATTGAAACAGTTCTTTCAAGTAGTATTGCAGCTGTTTTCTGGGCTGCTTTTGTTGTTTCTGGTACAATGTGGTATGGCTCCGCAGCGACTCCTATTGAATTATTTGGACCAACTCGTTATCAATGGGATCAAAGTTTTTTTCAACAAGAAATTTCTCAACGCGTTCAAGAAAGTGTCGCTGAAGGGAATTCCCTTGAAGTTGCTTGGTCTCAGATCCCAGAAAAACTTGCTTTTTATGATTATATTGGTAATAATCCCGCCAAAGGTGGCTTATTCCGTAGTGGACCTATGAATAAAGGTGATGGATTAGCTGTTGGATGGTTAGGTCACGCTGTTTTTCAAGATCAGACTGGACAACAATTATTTGTGCGTCGTATGCCAACCTTTTTTGAAACTTTTCCAGTTGTTTTGTTTGATAAGAACGGTATTGTTCGCGCGGATATTCCATTCCGTCGAGCAGAATCGAAATATAGTATTGAACAGGTTGGGGTTTCAGTAACGTTTTATGGCGGTGAATTAAATGGTCTGACATTAACAGATCCTGCAACTGTCAAAAAATATGCCCGACGTGCCCAACTTGGGGAAATTTTTGAATTTGATCGTGCTACACCACGCGCCGATGGTGTTTTTCGGAGTAGTCCAAGAGGTTGGTTTACTTTTGGACATTTATGCTTTGCACTCTTTTTCTTCTTTGGTCATATTTGGCATGGAGCTCGGACTATTTTTAGACCTATCTTTGCTGGTATTGATATCGATCGTGATGATCAAGTTGAATTTGGAGCTTATTTTAAAGTAGGAGATCCGACAACACGTCGACAATCTGTTTAGTTGAATTGTCATTTTCTATCGCTCGCCCAGAAGGGTGATCTTCTGACCAGAAGGTCGCCGCACAACGCTTAGCTAGAAGGGGCGTAGGTGGCGTTCTCTGGCTTACCCGTAGCCGTTAACAAATATAAAGATCTTCAAAAGAATAATGATAATATACAAATATGGAAGCTTTAGTTTATACTTCTTTATTGATTTCCACTTTAGGAATCCTCTTTTTTGCTATATTTTTCCGTGAGCCTCCCCGTATTTTAAAATAACAACTTCTTTGGAGAAAAAAGTAGAAAGTAACAACATTGCAACCTTTTGGTTTAGGATCTCTATGTCTAAAACGACTGTTTTAGGTTCTTTATTAAAACCACTTAACTCGGAATATGGAAAAGTTGCTCCTGGATGGGGAACCACTGTATTAATGGGGGTTTTTATGGCACTTTTCGCTGTTTTTCTTGTTATTATTTTAGAAATTTATAATAGTGATGTTTTTATTGATGAAATTACCATGAGTTGGGAAGCCCTTCGTAGTTTATAAATATAATAAAGTCTCTCTTCAATTTGTAAACCACATGTTAGCTTTAAAAATTCTTGTTTATATTGTTGTAACTTTTTTTGTTTCACTCTTTATTTTTGGTTTTCTTTCTAATGATCCAGGACGAAATCCAGGATAATGATGATTCTTTAGCATAATTTTTCACCCATTTGCTTTTTCTAAAGAATTTTATATACTTTACATGTATTGGGTTGCTAACTCAATGGCTAGAGTCATCGGCTTTTAACCGATAAGCTCTGGGTTCGAATCCCAGGCATCCCACAGTTCACAGTATATAACAAATGACAAGAGTTAAACGCGGATATCATGGACGCAAACGTCACAAAAAAAAACTTCTTATAGCCAAGGGATTTCGCGGAGCTTCTTCGCTTCTTTTTAAAAATGCAAACCAACAATTTTTAAAAGCTTTTCAAAACGCTTTTACCCATCGCCGATTGCGCAAACGTTATTTTCGGGCTGTTTGGATTTGTCGTACTAATGCAAAAGCACGTCAATTTGGTTTCAATTATGCAGAGCTTCGTCATTCTTTTTCTCAGCAATATAGCACTTGCAGCGCAGCGCACCTTTTCAATCGCAAAATTTTAGCACAACTTGCACTCTATGATGGATGACACGACACAATTGAACTATAAGAATATTTTATTGTTACGAAATTCTATTACTATTTCAGGCAAAATTATTCCTAAACGTTTAAATCATTTAAATTTAACTACCAAGGGACAACGTTCTATTTCTAAAGCTATTAAAAATGCTCGATTGATTGGCTTTTTGCCTTTTGCTCGTCTTATCGGAAATCCTCTAAAATCTAAATATAAAAAAAATAGAAATAGAAATAGAAAAAGAAAAAGAGGTGCCTGGTTGCCACGTTCTCAACGGGGACGGGGTCTAGGCCAATAACTCAGCTGGTAGAGTGGTTGCCTTACAAGCAATAAGCCATCGGTTCGATTCCGGTTTGGCCTACACCGATGTTTAAATCTATTTATGACCAAATTCTCAATTTCCGATTTTTTTTACACTTTGTTGAGATTTTTTCAGATCTCTTGTGCCTTTTGTTGTTGTTATTTTTCATCGAATTCTCCGGTCTATGCTTTCACAATTTATACGAATCCTCATCAACATTTTGTTGGAATTCACTATTTCGTGGAAATCCCCTCAAAACAGGAAACATCCACATTTTTAAAAAAAAATATACATATTATAGAAAAATTTGATGACAAAAAATATAAAGATATTCATTCAAAAGAACTCGCAGGTTATCTGTTTTCTTTTGTTTTTATTTATATTGCCCTTCCTCCATTCTTGGTCTCTTGCGATGGATTAACAAATGGTTGGATTTTTGAAAATATTTTAAAAGATAATTCTATGAGGGAACATCCGCCATTAACCCCCGCCCAAGAAAGAACTCGGGCTTGGTATTCTTGCAAAACTTGGGGAAAAGCATTAGATCGAAAAAAAGCAGCAGCAAAGAAAGCAGCAAAAGTCAATACTTCAGAAAAGAAAGCAACAAAAGGAACCACATTTACGGAGTAGCTGCGCTCAACATGTGGGACTCTCTTCAATAAAAGGAATTCTATTTAAGTAACAAAGAGATGGTTGAAATTTTTGGTATGATGGTTCTAGTATAGGAATAGAGGTTTAAATTTGAATGTCGCCTAATAGATACAATTTTATTTCTCTTAACTTAGGCTATCTCGCTTGCGTACATTAGTTACAGACTGCGACCGTCGCAAGCGGCCAGAAGGTCATATTTATTGCACTGATTTTCTTGTAGTGTAATTGCGGGATAGAGCAGTTTGGTAGCTCGCAAGGCTCATAATCTTGAGGTCATAGGTTCAAATCCTATTCCCGCAACCCAATGCAATACTATTTTTTTTAAACTTTAAAATATTAGAATTGCGATAATAAACTCAAAATTGACTTTTGTTTTTCACCCAAGTACCATGCGAAGCTCTGCCCTACGTCTAGTATGCCACCGTTGACTGATGTATAAGCACAGGGATGGCGTCTTTTATTAGTTCTCTTTTTAAGAAGTTAAGAAGTGGAAACTCCATCAGGACTCTGGATTGAGTTACATACATCACATATAACTCAAACAAAGTTCAAAGAAATCAAAAAAATTGAATCGATAGTATAGCTAAGAAAGCAATAAATATAGAAAAGAACACTATGACTATGTTGAATAATATAACGCGTGTAGGCTTGCGTGTAGTGGCGCCGTGGCTGGTCTGCAGTGACGTCCGGCGTATGCTCAACAAAATAAAGGCACCAACTCCATTGCGTGATGTGGAGTGTTTCGAATGTTTTGGAGAAATAGATTGTATCAATACAATCTATACGCCGGAACAAAGTTTCCGCATCGTATGGGAAACTTATAAAAATGCAATCGATTCTCCCGTCTCTTATTTGTGCGAGAAATATGGTTGGAGCGAATCGACAGTGAAACATTTAATTAAAAAAATTCATTTAGGGAACTGTTCCTCAGACGAATTGAACGCATGCGTCTTGGGAACAGAGTTGCAGCTGCATCAATTGGCCTTGGTCCCGCCATATAGGTTTATATTTCGATATTTGCACAGTACGAGTGCACAAGAACGGATCTCTATTTATCCTTTTTTAGAGAGATTTCGAAATGACCGGCGTAGATTACAAGGTGAACCACTCCAAAATCTCACATATTCTGATGTACTGGACTTTCAAGCAGAAGCTATGGATGTGCTTGATATATACAAAATATCAAGACCTGTACGGACTCAAAGAGTCCAGATGATTGAACAAGTCCAAGTCCAGACAGAAGTCCAGGGGGCCCATATTTCCTATGGGGTCCCTGGTGGCCTATGGGGTGGTGGAGTTGCTTTGATTATTATTTTGGGTTGGCTTTGGTTCTCAAAAAAAAAATAAACACTCTAAATTTAATATATATTACAATAGGGTAAAAAAGCACTTAAAAACTGTATTTACAACAAATTTAAACATATGTCCAAATGAACACAACTTAAAACATGTATGTTTGAAAAATCTAATAAGGTGAGAGGTTTCGGACATAACAATAATTTGAACACTGCTATATCTTAAAACCTGAACTACAAATTTGATTTTTCCAAGGTCTTTCGCAAATCTTTCTAAAATAAGGTAATGTAATTCTGTTGATTGGAGCTTCGCAAAGCATAGGTTATATAAGAAAACTAAATATTTTGCATAAATTTTTTAAAAAATTTATGCAAAATGTTATTGAATCCATTTTAGAAATAACTTTGACTAGATGTAAAATTTTATAGAATCAAAATCAATCAAATAACTTACAATTTAAGTTCAACTCTACAGGGTACAGCTTTTGCAACTCGAGACGCCGACACTGGGGTCTATTTGTGTAGTTTGGTCTGCGAAAATCCATCGAGAACTTATAAAATTAAAATCAATGGATTTTGTGCACCTCGAACAAGTTTTCAGGCTCCAATTCTTTCAGATAAATTCATTGCGAAGCTCTGCCCTTCGGAAGATTTGAGTTTGATTATTACAGATAAAATTGTTATAGATTTGCGTTTTTTTGGTATAACTTCAACAAATGAACTCTCACCTGTAGAAGTTTTAGAGAGTTGTGAATGAAACTCAAACGAAAGCTTCCGTTTTCTTTCTGTAAAATTATTTATGTTCCTGCAATTCGTCTTTGGCTTTCTTTTCGTTATAAAGAACATTTTTAATAAATCTATTACTTAACCTATGAGAAATATTTGGTAGAATCATGTTTTAAATCGAGGTTGAGTGCCAAAACCTGTGGCGCATTTGGAAAGAGTGCAAGAATTAAGCTCATTGGACTACAATCTCAAAAGAGATTCAATTTTCAATCTGGTCGTACAAAAGGACGTTTCTATTGTTCGCGCCCCGCTTCAGAGTCCGGGGACGTCCCAATATGTTCAAATCACGGCGGAACTGGACACTCGTGCTTTCGTTGAGTCGAACTACCCAGAAATCACCAAGACTTATCACTATGTTGAAGCTGTGAATATAGCTCACAAGTATCAGAAACTGGAGGCATTGGGCAGACACGCGACCTGTTTTGCAAATTCTTTTTCACAACACAAGAGTCTCCTTGAGGAGCATAATTGTTTCAATTTCGACCAGTTTTATCGAACAGAATTGAAAAATCATTATCAAAATCACGGGGGTCGCGAGAATTGGAAGAATCGTCCACAATTGAATTTTTAATTTTTTTGGTTTGATTGTTTATTATTTGGAGTCCAGCTTCTGACGGAGACATAAATGTAAAATTTGAGCTTTCTTTTTAATTGTACCTATAAAAAATAGACGACTGGATTTAAAGAATTCTTTTAAATGGCGTGGTTTTGGGACAGTGGGACAGTGGGACAGCCTTTTTTGAGTTTATATATCTATTATTATTTTTGATAAGTTTGGAGAATAGAATAGACGAAGTAAAGTTCATTCAATATATAATAATTAAATATATAACTTAAAGAGACATTAGTAAATGTTTCGAAGCTCCGCCATTTTCAATTGGAGTTGATTTGAGAACTTATATAAAAATATTAAATGTGTATTACGGATATTTTTAAAACATCAAACCCAAAAGCCAATCTTTTATGTCTCTTTCATTAGATATGCTTTGATTTTTTGAAACTTTGAAGAGATAAGAGAAATGCCTAGATCTTTTTTTTGTATTTTGGAGAAAATGAGAATTCAACCGTATGAACACAAATGACTTCTCTGGAATGTGGGTTCTTTTTATTATTATGAAAGTTTGAGAACTTATATTTCTTATATAAATAAAAACAGCTGTCCCACTGTCCAGCTGTCCCATAAACTTATTATTTATAGGACAATGGGACAGCTGGACTGCTTTGAGTTAGACATATACATTTAAATATATAACTTAAAGAGTCAATTAAGAGATTACTAATACGAGTTTACTTGGGAGAATAAGATTCTTTGATTTTTATGTCCCGCGTTCGTTGGCTTTGATGGGACAGTGGGACAGCGAAAAATGCATTGGTTTAATAATTATTGGTAAAGTTTATGCCAATTTTGATGTTTTAAAAATATCCGTAATATATATTTCTATATAAGAAATAAAAACCATTGTCCCATTGTCCCACTGTCCCATTGACCCACTGTCCCATTGTCCCATTGACCAAATAAGAGATGACTATTTTTATATAAGTTATCAAAACAGCTGTCCCACTGTCCCATCAAAGCCAGTCACCAAATAGCGGTGTTTCTAAGAAATTTGAGCTTTCTCTTTAATTGTACCGACCTATAAAAAATAGGTACAATTAAAGAACCTCCGGACCCGATCCATCCCTAACACGCTCTAACCAAAGCACTCTCTCGGTTATATAAAGTCATTTTATGTTTCAAAACGACCGCTGTCGGGAAGCCTAAGCTGCTGGCAAAGCTCCGTAACATTCTTAAAGGGATCGTTTTGAGTCGTTTTTTTTCGAGGCAAACGAAAGAAGCGGGAAAAAAATAAATAGGTCACGCCAATAAGTACCCATGTCCACGGGTTCTTGGGAATTTGTGAAAAACTATAACGGCTGCCCCATCCTGAAGAATGGGTGCTTTGCACGGTCACAAGCGTACGACGTTGACGTTTTTCTTTTTTCTCTATCTGTTTTTCGGGAATAAGGGGGTCAGGTATTCCTCGTTCAGTACAGTAATTTTTAACCAAAGAATTATAGGTCTCACTAATTCTCCCCTTGAAATTAGCATAATGCTCTTTTATAAATTGAGTATTCGCCGGGTTTTCTAATAAAGCCTGTTCTCTTTCCCGGTGGACTCCTCGGGAAAAATCTTTTCCTACCACAAAACAATCCCTCACATATCGGTCCATAATCTCAGTTTTACACCATACTAAGTTGGCTTTTTTTTCATATTCAGCAAAAGACAACTTTGTAGGGTAAGCTTTCGTATGAATAACCCCAGCTTTCGTTAATATTGACGAAAAGTCATACTGGTTCCCAATACCTTCATCCCGCATACGTATAAGCACGTCCGGGTCCAAGAGTGTCAGTTCCATATAATATTGAAAAAGAAGTGGATGGATCTGGTGTTCAACACAAAGAGGCTCCCATTTTGGGAGCCAATAATATTTAAAATACCAGTGAAACCTGTCTTTCATCGCAAAATCAGTTTGAACCGATTCTATTATGGGTAATGTCGGGGGGTTCAATCTTGATTGAATATTACGATAAACATCTACAATATCTTTTTTCATAGTGTTGTAGTAAATTTTATTGTTTGATTAGACACAAGTTTCAATCACGTCAGTGTAATTGATTTGATTCAAAGGGGTTATTCCCCAAAACCGCAAGCTTAATACGGTGTTTGAGTTCACTGGGATCTGAAGAGAGTCCTCAGGAACTCAAACCCCCGAAAGCACATCACTCTCAAAAGAAGAACGAATCCCACAAAACCCTCGTATTTTAATACTATATGTTCGATTTGGGCTAAATAGCCGGCACATATAAGTCCCTTTTTGTGTTCGGTGAGTCTCCAAAGCTGCACCTTGGAGGGTCGGGCTTAAATGATAATCGGTTTCATTAATTCGAATTCGATGAAATTGTACCACTTCTTCAAACCAAGGAACAAAAGATTTTTCAATAAAAAATTCCTCAAAAACCAGCCCTAAATCCAAAGAGGAGGTTTCAAAAACTTCTTCCTGAAAAGGGCGATCATTCACAGACACGGAATCAATCAAAAAACAAATCCTAAAAGAATAGGATTTGGAAAGAAAACTATAAAAAAATTGAAGCCCTAACTTTTCCCCAGCCTGTAAAAAAAACGGCTTAGCCGTACGTCGCCCTTTTTGAGCCATAAATTAAATATCAATATTTTTAAATTGTCCATCACTCGTCGTCTTTTCACCCTCTTCTTGTTTCCAATAAACATTTTCACAACCGCGTTGTCGGATATAAGCTTTCTCCTCCAATTTCGAATAAGTTTTACCTAGTCGGACTCCGACTCTGCCTGGAGGATTATACGTGACCCACCCTAAATTTTGAAAAACGGTGGAAAGTTTATTCCGAAAGTTCATCCCCTTTTCACAACTCATTTTTGGATATTCTTCTTGCATAAAAGAAAAATATTCTCCAAAAATAGTTCTTTGTCCAACTTGGTTCAAACGTTCACGCATCTGGGATTGGAGACCGAGCCCAAGAAAAGCCCCTTTTTTATATTGCAACTTCTGTTGCACGAATTCTAAAACCGTTGCATGAGTACTGCTTTCAAACAGCTCCTCACGGGTTTCTTGAATCACATCATTGAGGTGCGATAACCTCAGGGTTTTGTAAATAAAATCGACATCGATTTGTAAAGCGATACTTATAAAATAACGGATTTCATTTTGAGGAAAAAGATCTATAAAATCTTTTTGTTTGTCAGATGGAATGACATTTGAAAATTCAATAGGAATTCATCTCTTCTCTAATATTCCCCGACCAGGGGTAAACATATAATTTAGATTCTGGAAACATTTGACACATTTTATGATATGTTCGATTTACAATAGGATTCCACAGAACATCAGTATCTGCGAAAATGGATTGATGGTATATCATTTTTTGTCATAAATTTATATAATGATTCGCCTCCTTGACAACCCAGCCTTCATGGCGTGGAACAGAACGCTGTGGCAATAAAGCTACATTTTTTAATGTCTTATTCATTATATTTTAAAAATTTAAAGTCCAAAAACACAGAGTCACAGAAACTGGCAAAAAGCCATCATACCTCAAAGTTTGAGCATCACAAAATAAGTCTATAGTATTCTAAAGAATAGTCCATTTGACTTTTTGAAAAATTAAGATATATTTACTGGTCAATCAGGCATTATATTTGTTGAAAAATGTCAGAACTTTAAAGGAGCAGCATTTGTCAGCTTTTCATAAAAAATTGTCCTGATGCGCACACATTAAGTGTGCGGCCTGTTTTTTCCATATGCTTTTCTATAAATTTTTGTTTTTTTTGCCTGATTTCTTAGAAATTCAGAGAAAAAGTTTTGATTTGTTTTTAAACTTTCAATTAGGTGATGCATTTAAGTCTTTCGCAAAGACTTCGAAAATGAGAACTTTTTGGCGATTGGAAGAAAATATTCATTTTCTATATGAGAATTATAAATTTCTTCCTCCAACTTTAAGTTTGGAAAAATGTATTTTATCTTCAAAAACATATTGTTGTCATTTTTATTTTCCCGTTCAATTTTCGGAGCTTCGCCAAGAAAAAGTTCAATGGATTTTCTTGGGAACTCTCCCATTATTAACACGTCGAGGTCATTTTATTATAAATGGAACTCCACGAATTTTATTAAATCAGATTGTTCGAAGTCCTGGTATTTATTTTCATAGAGAAAAATTGATCAAATCACGTACCAATAATTCGACACGTCTTTTTTATGCAGATATTATCTCAAAACGTGGACCTTGGATTCGTCTCGAAATAGATCAAAAAAAGAAGATTTGGATTTCTGTTCAGCTTCAACAATTAATTCGAATCCCTTTAGCTTATTTTTTTCAAAATTTCCCTCGAAAATATTTAGATCATCAGTTTTTTTTAAAAGAAAAGAAAAAAAAATATATAAATATTGCTTTTGGGATTCAAACATTGTTTAATCAATTTCAGTCCAAGCGAAGCTCCGCCCTGTGGTTGAGGACTAATACTAGATCACAGTCACTGCGAACACCAAGTCAACCTCAAGTCGATTTCGATTTCGACGAAATACGTAATATTTTATTTGGTTCTTATAAGCTCGAAGACGGTGAGCGCGCTTCGCATAGAGAAGTTTTGAGTCTAAATTTAGGGAAAAATGGTCGAAATCGTTTAAATGAACGATTGGGATTATCGTTGAAAACTTTTTCATTAACTCCTATTGATTTTCTTGCAATAAGTGATATTCTATTAACTTATCATGAGATTTCTGAAGATGATATTGATGATTTAAAAAATCGACGATTAAAAACTATCGGAGAATTTTTACAAAATCAATTGGAGCGTGGCCTTTTCCGATTTCGAACAATAGATTCACTAAGTTTACAAAAAAATTATGCTAAAGCCAAAAGTGAAAGTGGCTCTTTTACTTTTAGTAAAGGACGAAAGAAAAAAAAACTTAAAACATATGGTTTTCAAAGAGATTTTTTATGGAATCAAATGACATTAGATTTCGATCGCAATCAAAAAAAAAGTAACGTAGGTGGCTTCTTTGTTCTTAAAGGTGGAGCTTTACAAAGATTAAGTAAATTTATTAATAGCGCTTTTAAAGAATTTTTCCACAGCCATCAACTTTCCCAATATCTAGATCAAAGTAATCCTTTAGCAGAAATAACGCATAAAAGACGATTGAGCTATCTAAGTTCGGGAAGTATGGGCGGAGCTTCGCAAGGTATGGAAATTCGTGGAATCCATGTAACTTATTATGGACGAATTTGCCCTATAGAAACTCCTGAAGGTAAAAATGCTGGTCTAGTCAATTCTTTAACGACTGCAGTTTATCTAAATAATAAAGGGTTTTTGGAAACACCCTTTGTTCAAGTTTATAAAGCTCATTTACAAAATCAACGAAAATTAACTTTTTTTTCTGTAGAAAATCAAGAAAAAAAAAATGTGTTTTTGAATTCAGTCCAACAAGGACTACCAAAATTCAAAAACACATCTATAGGCGTATTAAAAATGAAAAAATTCCAAAAATGTGAATTTCGTTTCATTGATTTGCTCATCCAAAGTCCTCAACAATTTCTTTCAATCGCTACCATATCTATTCCTTTTTTAGAACATGATGATGCTAATAGAGCGTTAATGGGTTCGAATATGCAAAGACAAGCCTTACCTTTAATAACTTTAGAACAGCCTTGGACCACAACGTTTAATGCCTTTCGTATTTTATCCGATTTAAAAGATATACCTACAAGTTCTCACAGTGGTCTTATTCTTTATGCAAGTCAAAGAAAAGTTTCTTTTCTTGAATCTAGACGGATAAATTCAAATTTCGAAAATTTTTACCAATCTAATAAAAAGCAAAATAAAAAGCAAAATAAAAAGCAAAATAAAAAGCAAAATAAAAAGCAAAATAAAAAGCAAAATAAAAAGCAAAATAAAAAGCAAAATAAAAAGCAAAACATACTTTTCCGCATATATGTTCAATCTTAATCAATTAATACAGTATTCCAGCAATACATCGCGCGCTCAGCGAGAAGGGCGAAGCTTCGCTCGCCCAGCCAAAAGGTCGCAAGGTCGCCGAAGCTTCACCGATGCCTACCGTCTAAGACAAAAACAAAAAAATGACGGAGTTACGCTTGGAATTTCGAAACCACTTCGAGAGGTATGGTTTCAAAATTTAGAAAAATCTAATCAAAATACGTATTTTTTACAACGTCCCTTTTCTTACCCCATGAATTGGATTCAAAAAGGTGATTTATTAGGAGATTGTTCTGCAAGTAATAAGGGCGAATTAGCTTTAGGGAAAAATTTACTTGTAGCTTATCTTCCATGGGAAGGTTTGAATTTTGAAGATGCTGTTTTAATTAATGAAAAAGTGCTCTCAAAATATACCTCTTTACATATAGAAAAATATGAAATTGAAATAGGTCTTGGTGAAGCTTCGCCAAAAATAACATGCAATATTCCAGGGCAACCCCCAGAAACTCTCGCCAAACTCGATAATAATGGAATTATAAGGGTCGGATCTTGGGTTGAAGAAGGAGAAATTCTAGTTGGTCAAATAATTCTACAAGCATCTCAAACACTATTAACTCATGAGAAATTATTATATGATATTGTTGACAACAAAAACAAAATTTCAAATTCACCAATCGCAGAGCTTCGCAAAGTAAAGGACAAATCTTTAAGAGTTCCTTTAGGTGTTTCTGGCAGAATTCTTCGAATTTCATCGCTCTTTCAATTACCATCGAAGAATCAATTGTTCGAAGGAGCCGCCGAACGACTTTCTGGACAGAAGAGCAATATACTATCTGAAAGTTGGTCTATTGGGAATAGAAATAGAAGAGTTCAAATTCGCACGGCTGCGGCGAGAGGTCATCAACCTTTGTATAAAGCAGTGTTGGCTCGATCTCAACCCCGTATATCACATTTGTTTAATTTATCCCCCCAAAAATTGAAAAAAACTTTAAGTGTCCAACCCATTAGTATTGATCGCAACTGCCCGCCAAAATTTCGTATTAATAGTGTGTCAACAATTATGACGAAAACTGGGCGAAGCTCCGCAATACGAGACACCCAAGGCGAAGCTCCGCATCTGTCTTTACAAAAAATTACGATTTATATTGCAGTCAAACGCGAATTGAAAGTTGGTGATAAAATGTCAGGCCGTCACGGAAATAAGGGTATAGTGTCAAAAATCTTATCGAATTCGGACATGCCTTATTTACCAAATGGCCGTCCAATAGAAATTCTTTTAAATCCATTAGGAGTTCCATCACGTATGAACGTAGGACAAATATTCGAATGTCTTTTAGGTTTGACAGGTGAAATTTTTCATACAAAATTTCAAGTCCTTTGTTTTGATGAAATGTATGGTTATGAAGCTTCTCGAAGTTTTGTTTATTCAAAATTATTTGATTCTTGTAAAAAAACAAATCAAAAATGGTTTTTTTCAAAAAAAACACCTGGAAAATTCAATTTATTCGATGGTCGAACTGGTACACTTTTCCATCAATCTGTCCTTATTGGTTCAACATATATTATGAAACTTATTCATATAGTGGAAGAAAAAATTCATGCTCGAGCAACAGGTCCTTATTCATTGATTACTCAACAACCTCTTCGTGGACGGGCGAAACACGGGGGTCAACGATTTGGAGAGATGGAAGTGTGGGCTTTACAAGGTTTTGGGAGTGCGTATACATTACAAGAATTGTTAACATTAAAATCTGATGATATTCAGGGCAGAAATCTTCTCATACAAACTCTTTTAAAAAATATACCTTTACGTTTTGGAACACCTGAATCTCTTCGGGTTGTTTTAAGGGAACTGCAATGTTTATGTTTACAGCTGGAGCTTTCAAGATATGACTTTTAAATCTATTAAAAATTTTAGTAAAAAATTAAAAAAAAAAGTTCAGGAAAAATATTGGACTTATGTTATGTATATTTTTTTGATAATATTTCTGCAAGTAACATTACCTTTTTTTCCGTTACGATTTAGTTTGCGTATTGCATTTAGTTATCTCTTAACATCTATTCTGGAACCCCAAGATCCAGAATGGAATCCAATTATTGAAGAATTTCGAACTCAATTTCCAAATTCCTCTTTATTTTTCACTTATGGGACAGCCAAAAAAACAACTCACAGAATTACATGGGGAATAATATTTCTTTTTGCTTGTGTTCATTTAATTCGTCCAAATTCTTAAAAAATGCGTATTTTTATTGGCCTGTATTTTTTAACTTTTCTTTTATTTCCGATAGGAGTTTTATTTTCGACATCTCTTGGAATATTGGCAACCAATTTTTGGTCGAAAGCTTTTACACCAGTAGCTCTTTGTACTTATCAATTAAGTTTTTCGCTTTCGTTATTGGCATGTTTAATTAATTCTTTTTTTGGATTTTTAGTAGCATGGGTTTTAGTTCGATATAATTTTCCTGGTAAAAAAATTTTTGATGGTATTTTAGATTTACCCTTTGCTTTACCCACGTCAGTTGCCGGGCTTAGCTTTTGCGCTATTTATGGTTCGAAAGGATGGTTGGGGGAGTTTTTGATAAAAAATGGAATCCAAGTTGTTTTTACGAAATTGGGTATTTTACTAGCTATGATTTTTGTATCCTTTCCTTTTGTAATAAGAAGTGTTCAGCCAGTTCTGATCGAAGTAGATAAACAATTGGAAGAGGCTGCTTGGTGTTTAGGGGCAAATTCATGGCAAACTTTTTTAAAAATTTTATGGCCAACAGTAGCTCCAGCTCTATTAACCGGAATGGTTTTAAGTTTTTCTCGTTGTATTGGTGAATATGGCTCTATTGTTCTATTGTCTTCAAATTTTCCATTTAAAGATTTGATAACTCCAGTATTGATTTTTCAGTGTTTAGAACAATATGATTATACTGGGGCGACCGTATTTGGATCTGTTTTACTTTTTTTTTGTTTTGTTTTTTTTTTGTTAGTAAATATTTTGGGACGTTGCGAAGCTCCGCCCAATTAGCGGAAGTCAGGGGCAATACACATGGCTGCGGGCGACCTTCTGGGGGACCTCCTGGGTCGCCATAGCCGTGTGAGTGCCCTTCTGGCTGTACGGTACTAAGATACTAAGTCTAAATAAATCTTACTTGACTATACTTATTCACATTCATTCAATTTATGTCAATCCCTTTTGCAGAAACATTAAAAAATATTGTCGATGTATTTGATAATATCTATGAAATTGAAAATCCAACAGAACAGTGGATCACGGGTGTAAAATTTGCATGGATTGTATTAAAAGATTGGGCAATTTATTTGATGACATTTCAATGGTTAAATGATTTTGTCCAATTTCCCATTATCTTACCCCATGGATCTCAAAGTATTTTTACGGATTTTCTGTCCAGTGAAACAAATTATTTAAATTTGGCGAACATTTCAGGCCCTCCGCCAGAAATAGCATTTTTGAGTGGTTTTTTAAGTTGTTGTTTCTTCTATTTACCTTTTTCCTCTGTTCAATTTATTTGGTTAAGACAAGTGGTTCTTGATAGAAAATCTCTCGGAATTGGGAAAGCTGCAACCATTGGCATAATTTTAGGAAATTTAAGTCTCAATGGATGTTGTTTATTTGGTTTTAAGGATATCATAAATGTTTGGTTTGGTCTCGAACCTTTAAGCTATTTTTTCGGAGTTGCATTAACTTTCATGGTTATTTTTGAAATGACACATTCTCCGCCTTTGATAAAAACAAAAGCGGAAAGAAAAGAACTTTGGAAAATTGGTTTAATAAATTTTATTTTAATTTGGATGAATCCTCCAGGTGTTTTTCAGTTTTTGGAAAATTTACCATTACATAGTGGAACGAGCGCTTTAGATGCGGATTTTGTCCACTCTCCATATTTTTATTTTTTCGGTGTTATTATTGGAAGTCTTTTTTGGACATTTTTGATTCGTGTTAGTCTTTTAGGTTTTGAGGAGATTTTTACAGATATTACAAAATTACCATCATCTTATTGGATTCGAGGTTTGAATTATTTTTGTTTAATAGGCGCCATTACTGTAACATTAGGAAGCTTTCATTACTATGGAATCGATTATTTGTTGATAAATCCTTTAGGTTTTCTTCCAGAAGATCGTGTTTGGGAGGCCCCTTTAATGCCTCGTATAAACTTAAAAACGGAAACGATGGATACTTCGAAAGGACGATTAGGAGATAAATCTTCTTTTGAATCCGTGGATACAGATCTTACAACTTTTGATCGTACACGTTATAAAGGAGGGCCTGTTGTAGAGTCTCATATTGAATCTCTTAATTATCGAGAAGAATACGCGTGGCGCGGAAGGATTGATCGAGCTTCTTCTCGTAGAAGAGCAGTGGGAGAAGTCAATTTCGAAACAGATGAATTTTTGATTGGGGATGAAGCCATTCTTTTGCGACAACAAGAACGAAAACAAAAAGAGAGAAAAAAACGAATACAAAAAGAAAAAAAATTAAAAAAATTGCAATTACAACTTCAGAAAAAACACAAAAAGGATCAGCAACCAACACGGATTTCTTTTTATCCAGAAACGGATAATGACGTTCTGACTGAGCCGCAATTACCATGGAGCACACCAGAATTATTTGATGTATATGAAGAATTTCTTGAGCGTTTTATTGAAGATTATGCTGCAGAAGCCAATTTTGAAGATAATGAAGTTCCAGATCTTAATAATGAAAAAATGATTTATTTTTCTGCATTCTCCGAGTTTGATAAATATGGTTTTGATTTGTTTTCCATTTTTGAACCTTTAGATATTGATCCACTTGATGAAGAACTTGCTAAAGAAATGAAGGAGAAATATTCGGAAAACTTTATTAACCGATTTTTACTCCATCTTAATATTTCAAACTTTTTAAAACGTCAACCATACAAATTAAGTTCCCAAGATGAAATTTCTCTATTTGATAAAAGATTAGCTTTAGGTGAATATTATGATACTTTATTAAGTTATTCAAATCTTCCTATAAGTGAAGCTTTTCAATCATTATTTTGTGGACCAAAAAGTTATGTGAATCGAATTTATAATCAACAATTTCAAGGAACTTTTAAATTTGTTGAACGTTTGTTTTCAATTCATTTAGAAGATGAACAAAATATTCCACCTCTGATCATTGTTGATAATGATAAGGAAACTAGGGATGGAGAGGCTGATATTGAAGTTATTGTAGCCAATTCTCGAAATAGCCCGGAAGAAAATCTTTATTTAAAATTAAAAAAAGATCCGTCTATATTAAAATTTGATCAACCACTCTATAAAACAAACTTTTTACAAAAAAATCCATTAATTCATGAGCAATATCTAGAAGATTTGGAATCTTCTCAACAAAACGCTGATTCAAATCCTTTGATTTCTGAAGATATTGAAAAACCTTTCCCTTTTTTTGTTGGCTGGGACAGAGATCAAAGAAAGTTTCTTGTTACAAATCGTTTATTAACATCTAGAAAAGTTTTTTCAAATACAAATATTTCTGTAATCAAAGACGATTTTCGGCGATTTTCTTCAGCGCAAACTTCAATGAAACGAAATTCAAAATCAAAAGTTTTGGAATTTACAACTTGGCCTGTAACAAAGGAAGCTCTTCAAAAAAATCCATCATTAACTCGACTCTACCGAACTCTTGACGACGAAATTCCATCTGTGGATGATGTGTTTAAATATACAGAGCCACTTATGGATGAGCCAATTGTCATTTATGAAACTCTTCCAAGTCTTGTGCAACGCCTTCAGTTAAAAAGTCCAGAAAGACTTTCTTTAGTTTCCTTGGCCCCTAAAAGAGGAGGTTTTATTTGGCCAGCTCATACACCTTCAAAATATCTTAGTCAATTTGAAATTCCAAAGAATCCAATTTCAGATTGGTTTTCTGGATTTGGTGGAATGAATTTGAAACCTAAAGCTAAACGCCCTCCAACCCCTCCTCCTTCTTTATAAGAATGGTAGAATATTTTACTTAAATGAAGAGTTCTTGGACGAACAGATAAAGTAGGGCAGTTGCCACTCAAAAATAAATTATGAAATTAGCTTATTGGATGTATGCTGGACCCGCCCATATCGGGACTTTACGAGTTGCTAGTTCCTTTAAAAATGTTCATGCGATTATGCATGCTCCTCTTGGAGATGATTATTTTAATGTGATGCGTTCAATGTTAGAGCGCGAAAGAGATTTTACACCTGTAACCGCAAGTATCGTTGATCGCCATGTTTTAGCCCGAGGATCCCAAGAAAAAGTTGTTGAAAACCTCACGCGAAAAGATCAACAAGAGAAACCTGATTTAATTGTATTGACACCTACATGTACATCAAGTATTTTACAAGAAGATTTACAAAATTTTGTTGAAAGAGCTGCAGGAACTTCTACCCATTCAGATATCCTATTGGCAGATGTTAATCATTACAGGGTCAATGAATTTCAAGCTGCGGATCGAACATTAGAACAAATCATCGCTTTTTACTTAGGAAAAATTGAAAAAGATACGGCGTCTACGGTGAGCGATCGCACCAAAAAAACAAAAGAACCTTCTGTGAATATTTTAGGAGTATTTACATTGGGGTTTCATCATCAACATGATTGTCGTGAAATTTATCGTTTATTAAAAGATTTAGGAATTCAAGTGAATCTTATTCTTCCTGAAGGCTGTCGAGTTACAGATTTAAAAAAAATTCCAGAAGCTTGGTTGAATATTGTTCCTTATAGAGAAATGGGTCTTATGGCAGCGCAATATCTTGAAAAACAATATAATATGCCATATATTGCCACTACGCCGATGGGTCTTGTCGAAACCGCATCTTGGATCCGTCAAATTTGCGATCTTTTACAATCTTTAGGGCCTTTGGTCACCCCTCTAAGGGATTCTGCAAAATATATTGATCAACAAACACGTTTTGTATCACAGGCTGCATGGTTTTCACGTTCTATTGATTGTCAAAATTTAACTGGGAAAAAAGCATTAGTATTTGGAGATGGGACCCACGCAGCAGCAATGACAAAAATTTTAGTTCGAGAAATGGGAATTAATGTTTGCTGTGCTGGAACTTATTGCCAGCATGATGGGGATTGGTTTCGAGAACAAGTTCAGGGTTTTTGTGATCAAGTTTTAATTACAGATGATCATACAAAAGTTGGAAATATGATTGCTCAAATAGAGCCCGCAGCTATTTTTGGGACTCAAATGGAACGCCATGTAGGAAAGCGTTTGGATATTCCATGTGGTGTTATTTCAGCACCGATTCATATCCAAAATTTTCCATTAAGTTACCGACCTTTTTTAGGTTATGAAGGGGCAAATCAAATTGCGGATTTAGTATATAATTCTTTTACTTTGGGCATGGAAGATCACTTACTTGAAATATTTGGAGGTCATGATGTTAAAACTGTTATTACAAAAAATTTATCAACAGATCAGGGCGGAGCTTCACATCTAATCTGGACTTCTTCCGCTCAAACAGAACTTCAAAAAATTCCTGGATTTGTAAGAAATCGAATTCAACGAAATACCGAAAAATTTGCACGATCAAAGAAAATTCAGGAGATTACAGTTGAAGTTATGTATGCTGCAAAAGAAGCTTTAGCTGGTTAACAAAGAATGCGTTGTGAACATTATTTGTAACATATTCAATGTAATCTTCCTCATTTGCACAATGCAAAACAAAGCCTTCTGGGCGGCCTTATTACTTCAGTAGAAGATCGCCAGCCGCTTACGGCTGCGATAGCAAAGCAGTCGCCAGCGCTGGCAACTGCCCTGGCAACTGCCTTGGCAACTGCCCTGTAAACTGTACTGTACGTCATTGACGAAATACGGAATGTAGCGTAGTTTGGTAGCGCGCGTGTTTTGGGAACTCGAGGTCGCAGGTTCGAATCCTGTCATTCCGAAAAGCATTCTTAGTTCAGCTCGGTAGAACGTAGGTTTCCAAAACCTAATGCCGTGGGTTCAAATCCTACAGGATGCGCCAGCAGCACTGGTGTAACGGTAGCCCACTAGTTTGCCATACTGGGGGAAGGGGTTCGATTCCCCTGTGCTGCTGCTAGCATTGCTTTTATGTCAAGATATCGCGGTCCAAGAATTCGTCTTTTTAAACGCCTAGGATATCTCCCTGGGTTTGGGTTTAAACTTAATCAGAAATTTCGAAAATTAAATTTTATTCAAAAAAAAAAAAAAGAACCACCTTTTACGATGCGCTTAAAAGAAAAACAAAAACTTCGCTATAATTATGGTTTAACTGAAAAGAATTTAATACAATATATGAAAAAAGTTCGTCAAAAAAGTAAAAGCGCAAGGTCATCGACATGGCTTTTACTTCTAAATAGTTTAGAAATGCGGTTAGATAATATTGTTTTTCGACTTGGTTTGGCTCCAACATTACCTGCAGCCCGACAATTAATTACACATGGTCATATATTTTTAAATGGAAAAAAAAGAAATATTCCAAGTTCTCAATGTCATCTCAATGATTTAATTACCATGGATTCGAATTCACCAAATTTGATGTTAAAGCCCCAGCATAAATGGAAAATGCCTATTTTTTTAAATTTTGATGCAACGAGTTTGACTGGAAAGGTTCAACAACTTCCATCCTTAAATGATATGCATTTAGATATTGATCAGCTTCTCGTTATTGAATACTATTCAAAATCAGCACGTTGATGCTACTTGCCCAATTCGCAGCTGCTCTGGGTGACCTTCTTCTGGCCCAGAAGGCGCCCAAAAGGGCGAAGCTTCGCTCGCCCAGCCAGAAGATGAGAACTCGTAGACGAAAGATGCGATCATTGCTAAGCAGCTATCCTGGGAGAAATGGCTGAGAGGTCAAAAGCGGTGGATTGCTAATCCATTATATAAAATTTTTTTATATCAAGGGTTCGAATCCCTTTTTCTCCGAAAAGATTGGGCTGTTTAAAAAAATTAAGCCTTTTATTAGCTTAATTTTTTTAAATTAAAAAGCAAAAATTAGTGGATCTGGAAAATAGCGATTCACCTCAATAATAAGACTTACAATAAAAGATAATGATAAGAATGCTACAACAGGAGCTGTTGAAAAATATTTAGTTAAATTATTCATAAGATTTAAATAAGTTTAATTTTGAGAAATCCAAAAAAAAGGATAATGATCAAAGTCATGGAGATTCCAATCATACCAAGATAAAGGAGTAATGTAGTCATAAAACTTCATGTATTATATCAAATTCTGAAAAAAAAAACAATATTGGATAATCTTTTAATAGATCTTTGCAGCACTGGTGTAACGGTAGCGCCTCAGGTTTCCATTCTGATGGTAGGGGTTCGATTCCCCTGTGCTGCCTTGGTCACTCTAAGATTCTGGACGGACGCTTTACTCAAATACAAACCTATTTTACTATATGACAGTTCAAGTTCAACAAATTGTAGAAGAAATGATATCCGCGGGAGTTCATTTGGGCCATAAAAAAGCCCAACGAAATCCCAAAATGATACCATATATTTATACTGAAAAAGATGACCTTCAAATTATTGATCTTTTTCAAACTTATCAACTTTTAAGAAGAGCGTCTCTATTTCTTTTTAATGAATGCCGAAAAGGGAAACGTGTTCTTTTTGTAGGCACAAAAAAACATATTGCTAAATGCATTGAGCAAACAGCAAACGAATGTAATTCTTGGTATATTAATAAACGTTGGCTTGGCGGTTTATTGACAAATTGGATAACAATAAAGAATAAATTACAAAAAAAAGAAAATTTTGGGGAAGGGCACTCACACGGCTATGGCGACCCCGAAGGTCCCCCCGAAGGTCCCCCCGAAGGTCGCCGAAGCGCGCTCAATCAAAGATCAAAACAAAGATCAAAACAAAGATCAAAACAAAGATCAAAACAAAGATCAAAACAAAAGGTCGCTACCTTACCGCAAGCATCCGGTCCACATCACAGCATACACCAGGACAAAGCGAAGTTTCGCCAAAAATCTAAAAAGGAAATAGCTAAAAAAGAACGTCAAAAAAAGCGTCTTCTAAAATATTTAGGTGGGATTCAAACTATGTATCGGCCACCTGATATTGTTGTGATTGTTGGTCAACAGAAAGAAATTAATGCGGTACGGGAATGTCAAAAATTAAAAATTTCAAGTTTAACAATTTTAGATACAAATTGTGATCCTACGCTTACAGATCTTTTTATTCCAGCTAACGATGATTCTTTAGCATCTGTACGCTTGATTTTAAAAAAATTATCAGAAGCCATTCAAAGAGGTCAAAAAGATTTTAAGAAGAACCAAAAAAAAACAAAAACAAATAAGTTTGGAGAAGGCAAAGTAGGTTCTCCAGAAGGGCACAGCTTCGCTCGCCATAAGGTGATTGGGCAAGGCTCCTCCGGTGGCTCTCAAACGAATGCCTTGATCAAAACAAATAAAAAATAGAAAAAAAACATGTCTTTTATTCTAAATAAAATTTTTCTTTTAGGTGAAGTTTCAGTAGGACAACATCTCTATTGGACTTTTGGGGAATATCAAGTTCATGCCCAAGTCCTTATAACATCTTGGGTTGTTTTGAGTATCCTTATATTATTAAGTTTATCAGCGAATCAAAATTTAAGTCTTGAACCAAGAGGATTACAAAATTTTACTGAATATATTACAGAATTTATTCAAGATCTCGCTCAAACTCAAATTGGAGAGGCCGAAGGAGCTTCTTGGGTTCCATTTTTAGGTACAATTTTTTTATTTATTTTTGTATCTAACTGGTCTGGGGCTTTATTTCCTTGGAAAATTCTTGAACTTCCGAATGGAGAACTTGCAGCACCTACGAATGATATTAATACCACTGTAGCATTAGCTTTACTAACATCTTTCGCTTATTTTTTTGCTGGATTCAAAAAGCGAGGATTCAATTATTTTAAACGCTATATTTCTCCTGTTGCCTTTCTCTTACCTATTAACGTTTTAGAAGATTTGACAAAACCTTTGTCTTTAAGTTTTCGACTTTTTGGGAATATTCTTGCAGATGAACTTGTCGTTGGTGTTTTAATTACCCTAGTTCCGTTAATTGTTCCGATACCATTAATGCTTTTAGGATTATTTACAAGTGCAATTCAGGCGCTTGTTTTTTCAACTTTAGCTGGAGCTTACATAGGTGAATCTCTCGAAGAGCATCACTAAGTTTATATCACAAATTTAATTTTTCTAGAAAATATATATTTCATTTTTTTATGAATCCTATTATTGCTGCTGCATCTGTTATTGCTGCTGGTTTAGCTGTTGGTTTGGCTGCGATTGGTCCTGGAATGGGGCAAGGGACTGCTGCTGGATATGCTGTTGAAGGTATTGCTCGTCAGCCAGAAGCGGAAGGAAAGATACGTGGAGCACTATTATTAAGTTTTGCATTCATGGAGTCTTTAACAATTTATGGTCTTGTTGTTGCTTTAGCACTTCTATTTGCTAATCCTTTTATTTGAGAATTTGAATATGAATAATATTATTATATCGCTTCATCAGAGTTGGGGGATTCAAACGAATATATTTGAAACAAATATTATTAATTTAGCAATATTAAAATCTTAATTGAATCGAAATAAAAGGTCGGAATTCAGAAATTGTTTTTATTTTATTTTATTCATGCTAAATCATAAAATAATATTTAGATAGAATCGATATAGAATTTCGAAATTTTATTTCTCGAATTTTAAAAAAGATATATCGCAGTGGTGGGCTGTGTACGTCCACATCACCGTTGCGAACATCGAAATAGAAAATATATTTTCTATGCCGAAAGGTGAAAATATATCATATTAGTGTTTATTTTTTTGTTAGAAAGTGTTGTCGATTTTGAGCTGCAAACACCAAGCTGAGTGAGTGCACAATTGACTATAAAATCAACCCATCTAACAAGGATCGTTAAATGCTTGAGCTGTACGCGTTGAAAAAGGCACATACAGTTCTTTTTTTCGATAAGAAAAAAGAGTCGTTATTGCAATTGTCATTTTTTTTGTAGGGGATGCTGTTCAATCTTTATTAGCTAAACGTCAAGAATCTATTTTTGTTAATTTACAACAAGCTCAAGAACGTGCTTTAGAAATGGAGAAAAGTCTAATGGAAGCACAGCAAAAATTTAAAAATGCATCCAATGAAGTTCTTGAAATTGGAGTTCAAGCTGATGAATCCATTCAAAAACAAGAAAAACAATATCAAAATCAAATAGCCACGGATCTTCAGCGATTACAAGAAATGACCGCTACAACTATTTATTATCAACAACAAAAAATTCAAAAACAAATTTCCCAAAAAATTTTGGATTTGGCTATACAAAAAGTCGATCAAAAATTTCAAAAAGGATTAAATCCAAAAGTTCAAAAATCCGTTAATAAATTATCTATTAATTTATTACGCAATTTATAGGGATATTTGAATCTTGATAGACCCAAAAGAAAAAAATGGATTTGATTTATGATCAATATTGAACCCGATGAAATCAGTAGTATTATTAGAGAGCAAATATCCAATTATAATAAAGAAGTTCAAATAGAAAATGTTGGAACTGTTTTCCAGGTTGGAGATGGAATTGCTCGAATTTATGGTCTCACAGAAGTTATGGCTGGTGAATTACTTGAATTTGACGATCAAACAATTGGTATTGCTTTAAATTTAGAATCGAAAAATATTGGAGCAGTTATGATGGGACAAGGGACACGTGTCCAAGAAGGAAGTGTTGTTCGAGCGACCGGTAAAATTGCTCAAATTCCTGTGGGCGATAAATTTTTAGGACGTATTGTCGATGCTTTAGCTCGTCCGATTGATGGTCAAGGGGAAATAGCGGAGCTTCGCCAATCCCAACAGACTCGTCTTCTAGAATCTCCTGCACCAGGAATTATTGCAAGAAAATCTGTTTTTGAATCTTTAGAAACAGGATTAGTTGCAATTGATTCCATGATCCCTATTGGACGGGGTCAACGAGAATTAATTATTGGGGATCGACAAACAGGAAAAACTGCAATTGCTGTTGATACCATTTTAAATCAAAAAGGAAAATCGGTTTATTGTGTATATGTTGCTATTGGTCAAAAAGCATCTTCTATTGCTCAAGTTGTCTCTACTTTAAAAAAACAAGGTGCTATGGACTATACCATAATTGTTGCTGCAACTGCGGATACTCCTGCAACATTGCAATATTTAGCTCCATATACTGGGGCAACTCTTGCTGAATATTTTATGTATAAAGGAAATCATACTTTAGTGATTTATGATGATCTTTCAAAACAAGCGCAAGCTTACCGTGAAATGTCTTTACTATTAAGAAGACCTCCAGGTCGTGAAGCTTTTCCCGGGGATGTTTTTTATTTACATTCTCGTCTTTTAGAACGAGCAGCTAAACTCAATGATCAAATGGGCGGAGGGAGCATGACCGCGCTTCCTATTGTAGAAACACAAGAAGGGGATGTTTCATCATATATTCCTACAAATGTTATTTCGATAACAGATGGACAAATTTTTCTATCTGCAGATATCTTTAATAGTGGGGTTCGTCCAGCTATTAATGTAGGAATTTCTGTCTCACGGGTGGGTTCTGCTGCTCAAGCCAAAGCTATGAAAAAAGTTGCTGGACAGCTTAAATTAGAATTAGCTCAATTTGCAGAACTCGAAGCTTTTTCTCAATTCTCATCTGATTTAGATCAAACAACACAAAACCAATTAGCTCGTGGAAGAAGATTGCGCGAGCTCTTAAAACAACCTCAAGCATCTCCTTTATCTTTATCCGAACAAGTTGCAACTATTTATGCTGGAACTAATGGTTATATTGATAATATTCCTGTGGAACATGTGGGTTCTTACTTTGTAGGTCTTCGACGATTTTTGGTCAATACAGAATATTCGGAAATAATTGAAAAAACAAAAACTCTTGATGAAGCTGCGGTCAATTCATTAAAGCAATGTTTAGAAAATTATTCAAAACAATTCGTTGGAGATTAACTTACTGAAGCGTAGCTCCAAAAGTTACGTTTCAGTAAGATTCTGGATGTTGCATATTTAGAGAAACTTGTAAAAATTTAGCTAATGCAGATGCTTGCTTTTCCATTTCTTCAAATGTTAAAGGTTCGCCTATATGTGTTAATGGGATTTGGTACGTTTTTGGGTACCCGTCTAAATCGCCTTTGGTGCGCTTGACATTACCTCGAATTTGTAAAAAAAGAGTATATTGTGAATTCCGCAATGGAACGAATCCTTTTTGAAATTCGACACGAATTCCTAAAATATCTTCCCAAGGATAGTAAAAATTTATTCGTCGAGTTTGACCAGGGAATCCCCAACGAAAAATTCGAACATAAGCCTCTCGCTTATTAAATTCGTTAAATCCGCTTCCTAAACCCCAAAAAAGAGTTAAACCAAGATAAAGACTTAAAAAAAAACCTAGAAATCCATAAAAAATCATTACTAATCCTTGAGGAAAAAATTGTAAGGGCAGAGCGCTGGCGGCGAGCGAAGCTTGCGATTCCAGGCCGGAAGGGCGCAGCCCCAAAATCAACAAAGATTTCTGAAAATAACATGCAAGTCCAGTTAATAGAAAACCACTTGATCCTAAAAAAAGAATAGATGTCCACCAAAAATTACTTAAGCGACGTGCGCCTGAAATCGAATAACGTCTAATATCTTTTTGCATTTTTTTAAGCAAATAACTCAGCGGATAGAGTATATGTTTCCGAAACATAAAGTCGTGGGTTCAAATCCCACTTTGCTTATATATCAAACATTTTTTGAAAAGTTTCTTTCACTTTTTCCCCAGAGTCAATTGTTTCTAAAGGATCTTTTCTAAGGCGATGTCTTAAACAAATTGGAATAACACGCCAAATATCTTGTGGAATTACTTTTCCACGTCCTTCAAAACAAGCTAACGCTCGGCTTGCTCTATTTGTGACAATATCGCCTCGGAGACCATCAATATTAAGTGTAGCACAAACTTGAGAAATTTTCATACGTAAATCTGGACTTATCTCAACTTTTGGTAAACGTTCTCGAGCAGAGAACAATAAATCAGTTAATTGCTCTTGTTCCTGTTTATATAAATGACGAAAAGTCATAGGGGCTTCATCAAATGCGGCCCGTTGCTCTACAATTTTCACTCGTAATTCTGGATCTTGTACAGTCCCTATTTGAGCATGGAGACCAAATCTATCTAGCAATTGAGGTCGAAGTTCTCCCTCCTCTGGGTTTCCAGAACCTATTAAAATAAAACGCGCGGGATGACTTATGGACATTCCTTCTCTTTCGACGGTGTTCCATCCGGAAGCCGCAGCATCGAGTAAAACATCAACTAAATGATCATCAAGTAAATTGACTTCATCGACATATAAAATACCTCGATTGGCTTCAGCTAAAAGGCCAGGTTCAAAAGCTTTAATCCCTTCTGTTAGGGCTTTTTCTAAATCGATTGTTCCACACACTCTATCTTCTGTCGCCCCTAAAGGTAGATCTACCATTGAAATTTTCTTTTTATTTATAACAAGTGGTTCTTTATTTTGAACTTTTTCACGGACAAAATCGCTCATATTTTCTGGATCGTTTGGATCTGAATTAAATGGGTCATCTGAAACCACTGTCATTTCTGGTAATAAATCAACTAAAGCCCGCACTGCTGTCGATTTTCCTGTTCCCCTATCCCCCATTATTAATACACCGCCTATTTTTGGATCAATTACATTTAGAATTAATGATAACTTCATTTCTTCTTGTCCAACCATTGCCGTAAATGGGAATATTGGACGATTGGGATTCGTTGTTGCCGTTGCCATATTTTTACTCATTTTGCCTCACTTTTTCAAAATTATATCAATTCAATTGGATTTTTTATTAACTTGATGAAAATTATATTTTTATTGAATTTTTAAAAATTAGAATTGAAAATAACAATTTTAACTACTTGAGAAAAAGAAATCTATGTCAAAAGCGTAGAGATTTTCTTTAAAACACATTGACAACTATTATGACAGCTCTTATTCAAAATCGCTCAACAGAAACTCTTTGGGCACGTTTTTGTAATTGGATTACAAGTACAGATAACCGACTTTATATTGGTTGGTTTGGTACACTTATGATTCCAACTTTATTAACTGCTACTTCTGTTTTTATTATTGCTTTTATTGCTGCGCCTCCAGTAGATATTGATGGAATTCGTGAACCTGTTTCGGGTTCGCTCATTTTTGGCAACAATATAATATCTGGCGCTGTAGTGCCTACATCAAATGCCATTGGACTTCATTTTTACCCTATTTGGGAAGCAGCTTCATTAGAAGAATGGCTTTATAACGGGGGACCTTATGAATTAATTGTTTGCCACTTTTTCTTAGGAATTTGTGCTTACATGGGTCGCGAATGGGAATTTTCATTCCGTTTAGGAATGCGTCCATGGATTGCGGTTGCTTATTCAGCACCAGTTGCAGCAGCAACTGCAGTATTTATTATTTATCCTATTGGACAAGGATCATTCTCGGATGGTATGCCATTAGGTATTTCGGGTACATTTAATTTCATGATCGTTTTTCAAGCAGAACACAACATTTTGATGCACCCATTCCATATGTTAGGTGTAGCTGGTGTTTTTGGTGGCTCTTTATTCTCTGCGATGCATGGTTCATTAGTAACTTCATCTTTAATCAGAGAAACAAATGAAAACGAATCAACAAATGTTGGATACCGCTTCGGTCAAGAGGAAGAAACGTACAACATCGTAGCAGCACATGGGTATTTTGGTCGATTAATTTTCCAATTTGCTTCATTCAATAACTCTCGATCATTACATTTCTTTTTAGCTATTTGGCCAGTTGTATGTATTTGGTTTACTTCATTAGGAATTTCCGTAATGGCATTTAATCTTAATGGATTTAACTTTAACCAATCCATCGTTGATTCACATGGTCGTGTTCTTAATACATGGGCCGATATTATTAATCGGGCAAATCTTGGGATGGAAGTAATGCACGAACGGAATGCTCATAATTTTCCATTAGATTTAGCTTCTGTGGAAGCTCCGTCAATTCAATCATAGTTGACTCGTGTCACTCATTTAAATCTAAAAATGTGTACCAAAGGTACACATTTTTAGATTTAAATTCGTCATTGCGAAGCTCTGTCCAAACTCAATATCTTCGTTGAGAGTGCATTCACTGGGTTGGTTCATCAACGATGTTTGAACTCCATCGAATTTGAATTCTATAGTATCCTTTATCTTTATTGGATTTAAATATATATTACGAATATTTTCAAAAACGTCTGTGTTTATATCAAGGAAGTTCAAAACAATACCATCCAATGGAGTTTTCAAAATAGTTTCACCACTGTATTCAATTTGAATACAGATGGGTTTCATTTGTGAATTGTTTTGAACTCCCCGGATATTGTTTAATAGGAAAGAGCTTTTTTGAATTTGGTTTGGAGTATTTTTAGAAATATATCCTGTAATCGATCAATTCGGCCAACGAACTTTAACCGATTGAGCTTCCAGGATAGGTCTTAAAAATGAATTGATCAAACCATTAAGCCAATCTTTTATGTCTCTTTCATTAGATATGCTTTGATTTTTTGAAACTTTGAAGAGATAAGAGAAATGCCTAGATCTTTTTTTTGTATTTTGAAAGAAATGAGAATTCAATCGTATGAACACAAATGATTTTTCTGGTATGTGAATTTGAACCATAATAAAAACCTCCTTATTAGAATTATATACTTTGCCACTCAAACAGGTTTATTATGATTCTCTATCTTTTTTAAGGATATTACAGGCTATGCCTTTAAGTTACAAAAACTTTCGCATTCAATTGAGTTACATTGTGGAAAAAATAGATAAAAATATTATTGTTAAACGTTTTCAAGGACGCTGGCTTGTTTTTAATATTCAATTCGTCAGTACAACAAGCTTTATATGATAATTTTAAAATAGAAAATACAAATGGAGAGTACAATAGATAGTCGAAAGGTCCCTTATTTGAAATACTTCTCATTACTTCCGATTATTTAACCTTAACTTCGCAGGATTCATCTATGCTTGAATGGTGTCAAGCATTATTGTTGACACTTGGCGAATTTGAAAAAGAAGAATAAACCCTAGATTGGGGTGTGCCTTATACTGGTTTGGCTTATGTTTCAGGAGATCTGAAAGCATTTTTAGATTCACGAGTCATCGAAAGTGCCTTGGCGAACGAAAGACAGGAATCTATTTTGAATGCACCTGGTACAATAAGTAATTCTATTGTTAATGAAGTTTTACAAAAAAAAGAAATCTTATCGGCGGAATGGAAAATAACACGGCTTGATTGACAGGTCACTTTCGATGCTGAGGTTCTCGTTTGTAGCATAGATGAAGAAGAAGAGATCCACAAACAACTTGAGGCATATTATAAAGCTGTGCGCCTACTTTATCGAGAATTTAAAGATGAACAAGTCAAATGCACAAAGTCCGCGGTCACTTTCAAGGACTCTCCGGAGAGTGTTATTGTGAAAATTGGCTCAAGCGAGGTAGGCAGAGATTCTTGTAAACTTTACTCCCCACTTACATATACCTCAATTGGGTATGGATGTACGTTTTGAAAGTTGTATTCGACATGTTCAACCTTTTCTTAAAAATGTGCAAGAAGTTGGTCTCGAACAGGCTCAATTTGACAGACTTCAAAAAGATTGAGCGTCTCTTGTGGAAACTCCTCTATTGAAAAAGTACCGAGCATTCTTTCAAGAAAACGAGATTCCTAAAGTTGAACCCTTAAAGGAAACGATAGACTGGAAAGTTGTGAAAGACGAAGCCCTGAACAAACTCTGGAAAGTTTAATGGATTGGTTTTGAACTTCGGCAAAGCCAGCCATTTAAATCTACAAACAAAAGTTACTCATGAATGATCAATATGTCTCAGAAGTTTCAGAGAGACTTCAGGCTCGGCGACCTTATTGATTAACTTCTGCAGAAAAAAATGCCTTTGTTGATGTTGTTCGGGAAGCTTCGAAAGATGTGAAAGTGGGAGATGTTCCAACCTCTTCAGAAGTGGCTGCCATCCAAGCTGCAATATTCTCTGATGAGGACCTTGAAATATTCTAAATTATGAAAATCTATATTCATCCAAAACCACGCCATTTAAAAGAATTCTTTAAATCCAGTCGTCTATTTTTATTTATTGAAACAGAGGGTACATGGTTTGTAGATTTAAAGGTGGAATATTTGTTATTTTCTTATTTGGATTCTAACGGTCATTTCATTTGTTTTTTATTTAATGAAACCGATTTTTATAGACAGAAGTCGGTGTTGTTCCGTAACTGGCTCTCCAATACGGAATACCTGAAAATAAGCTGGTTTTTTTGAATTATGGACAAACAATTATTCCGTTGTGTAAAAGAATAAAATTTACACAATTCAAAATTAAATATTATGACTTATATTTAATTTTTAAACGGTTCAATAACGATTTTTCGAGTTCTTCTTTTAGGTCTTGGATTCAAAAAATATTGAATATTGAATTCGAGAGCTTCTCAAGAAGTCCGAACTGGGAAGCTGAGGCTTTCATTCAATTAGTTCTCAAATATACAAAAAAATTAATAGCTTTGTATGATCATATTATAGTCTCCGAATATATTTGGGTCAATATGTTTACAAAAAAAGAAGTCAAACTTTTAGATTATTATCAAAAATATGACCAGCCTTTAATTGAAAAAGTCATAGAGGGCTGTTGAAAGGGATTTTCTATTGTATCAACGTTTAAAAGAACAAAATGGAAAAGCTTTGCAAGCTTATAAATCCGAATTTGAAAACTTATTTCACCAGAAGTGGAATGAAAGCTTTTTCAAATCCGCTCGTCAATTTAACCAGAACCTGCATCCGGAGAGTTGGGAATTGAAAGCCAAATATCCGCGAACAAAATCAGGTTTAGCAGTCATGAGTTACTTGGATTTACAAAAGTTTAAGTTTAAAAAAGAAATACAAAGTGAAAAGCTTGGCGGAGCTTCGCATCTAGTAATAAATATTTTTTAAAATATAAAACAACGTCAGCCAATTCAGCAATATTCATCCGAATCGAGAATGAACATTTCGTTGGGACTCGTACAGGTCGTTGAAGTACAACGGAGCCCAATTTGCAAGGCATTCCGCATTGCTGTGAGTGTGGCAGTCAAATATATTTTTTTGAGCAAGTCTAATCCCGCACGGGATTGGAGAACGGAGGTGGCGGAGCTTCGCCAGGAGCTTCACCAGGAGATTCTCCATGGGAAGTGGGAGAAGAAGTGGGTGATGAATGTGGGACGGCTATACTTTATTTGCGGAGCTTCCCCTGAAAAAGCAAGAGATTTTGAATGAAAACTTTTCTCTCTTTAATTGTACTGATTTCGGTACAATTAAAGAGAAAGCTCAAATCGATGACCCTCAAACTCTCAACAGCTGTCATCTTGTATGAATTCTTCTAATAAACTAGAAAGGCTGACTGGATTGTTTGTTTCAAATAAAAGGAATATATCTTACAAACTCGCG